AAATGAATTAATAAATAATTCTAACTTATCTTAAATTAAGATATATTTATAAGTATAAATAGACGTTATTACTTTATCTATTTCAAGTCTTCTAGTGGGATGTACTTTATCTATTTCAAGTCTTCTAGTGGAATAGACTTTATCAATTTCAAGTCTTCTAGTGGGATGTACTTTATCGATTTATTGTCTTCTAGTGGGATGTACTTTATCTATTTATTGTCTTCTAGTGGGATGTACTTTATCTATTTATTGTCTTCTAGTGGAATGTACTTTATCGATTTATTGTCTTCTAGTGAATGTACTTTATCGATTTATTGTCTTCTAGTGGAATGTTAAATCCCATTTCACATTATGGCCATCCTTACTCTATTATGTCAACCCCCTAGCCTCTTTTTATCACGAAAGAAGAGAGCGAATAGAACTAAAAATAGAAGGATTCATATTTTTAGGGATAATCAGGTTTGAACCGATGACTTTCACCACGTCAAGGTGACACTCTACCACTGAGTTATATCCCTTCCCTACCTTCATCTAGAAAAAAAAACTGTCAAAACTTACTAAAGAATCGAGAAACTCAACACCACTATCCCATTATTCTCCGGGAGCTAGGTCTTGTTTTCACACTATCTCAAAACCTCAGTCGAAAAAAAGAATGGAACCATTCGTTAACTGATTTCAATTAAATGAATTAAAATCTTCACGAAATAAGATTTAATTTGTAACTAAGCTACGCTTTCACTTATACCTAATAAGCAAAAAGTTATCTCTTCTCCGTATACTTCTTTATTTATAATAAACATAATAAATTAAATTGCCTCCATGTTGGTTGTCGAGTTGAAACAAGTGTAACCCTTTGCTCTCTCATGGTACAATCTTTTTCCTATTAAGTTATCTTCATAAACTACCCTCGGCTATTATTACCAATTTGCAGACACAGCCGCTCGGAGTATATATCCTATTTATATCGTTTTAACATAGGTCATCGAAATGATCCTGGGCAACGCAACCAAACCATGCCACCCAAACCCAAGCACGAAAGTCACAACGTTTCATCAAATCGATTCCTAGTTAAATAATGCATAACTACATGGATAAGCTCACGTTAACCCGTCAATTTTGAATCTAATTTGTGATTTAAAAAATGATTATATCGAGATATCAATAAAAAATTAGCATGTAATAATATCAATTCATACAAAAAAATTTCTTCAAACCCTCTTTAATAGAGAAAGAAGAATTAATCCCAAAGGATTATTTTGCATAGTTTTTTTACAATAAAAATGAGTATTAAGATATATTTATTCATATTTGATTAGAACACGAAAACTAACTAAATCAGTTTTAGTTACCCTTTGGGACATAATGAAGGAAGGGAATACTCGAATAATGAAAAGGATAAAATTTATCCTACTTCAAAAGAATTGAACGAGAAGCCGTATGAGGTGAAATTCTCATGTACGGTTTTGTACAGTGACGGTAAAGGTAACTTATCTGTCAACTTTTCCACTATCACCCCAAAAAAACCAAACTCTGCCTTACGTAAAGTTGCCAGAGTACGATTAACCTCTAAATATGAAATCACTGCTTATATACCTGGTATTGACCATAATTTACAAGAACATTCTGTAGTATTAGTAAGAGGCGGACGGGTAAAAGATTTACCTGGTGTGAAATATCACATAATTCGAGGAATCTTAGATGCTGTCCCAGTAAAAAATCGTAAACAAGGGCGTTCTAGTGCGTTGTATATTCTTATCTAAGATTTGTATCATTTTATTATGATGCCATGTCAATTGCTAAAAACATGTAAAGTATATGGCTAACCTAATAACGAACGTTTTGTAAGGGGACTAGAGCAGGCTAAAACAAACAATCTTTTTTATTATTTAAGGAAATTTGGAACTTATATGTCTAAGGTTCAATATTGAATTCATTTCATAAGTTTTCCCTTACTTTGCGTGTGTCAACAAAAAATGAAAATGCCTTGACCTTTTCAGAACAGGTTCGAGTCAAATAGCAATGATTTGAAACACTTTTTATTTTTAATGCACTATTTTTTTAACCTAAGGACTTAATTAATATAGATATAGAAAATACAAGATTTCTAATCATAGCAAAAAAAGGAAACGGATACTCAATTGAGAATGAGTAAACATAATTCTATGCATAAGAAATAGATATCATCTATGCAGATAGAATCATGTGGAAAGCCGTATACGACGAAAGGTGTATGTACGGTTTGGAGGGAGATCTTTCATAGCTTTAGAGATCCACCCTACAATATGGAGTTAAAAGGCCGAAATAAGTGATTATTAGTCTTTATGAAAAAAATTTGTGAACCTTTTTCGCACTGATGTCACGGCAAAGTACTGCAGAAAAAAAAATTGCGAAATTTGATCCGATTTATCATAATCGATTAGTTAATATGGTCGTTAACCGTATTCTTAAACACGGAAAAAAATCGTTGGCTTATCGAATTCTTTATCAATCTCTAAAAAAAATTCAACAAAAAACAGAGAAAAATCCACTAATTGTTCTACGCCAAGCAATAAACAAAGTAACTCCCAAATTGATAGTAAAATCAAGACGTGTAAGTGGATCAACTTATCAAGTTCCCATGGAAATAAGATCTAAAAAAGGAAAAGTACTTGCTATTCGTTGGTTATTAGGGTCATCTCGAAAACGTCCTGGTCGAAATATGCATTTCAAATTGAGTTACGAATTAATGGATGCTGCCAGAGAGAAAGGCAATGCTATACGCAAGAAGGAAGAGACTCATAGAATGGCAGAATCCAATAAAGCTTTTGCACATTACCGTTAATCCAATTATATGGAAAGATCCATGGATCTACCCATTCTGATCAGTAAAATAAAGCCAACTCAATAAAATTGATATAGATGTTTATTGATACGAAAGCAAAAGAAAAAGAAGAATGAAAAATAAATATTAGAAAAACGAGAATAAGGAGATTTTGGATTAAGATTAAATCTTATTCCTCAGGATCATTTATATAAATGTTGATCGGAGATTAACTGAAGTTACTAAATCATGATCTGGCATCTACAAAATGAAAACTTCATTTTCAATTATACCTTTAGATCATTTTATTATGAAAGAGTTTCATTTGCTTCTCTTCCATGGAGGTTCCATTTTTCCAGAATGTATCTTGATTTTTGGCCTATTTCTTCTTCTAGTGATCGATTTCATTTCTGATCAGAAAGATACAGCTTGGTTCTATTTCATCTCTTTAATAAGTTTAGTACTAAGCATAGCAGTCTTGTTATTTCAATGGAGAGAAGAACCGATGATAAGTTTTTTTGGGAATTTCCAAACGAACAATTTTAACAAAATATTTCGATTTCTCATTTTACTATGTTCAACTTTATGTATTCCTCTATCCGTGGAATACATTCAATGTACAGAAATGGCTGTAACAGAATTTTTGTTATTCATATTAACAGCTACTCTAGGAGGAATGTTTTTATGTGGTGCTAATGATTTAGCAACTATCTTCGTAGCTTTAGAATGTTTCAGTTTATGTTCTTATCTATTATCGGGATATACCAAAAGAGATGTACGGTCTAATGAAGCTATTATGAAATATTTACTTATGGGTGGGACAAGTTCTTCTATTCTTGTTTATGGTCTTTCTTGGCTATATGGTCTATCCGGTGGAGAGATTGAGCTTCAAGAAATAGCCAATGGTCTTATAAATACACAAATGTATAACTCTCCAGGAATTTGGATTGCGCTTATATCTATAACTGTAGGAATTGGATTCAAGCTTTCTCTAGTTCCTTTTCATCAATGGACTCCCGACGTATATGAAGGAGTGCGATTCGTTTTACAAATTAATTAAGAATAATTAAATCTCTTTGTTAGAGATGTTTTTATTTCTAAAAACTCTATGGACATGTGGAAGAAAAGCCCACTCGGACTAAGACATCACTTTTACCAAAAATTGAATTCATTGAATTAAGGTAAAGCAAAGTCAAAAAACTAAATTGTTTGAATAAACAATTGAATTTTTCAAGTTAGTTATTACGGGTAGTTTTTACAAAAGATCAGACTAATGACATATACAATACTTTTTCAACGTAGATGCTACATAGTAAGTTTTCATCCTTCAAAGACTACGAGTGTAAAAAAAAGGCATCCGTCAACAAAAAGGTTACCCTAAGATGAACATCTCATGACTATCCAGAACGAATTAAATTAGATGGTTCTATTTTTTTTTTTTTGACTCTGAAGTCAAAAAATCATAAAAATAAGTGATTTTGATTTACCATAGGAACCACTGAGGAAGGATTCCTCGTAAAGTTAAGGATTAGTGATTCTTTCTATCGATTGAATAGATTATTGAATCGATTCAGTCTTACACATACACGAGGAAGGTAATTAAAAAAAAAATCAAACGATTATGTTATTCTTTTTTATCACTTAGGAGCCGTGCGAGAAGAAAGTCTCACGCACGGTTCTGAATGAGAGAAAGGAGGGAGGAATCCTCTTTTCGACTCTAACTCTCCCACTCCAGTCGTTGCTTTTATTTCTGTTATTTCAAAAGTAGCTGCTTCAGCTTTAGCCACTAGAATTTTTGATATTATTTTCTATTTTTCATTGAACGAATGGCATCTTCTTTTGGAAATATTAGCTATTCTTAGCATGATATTAGGAAATTTAATCGCTATTACTCAAACAAGCATAAAACGTATGCTTGCATATTCATCCATAGGTCAAATTGGATATATCCTTATTGGAATAATTAATAGAGACTCAAATAATGGATATGCAAGCATGATAACTTATATGCTGTTCTATATTTTCATGAATATAGGAACTTTTGCCTGTATTGTATTATTCAGTCTACGTACAGGAACAGATAACATTCGGGATTATGCAGGATTATATACGAAAGACCCTTTTTCAGCTTTGTCTTTATCTTTATGTCTGCTATCTCTAGGAGGTATTCCTCCATTAGCAGGTTTTTTTGGAAAGCTTTATCTATTTTGGTGTGGATGGCAGGCAGGTTCCTATTTATTGGTTTCGATAGGACTTTTTATGAGTGTTATTTCAATATATTATTATCTCAAAATAATTAAGTTATTAATGACTGAACGAAACAAAGAAATAACTCCCCACGTGCAAAATTATAGATTATCTTCTTCAATCTCGAAAAATTATATCGAAGTGAGTATGATTGTATGTGTAATAGCATCTGCTCTACTGGGAATAGTAATGAATCCAATTGTTGCAATTGCTCAGGATACATTATTTTAATATCTATTGATTCAATAAATCTTTTTCTTACTAAATAAAAAAACTAGTAGATTTGTACTCATATCCTTAAAATTGCAGGGAATAGGCTGAAATTATAGAATGAACTTCTAATTTCAAGTTCAAGTTGATTTTGTAATTAGAAGTTCATTCTATACCATTAAATAGACATTTTCATTATGTCATTCAAACTTTGTAAATAGATTATACATCGTTCGGTTCTAAGAGATATGTTTACATAAGATTAAAATTAACATATTGTTATTTGGGTAACATATAAAACTTATGGTTTATATTGAATCGAAAAAATAAAAATGTTTGATCGTACATTTTTTTATCTGAAAAAATAGGAATTATCTTTTGATAATAAAAAGTAAAAAGAATTGGATAATATTATAGTATTAGACCTAGACCTATATCACGGATCAATATTGTAATACTCCAATACTCTATCCTTGTTATCCATTTTCTATTCCACATATAATCGATAGGTGATTATAATATTGATAGATATTTTATTAATGAATAAATAAAAAAATTCACTTTTGGGATGCCTTGATGGTGAAATGGTAGACACGCGAGACTCAAAATCTCGTGCTAAACAGCGTGGAGGTTCGAGTCCTCTTCAAGGCATAATATTGTAATGCCTATTGCTTGAGCAATTCACTCGATCATATCAGATCGAATTGCTCAGGCAATAGAGAGAATTTCCTTATCTTTTGATACTAAAAAAAAAAAGAACAAAAAATAATGAGAACAAGAAAGAAAATGCATTATAAAAAATAACATATGGGATAAAATTACTTCGATTAAAAAAGTGATAAAAAATAAACAAAGTGAAGGTGGATTGCTTGTTTTTCTTTTGGTTTCCATTAAAAAATTATCTTCTTTATTTAATCATTATTAGATTTAATGAAGGACATTAAATTGAAAAGAATCTATTATATCTCTTTCAAGGTCTTGCAATATCCAGAAGTTGCAATCGATTTTTAACAAATATACCGACGTTGTATCCCTCTAGAAACAAATGAAGTATCCTTTTTTCGGAATAAAAAGTGTAGGAGAAAAGTATATTTTAACCACAATAAAAGAAATATTGAGTAAGCATAGTAGAGAATAAATATGCTCATTAAGTTCAAGAGAACTAACTTAACTCTTCGTACTATGCTTATTCTTACATGGTCGAAATCTCAATCTATCTTGAAAGATCTAGTCCTTTTTATTCTTATTCAATCCTTCCGCTAATAAGCAGTGAATGTCATTCCGAGAAAGCCATTTTGTTTTTAATAATGTATTTAAAATTTGTTTCAATAACATTCTGTTAGTGAGGAATAAATTTGATAAATATTCATAACTTTCGGATAGAGTATTATAAATAAAACATTCATTAGATAATAAATCTATATTTCCCCTTTCTCCCTCAATCAAAAATTGTCTGAATTTATCATCTCTTGTCTTTTCGCGCAACCAACGGTCATATATTAACATTGGACGATATGGATACACACGTCTCAATCGGATACCAATTTCTTGAAAGCGTTTGAAAGCCTCAATATGCTCCTTAACCTCAATCTTAATGTTAAGAGGCAAATCATTGTTATTATCCCTAATTTTAATTCCTAAGGCTATTTTCCTAACCCTTTTTTTTCTTACTATAGATTTTATCGTTTTTTTGATACCCCTTATTACTCTTGCTGAAGAGTAAGTGAGATAAATCCTTTTCAGGAGTTCTTGAGGAACAAAAAGTTCTCCTCGTGAAAACACAGGGTGCTTATTTTTAAAGCGAATACTCACGGGATCCCAAAGAAATCGGCGAGCTAGACAGATTATCGGTGTATCTAAAGGTTTATATTCCTTTGCATACTCTTCTGTATCAAATTGATATATTCCCATATTTTTAAACCTATTGTATAATGATCTTGCTTCCCAGAAAGCAGCTAGCTTTCTTTGTGGAACATCGGAAGGATCATGATACACAGGAAAGGGGTCGTAAGATGACAGAAATTTCTTCCAAAACAGTCTGGAAAGACGGGTTGGCCTTTCTTGAAACCCTCCGAACAGATGAAGATAATCTAATAAAGGGTTTTCTATTGTTATATCTTTTATATGATCGAATCGATTACTGCGAATAAAACTAAAACGCCAAGTCCTAGGAGAACAAACTATGTGAGTGCGTAATTCTCCTACGTAGGAGTACTTCAATTCTTTAGATAGAACGATCTTATCTACTATAGAAGATAATCCTTTTTGCATCATATCTCTTTTGAACTGAGGAGCAATTGTGATGTGATTTTTATCAGAATTACCTCGACATATTGTTATCAACGATGGAAACTCTTCCAGAAGACTCTGTAAAAGACTGGAAGCTAAAGCGAAATCATTCGCAATGAAAAGATCAACAGGAGTCCAATTCTCTCTATTTGATTCCGATAGAAACCAAAAATCTTGAGCTACTGATCCGGCCAAGCAACCCAAAATATGATAGAATATGGTTAATTCCTTCACAGCTGTTCCAGCAATTGAAGGTTCTAAATACCATTCATGCAAATAGTATGCCCTTCGACTCTGTAAGTCCGTTCTAAGATTTAGAAAATTCCTGCAATACGTAAGTTTATTTTGTATAATAGCTTTTCCTATCTTATAAGGAAGTACTTTGTAAATATCACTGAATTCAAACTTATAATTGTTTGGAGCCCAACTTGGTCTATACATAGCTTCTCCAATTATATCATTGCCTATAGCTGAAGTATTTCGGCTAATACTAATTCGCCAGATGTCATTGGCAAGTTTTGACAAATCTAGTGTAGTAAAACCCCTGGTCGTTAATCCAAATTCATCATAACAGTTCCAATTTTTTTTCAAATAGAGCCCTTTGCTATGTAAAAGCAAAGGAAATTCCTTTTCTCGATGTGGGGCAGGAAACTTTTTAGTATTAATAAATGTATCGAATCTTCGTTTACCATGAGGAGGAGTTATTAGAACTGGATCCACTTTTTTAGGAATATGAGTCGAGGCAATAACAACAATATTTTGTTTTATATTTGTTTCTTCCTCATAATCACCCAAATGATATGTATCTCCAAGGAGTTCCTTCAATAATGCAGTAAGGTAGAAGTGATCATTCAGTTCATGAATGCTTGGAATCCATATGACGCAAGGATACATCAATTTTGCCAATTTGAGTGCAAACATGAATTGGCAAAATCTTCTCGCATAATACTCCGGAGATAAATGCTCCCCTCGATCATGCCAAAAGTTTTTCGGTTTTTTTTCATAAGAATCATTTTCATTTATGTCTTTTGGCCTGCCTGACCAGCCCAGAGACCTAAGGACCTCTTCATGCTCAAGGTATGATTTCTTAGCTGAAGATGTATACTCAGCTTCATAGTTGAGCAGAAGTCTCTCCTGCTTCAAAAAACTTTTAGGAGATATTCTTATTAAAGGTAGATAAGAATCTGCTGCTAGACTTTTGGACAAATATGATCGTCCAGTTTCCCTAGGCCCTATCAATAAAATTCGATTTGAAAGGGACGGTACCGGGTAGAGTTGGAAAAATCTCACTTGGTCAGATAGAGATGGGTGAGTTGGCAGAGAGGTAATTTGCTGCTGAAAAGCACGGAAGACCCACCTTTCTGCTAAAGAAGAGGAATCAAATTCATAATTCATTAGACCTATTTTATTCATTTGACCTAGCTGAATAGTTTCAGCTAAATATCTAAAGTAAAGAAGTCCCGGGTGTTTACCTTTTTCGAAATATTGAGAAAAGAAACCATTAGGGGGAGTCAATTTCGACTCAAACTGAGAGATTCGTTCTTGTACTGAAAACAATCTATTCTCTTTCAAAAAGAAATCATCCGCTCCGTATTCGTACAAAACTCTATTTAGAAGTGATTTCAATTTCCTACACTTTTTGAAAGGCCAGGAAGACCATTTCCAATTTTTGACATACCAAATTTCCAATATTTGTGATAATCCTATATCATCATAATCCCTCTCCATATTTATATAGTCGAGGAATGTAAGCCAGCAACCATACCAAGATAGATTATAATAAAATCTGAGCATTTTAAAAGAATGCATTATTTCTCCTACCTTCATAAAGTAGGGCTCATACTCTAAATCTTTGAGAAGTTCGACATTGCTATAAAACGGAATCAAGCATAAGGGAACTATGCAGGAAACAGAGAAGAAAAACCCAATGAAAATACAAATAAATTTATCATACTCCCGAACGTTTAGTATATATTTCCATGTATCAAATGATATTGACTTATCCTTTCCCTCGAATACCGTTTGAGTAATTGGTTCCTTCCAATCCAAAAGATTCCAATAGGATAACAAGAGATTCAATTTCGGCATACATTTCGCTCTAAATTCCCATTTTAGAAGTGTCCAAAATTGATGAGAGAGTGCCCACAAAATATTCAAATTATGATTCCAATTATGCCTAATATCGTGCAAAATGCATATGAATTGATCACTAATACTTATCAGTATTTCCGGAAAAGTAGTCAAAAATAAATTATCAATATATTTCCACCATGTGGAAGTAAAAAACCATAATGTATATGTTTGAAATAAATCCCATTTTGAAAAAAGAATATCTATTTGAGAGATATTATAAAATAAGAGAATCTTTCGTTTTTCTTTCTTCAAAAGGGTGTTTTTATCAACTATGACTTTATCTTCAATTATGTTTTTTGAACTTTCTGTCGAACTAGAAAGTTCTTTTTCTGCAAACTTCTTCATTCGGAAACAAATTTCCGATAGTAAATCATCTTGATAAGATTGATTTTGAATCAGACCCATGTTTGAACTAAAACCCTTTTTAGGGTACTGATTGGGGTTGTTTTCTTCTGAATCTGAACTATTTAAAAAAGGATGGCAAGAACTTTTGTCAAAATTGACAATTTGTTGGCTTATTAAAGGAGTTCTATATATCTCTTCAATCGAGGAAATATCTATTTTACCATGAACAAATGAATTCAATTGAGTAAGTAAATTTGACGATTTGTACAAGTCATGGATTAACGCTTGGTCACGTAAATATTTAGCCAATAATATATTTACTTTTGACTTGATGAGTGAAATAGTTTCTTTCTCTGAGTGAACAGGTCTAATAGACCAAGAAAAGATATTGTTCTGAATGGGAACAAGATTGAATAATTGTCCATATATAAGATTCTTGTTTTTGATATGAATCCTTTCCATGTAAGAAGCTAATCTTTTTTTATAATTTAAACGAGGATGATGTAAATAATCTAAAAATTCAAATGTATTTGCTTTGCAAAAAGCAGCTCTCAATGAGTTTTGATTAGATAGTTTTAAAGGATTTAACCAATTGTCTCGATCATTGAATATTGTCGAAATACCAGTGTTATCAAACAATTCTATGTAATTTTTTTCATTATCGAATAAGTCAATAATCGATTGATTCATTGGTTTCTCATTCAAACCTAATGGGGCGAGTGTTCCTTCATCGATCAAGGATTCCGATCTTTGTGAAAAAGCAGGGATTGATTTAGATTTGCTGGACTTTTTAATTGGTCTGCTATCTTTATCATTATCGTCGAAGACAATACCAAAAATTTTATTGGTACTTCCAGACCAACAAAAATTATGAGTAGTAGATAATTCAATTGGATCGAACACTCTGTTTTTCAAATTGTTTTGTTTAGAAATAGACACAAGACGTTTCAACCCTTTTTTAAAGTATTCGATCTGAATAGACGATGCAGAAATATTCAAATTCCGATTTATATTTTTGAAAGTTCGAAGAATAGAGTGATTGAACCATTCTTTCTGATATTTTCTCCAACTTGATGAATGCCGGTTAATTGCATCTTGTGTTACATTATTCAACACATCTTTTCTTATCCAATTTGTTCGAATTTTATCTTGAAAATTCTGACTGAACCTTTTGATTAAATAGAATCGATTAAATCCTATTTTCAATTCTAAATAGTATTTATGGAATACTTTTGTCAATTCTAAATAGTATTTATGGAATACTTTTGTCAATTCTAAATAGTATTTATGGAATACTTTTGTCAATTCTAAATAGTATTTATGGAATACTTTTTTCCATTCCAAATAGTACTTCTGGAACACTTTTGAAAAAGGATACTCATCCAATGCAGTTTCAGATTCTAAATCGTCCGATGCAGGATCCGATCCTAAAGAGTACTTAGAGTATTCATTAAATATTTTTGATAAAGTATATTTAATCAATGCGTTCTTCCACAAATAGAATCTCTTGAATGCTTTTTCAAGATGCTTGTCAACTTTAATCTTATATTGATTCAATATGAATCGTACCGTCTTATATTGATTCAATATGAATCGTACCGAAGTTTCAGTTCCATCATTCTTTGTTATTATTTGATCTACATATTGATTCTCTTTATCAATAATATTGAGTAAAACAAAGAAAGAATTCTCTTTTAATTGATCTCTGTAGTTGAAGATCTGATTCAATAATATATTCTTGTTCAGTTCATAGAATTGATTCATGTGATAATCCATATCCAGGGCTATTTCATTATCGTAAGCCTGATTAGGCTTAGTTATTGATAGAGTAAATTGATCTGTTATTTTCAGAACAATTTTTTTCAATTGAAAATCGTCGTTTAATGTGAATTGTTCTTTGTTTTGATCACAGGATGAAGAAGATATCGAAGGTAAACTCTGGTTCACAAATCGAATACAATTTAATTGGTTTAAATCTCTTCTAATATTCCATCCGGGATCTGATGAAATATCATAATTTGCAGAAGAATTTTTAAGATATGTTTTGACCTTCCATAGATCAACTATCCTATTCCTTTCTGATCCCCTGAAATATTGAAAAGCATCTTGTTGCCTTTTCAATACTTTGAATTTTTCAATGGGTTTGTTAGTAGTACTAACACTTATATATGATTCATCTATTGACAAATGATCAAACAATCCTTTCCAAAATTCCGACTCTGAGAACGAATGAGATTCTTTTGTTCGAACTGATTCTTCTTGTTCGATTTCTTCTTGTTCGATTTCTTCTTGTTCGATTTCTTCTTGTTCGATTTCTTCTTGTTCGATTTCTTCTTGTTCGATTTCTTCTCGTTCGATTTCTTCAATTCGAAAATTGAAGGATATATTCATCAATTTGAATAGCTTTCGACCAGGACGTTTTCGCAATTTTTGCGTTTGAACTGATTCTTCTTCAATTTTTTCTTCAATTTCTCCAATTCTAGAATCTTCTGGTCTTGAAGATAGTTCAAATTCTCTTGTTTGAACTGATTCTTCTTCAATTTTTTCTTCAATTTCTCCAATTCTAGAATCTTCTGGTCTTGAAGATAGTTCAAATTCTCTTGTTTGAACTGATTCTTCTTCTAGTTGCTTTATTCCGTTTTTATTAATAGATTCGTTTGTTGTAATCCATTCACAAAGTTTTCTAGGTTCCCAATACTCATTTTGAGTCGAATTGAAAGTTGAATCAATCTGCCATTCGATATCATTCGAATCATTCTCCGAATGACTTTCCCAACTTAGTGGTCCTGGGTTTTCTGATATTATATCATTTTTATCATTCAGATTTGTGTCGGAACTTGAGAAAACCCAAACATGCTCTTTTGGATTGAGCAAGCAACGTTGATATCTCCTTTTGCTTTTTGGCAAAGACATAAACATATGCGGAAATAGCAACAAATTTTTATTTCTAGATCCAAAACGATGTACAGATGGAAATATCTTTATCAAATTATATTTTGATCTGTCTCTTTCAACTAAAGCTCGACTATTTAAATAATATATAAGTAGTGGTAATGTAAGTACCATTACAGCTTTTATTGCTTGACCCTTTAAACTAAATATACGAAGATCACGTATAAGTAAAGTACTAAGAATCCGAAAGTCAAAGATCTTAATAACACTTTCGCGACCAGAAAATATTTGAGTTAACAATCTCACCAAATTGGATTCGGTCCATGGATTGAAAACTCCCATCATGTTCACTTGAAATCTTGACTGAACGCTATATAACCAAAATGTTTTTCGGTGTTTTTTCATAGTTTAAAAATATATATATATATAATATAAGTTAATTATAATAAGAATGACAAGTTAATACAACTTTTTAGATAGTTTTGTATAATTCTATCTTAGCAAGATAAGATATTGCTATTACTATCGATTTGTAAAGATCTCAATCTTTCAATCGATTCAAGAACTTCGTTCTTGTCCATTAAAAAAAAATCTCTATTATTGAGAACAGAATAGATAAATCCTCTTCTATTTTTTTCTATATTTGGTTTGGTATCTATAGATTGGTATAGATGTATAGATAAATCTATATCTATATTATAGATAGATCAATAATCTATTGTCTACACCATCCCTGTTTCCTACTAAAAAGTATTCACAAATAATCTTTCTCTCTTCTGCTATATAGAAGTAGATATATTATCTATTATAATTCTATTATTTTAATAGAATATATCTCCATCTCTGTAAACAGGAGAAACAAATCATCTACCTCTCTTTTGGTATCTAAAAAGATATATTGTATCTATCTAATAGTCTAATTGTCAAATAGTTATCGTTTTATTCTACATAAACGGATAGAAATACTGTAATTTCAAAATGACAAATATGTGTCATATACCTCTATTTATTTTATTCAATAATAAGCATGAATTGAATTCAGTATGAGAGAAGAGAATTAAATTAGTTAATCTGAGTCGCTACTTATTATTAATAATAGCGACTTCTTTTTTTTTGCTTTAGCATCCATGGCTGAATGGTAAAAGCACCCAACTCATAATTGGGAAGTCGCGGGTTCGATTCCTGCTGGATGCAGGATAAAAAGTGATTGCATTCTACTCACAATAAAAAACTTTTAGATGGAAGAATCCCAAACAGCAAGACTATTTTTATTCAATTCCTAACTTTATTGTATAAGTTATAAGTATGATATATTCCTACAATTTAGTTTAGGATATTGAACTATAATAAATATGGATTGGTGGATATAGGCATTTGTATTTCATTTGTAAAAGATAGTAAAGGAGAAATATTCATGGATGAGGTTCAATATCTAGATTTAGTATTTACAGAGAAAAGTATTTTTTTATTTGAAAAAAATAAATATATTTTGAATGTCAATTCGGGATCGACTAAAATAAAGATAAAAAATTGGATTGAACTTTTCTTCAATGTTAAAGTAATAGGAGTCAATAGTTATCGACCCCCGCAAAAGAGAGAAAAAAGGGGGAAGATAAAACAAATAATGAAACATCAAATGCGTTATAAACGTATGATTATTACACTAAAACCAGGTTATTCTATTCCACTTTTTCCTTATAAATGAAACTTAAAATAAATTAATAACATGACCACCCAAACTTTTACTTTTACTCCAGGCACACGTTATAAATCCCTATCAGGTTTCGATGGGAGAGTCCAGTCTCATCCACAAAAGAAATTGACCTCCGGTCAGCATCGTTGTGGGAAAGGTCGTAATAACAGAGGAATTATTACCACACGACATAGAGGAGGAGGTCACAAGCGTCTATATCGTCAAATAGATTTTCGGCGAAATAAGAAAAAAATATTGGGAAAAATTGTAACAATAGAAAGCGACCCTAATAGAAGTGCATACATTTGTCTTGTGCACTACAGAGATGGTGAAAAGACATATATTTTGCATCCGAGAGGGGTCATGATTGGAGATAATATTCTTTCCGGCCCAAAAGCTCCCATATCAATGGGAAATGCCCTACCTTTGAGTGCGGTTTGAATTATTAATTTACGTAATCGGAAGCAACCGATTGGGTTTACAGCAAAACCTAAAAATCTATCACTGAACCAACCAGGATACTTTGATGGGATCAACCCCAAAGGGAAACTGAGGATAAAGAGCAGCGGGTGATTGAGTTCAATAGTTTCTGTAATTATTGGCTACCGAGATATGATAATATGGAGAAGACTGAGTTGTCTGAAGCAGAAAAAAAAATAAGGTAAAGGAACCCTTGTTATGAAGAGAAAGACAAGTAACTCACATTTGATTTGATGGTCAAAGGCAGATTCGGAGCTGAACAGTGAGAATATTTTTTATAGAATAAAAAAAAATATATATATTATATATATATTTCAAATGCCTCCTACGTTATCCGGAAGATGCGGAAGTATTGACGTAATTTGATAAAGTCATTCATTCTGAATGCTACATGAAAAAAGAACATAAGCCAGATGATGGAATAGAGAAACCTAGGATGTAGAGAATCAGGACATAAGGGATTTAAAATATGCCCTCCTAGATCTCTAGATAAAATCTATATACATATTATATTACATATTGAATATGTAAAATTCACATCCAGAAAGCTGTATGCCCTGAGAGAGGCTTGTACAGTTTGGGAAGGGATTTTTACAAACTAAAGGTCTACTTCAACCAATATACCCTTAGGCACGACTATACATAATGTCGAAATACAAGTTGGAAAAGGTGGACAATTAGCTAGAGCGGCGGGTACTGTAGCAGAACTAATCGCAAAAGAAGGCCGATTGACTACATTAAGATTACCATCTGGGGAGGTTCGTTTAATATCTGAGAACTGCTCAGCAACAATTGGACAAGTAGGCAACGTTAAATGGAAAAATAGAACGTTGAGTAAAGCTGGCTCAAAACGTTGGTTGGGTAAACGTCCTGAAGTAAGAGGAGTAGTTATGAATGCTGTGGACCATCCTCACGGAGGCGGTGAAGGAAGAGCCCCAATTGGCAGGAAAAAACCCCTAACCCCTTGGGGTTATAGCGCACTTGGAAGAAAGAGTCGGAAGAAAAATAGATATAGTGATGTTTCAATCCTTCGTCGACGTAAGTAGGAGTAGTTGGAAATTCATTTTTTCTTTTAACAAGAAGAAAGGTAAATCAAAAGAGAGGTAATTGACCATGGCACGTTCACTAAGAAAAAATACTTTTGTAGCTAATTATTTGTCGAGGAAAATAGATAATCTAAACATAAAGAAAGAGAAGAAGGTAATAGTGACCTGGTCCCGAGCATCTGCCATTGTACCCGCGATGATTGGTCATACCATTGCTGTTCATAATGGAAAAGAGCATTTACCTATTTATATAACAAATGGTATGATAAACCACAAATTGGGGGAATTCGCACCTACTTTTATTTTCCAGGGACATGCGAAAAAAGATAAAAAAGCGAGAAACGATAAAAAAGCAAAAAAATAAAAACAAGAGAGAAACAATAAAAAATATCGTTGGGAATAGTACACATAATTGTGGAGGATGAAGATGGTAAATAAGAGTCCAAGTACAAAAACACGGGCTTTGGCTAAACATATACGTATGTCTTCTAATAAAGCACGTAGAGTAATTAATCAAATTCGTGGTCGTTCTTATAAAGAAGCACTTATTATACTGAGTTGGATGCCTTATGGAGCATGTTATCCCATATTAAAAGTAATTCGTTCTGCAGCTGCAAATGCTAATCACAATATGGGTTTAAACGAAGACAATTTATTTGTCAGTAGAGCTGAAGTGAATGAAGGTGCTCTTTTCAAAAGATTTCAACCTAGAGCCCGGGGACGTGGTTATCCAATACAGAAACCCACTTGTCATATAATTATTGTATTGGAAGAAGAAGAAAAAATCTAAAAATATCCAAATTAGATGGAATAATAATCCATTTATGTCACAAGTAGAATACCTGTAAAAAGTACCAAAAAGAGAAAAATGTATGGGAAACAAAATAAATCCACTTGGTTTTAGACTTGGTTTTACTCAAAACCATCGTTCCCTTTGGTTTGAACAAAGGAATTATTCCGAAGATCTACGAGAAGATGAGAAAATACATAATTGCATTGGAAATTATGTACGACATATCAAAGGTTCCTCAAATTATGGAGGAATTACACGTATAGAGATTGTGAAAAACACTGATTTGATTAAGGTCAACATATATATTGGATTTACCGACTTGTTCATCGAAAAACGGGGTCAAGAAAAAGATAAAGAAAAAGATAAAGAAATTGAGCAATTAAGAGATGAAGTACAAAATATGCTTGTACAGAATATGCTCGATTCTGTAAACAGAAAACTTCTGATTTCTATAGAAAAAGTTGATAAACCTTACAGAGAACCTAATATTCTTGCGGAATATATTGCTATACAACTAAAGGAGAGAGTTGAAATAAAAAAAATAATGGACAAAGCTATTGAACTGGCTGAAGAGGCAGATGTAGAAGGTATTAAAATAAAAATCAAAGGACGTCTCAACGGAATTGAAAGAGCCCGTAAACAATCGGCCATGCAAGGTAGAGTTCCCCTACAGACCCTTCGAGCTAAAATTGATTATTGTTATTATGCGGTTCAAACCGTTTATGGAGTATTGGGGATCAAAATTTGGATCTTTGTTGAAGATGAGTAATACTTTTCTACAATCTGACCGATTATAAATCATCAATTCTATAAGATCAAATAAAAATTAGATTAACCATCTTGGAGCAGTGCTATGCTTAGTGTGCGACTCGTTGAGATCAAGTTTTTGCCATCTTTTCTAAAATGATGGAGAACTCGAAATAAGAACGAATTGGTCTCTGATATATAATATTAATTAGAAACCCATTCTTTGTTTCATATTACTAAAAGCCAATAAGCTATCTAATAACTATAGATAGTTCCATCAAATGAACGAAAAACTTTCTTCCACAAAGAGACAAACAAATAAGATCTATATCTCTCGTGAAGCGAAAAAGGTCTTTGGTAATGCAAGAAAAGAAAAAAAGGAGGAAGGAGAAAAAGAAAGAATGAAATCTTCTTCCACAGTATTGTATGGTTCATAAATCACCCCCAAAGAGCAGTGTGATAAAGCATAAGAATTTTCCTGATTCATTTATAATGAAATGGATTCGGTTTATGAAAAAAAGAGCTTCGGGTCAATGGAAACTAAGGAAATTGATTCTTTAAGAAATTAAATAAGAGCTCCATTGCAGAGGGTAAACCTGAGCAGCCATTTGACAGAAAGCTATGGGAACGATGGAACCTGTGACTGCATAAGATCATATAGGAATCTTAATCATCCATTGGATAGGATGGCGAAATAAACCAAGAAAGAATTAATCTTATTGGAGTCCATAAATTGGACCCATGAAGCAAATACTGGAAGAGTTAATATTCGCCTGTGAAATTCTTATTGGGCAGTCTCAATGTAAATCAAAGAGATATTTGCTATTTGTTTCGTCAATCATATACAATATATATATAACATGTGTAATGCGTAGATACATGTTTATCACATGTAATATATTATTGTATATACCAGTTTGCCATAGATTCTTCACAAGGAGCCGGATGAGAAGAAACTTTCATATCCGGTTCTGAAATAGAGATGGGATTCAAATAGTATTATACAACCATCGACTAGAACCCAAAAAGAACCAAATTTCGTCACCAACATAGAGGAAGAATGAAGGGAGTAGCTTCCCGGGGCAATCGCGTTTGTTTTGGTAGATTCGCTCTTCAGGCATTGGAACCTGCTTGGATCACATCTGGGCAGATAGAAGCAGGACGACGAGCAATTACTCGTTATGCCCGTCGTGGCGTAAAAATATGGATACGTATATTTCCGGACAAACCTGTTAGAATTAGACCTGCAGAAATACGTATGGGTTCGGGGAAAGCGAAGGGACCTCCCGAATATTGGGTATCTGTCGTCAGACCGGGTCGAATACTTTATGAAATCAGCGGAGTATCAGAGACTATAGCTAGAACAGCTTTTCAAATCGTTGCATACAAAATGCCTATACATACTCAATTTATTATTAGTTCTCCTATATAATACCGAACCAAAGAGATATTTCTGGCTGAAAAATATTTATTATCAGAAATATTCTTTTTTTTTTGCCGAGGCAACAAATCTTTTGGAGGAAAAATGATTCAGTCTCAAACTTATTTGAATGTAGCAGACAACAGTGGCGCCCGACAATTAATGTGTATTCGAGTTCTAGGAGCAAATAATCGGGAATACGCTAATATTGGTGACGTTATAATTGCTGTAATTAAAGAAGCAGCACCTAATATGCCCCTGGAAGAATCAGAAGTAGTTAGGGCCGTAGTTATACGCACGTGTAAAGAACTTAAACGTGACGATGGAATTATAATACGATCTGATGACAATGCAGCAGTTGTCATTGATCAGAAAGGAAATCCAAAAGGAACTCGAGTTTTTGGTTCAGTTACTGAGGAATTGAGAGAATTGAATTTCACTAAAATAATCTCATTGGCCCCCGAAGTATTATAAATACTGATGGATCATGTAGAAGTAATAGATACATTAACAGATAAATTTGTAATCTCAGGCATATTCCTTAAAAAAGATAAACATGCCTTTTTATATTGAGACCGGGAATTCCTAAGAATTAGTTCGTCATGGGTAACGATACTATTGCCAATCTAATGACTTCTATAAGAAACGCTGACATGGTAAAAAAAAAAACAGTTCGAGTAGCATCTACTATTATTACTGATAACATTGCAAGGATCCTTCTACGAGAAGGTTTTATAGAGGATGTTAGGGAACATCGAGAAGGTAAGAAATCTCTTTTGGTTTTAACTTCAAGATCTAGAGAAAGGAAGGAAAAGAGATATATAACTGCTCCAAAGCGTATTAGCAAACCTGGTCTGAGAATTTATTCCAATTCTCGGGAGATCCCTAAAGTTCTAGGTGGAATGGGAATCGTAATCCTTTCTACTTCCCAAGGAATTATGACTGATCGAGAAGCTCGACAAAAAAAAATAGGAGGTGAATTATTATGTATTTTATGGTAATTTATAACGTATTCCGAAACACAAAATAAACGCCGGAATATACGTTCCGGAAGAGTTTTGTGTATTGTAGTATTACATTAATGACAATGTCATTAAACAAATTTGAATTTTGGAAAAGAAAGCCAGGAGGGGCAACGGTCTAAAATGACTAATAAATCCAAGGAATACTATATCATAGTTGAAGGTATAGTTACGGAAGAATTTCCCGATGGCTTGTTTACGGTCCATTTGGATAATGGCCTTGATGTCGTCGCGTGTCTTTCAGCGAAGATTCGATACCGATTTACGGGAGTACTAATAGGGGATAGAGTCAAGGTCGAATTAGCCCCTTATCTTTTTTATAGGGCAGGACGTATAATTTTTAGATTTCCCACCAAATCAAAATCATGATGTTATCTTTTGATTGAACATCTGATACGGATAAATATTGGGGCTCATTTAATTCTAAATGAAAAAAATAACAAATAAAAGAGAATAAAATAGAAATTTATATTATTTTAACATTATTACACATAATAATAATGTTATTAAACAAATTCTTAACTCAATGCTGCAGATGTATTTTTAAGAAACAGCGCCGCCAGGAGGGGCGGGCAACAAATCAAATGACTAAAAAAAACAATATAATTGTCGAAGGTTTAGTTACTGAAGCATTTCCCAACGGTATGTTTACGGTCCATTTAGATAATGGCGTTGATGTTTTAACGTGTATTTCGGGGAAGATTCGATACAAATCTATACGAATACTAAGAGGGGATAGAGTTAAGGTCGAATTAACTCCTTATGATTTAAGGAAAGGGCGTATAATTTTTAGATTTCCCACCAAATCTATAAATGGTTATGATGATGATGATGATGTTACCTTTTGATTGAACATCTGATACGGATAAATATTGGGGCTCATAATTATAAAGAATAAAAAAATTATTATGCTATTGTGCATCGGTCGGAAATAGAATATTAATTTATCTTATTGTTAACATCAATAACAATGTTATTATGTTATTAAACAAATTTGAATTTTGGAAAAGAAAGCCAGGAGGGGCAACGGTCTAAAATGACTAATAAATCCAAGGAATACTATATCATAGTTGAAGGTATAGTTACGGAAGAATTTCCCGATGGCTTGTTTACGGTCCATTTGGATAATGGCCTTGATGTCGTCGCGTGTCTTTCAGCGAAGATTCGATACCGATTTACGGGAGTACTAATAGGGGATAGAGTCAAGGTCGAATTAGCCCCTTATCTTTTTTATAGGGCAGGACGTATAATTTTTAGATTTCCCACCAAATCAAAATCATGATGTTATCTTTTGATTGAACATCTGATACGGATAAATATTGGGGCTCATTAATTAGATGAACTCTGTTTTTTCAGAAAACAAAATGGAATATGATCCTAGTAATTCCTTGAAGGACCACAAATATGAAAATCCGTGCTTCTGTTCGTAAATTTTGTGAAAAGTGTCGCCTAATTCGTAGGCAGAAACGCCTTCTGGTAATTTGTTATAATCCGAGACATAAACAAAGACAGGGATAATCCTTCTCTATATCAAGAAATGCATTTATAAATATTACAATATAATATATATATGTCTAAAACTACAAGAAGATTTGTGTCAAAAACTACAAAAAGATTTGTGTCAAAAACTACAAAAAGATTTGTGTCAAAAAGATTTGTGCCACGTAGAACTACAAGAAGATTTTTGCCGCGTAGAACTAAACATCGAATACTGAAAGGAATTATTTACGTTCGAGCAAGTTTTCGCAATACCATTGTTACTGTTACAGATATACGAGGACAAGCGGTTTCTTGGTCTTCTGCTGGTGCTTGTGGATTCAAAGGCACAAAAAGACGTTCACCATTTGCTGCTCAGACTGCAGCAGAAAATGTTATTCATACATTAATGGATCAAGGTCTGCTGAAACAAGCAGAAGTTATGATAAGTGGCCCTGGTCCAGGGAGAGATACAGCATTACGAGCCATTGCTAAAAGTGGTGTACTATTGAGTTATGTACGTGACGTAACTCCTATGCCACATAACGGATGTAGACCTCCCAAAAAAAGACGTGTGTAAGAATTGAATGAATTTCAAGAGAAAGAAATAATTAAATTATCTATTCAAATAATATTATGATTCAGGATGAAATATTAGTCTCTATTAAGACACCACAATTGAAGTGCGTCGAATACAGAACAGACAGTAAGCGTCTTCATTATGGCCGTTTCACTCTATCTCCGCTTCGCAAAGGTCAAGCTAATACAATAGGTAGTGCAATAAGAAGAGTTCTACTTGGAGAAGTAGAAGGAACATGTATCACGCGTGCCAAATTTCAAAACATATCACATGAATATTCTGTGATAATAGGTATTGAAGAATCGGTACATGAAATTTTGATGAATCTGAAAGAAATTGTACTTAGAAGTGATGTGTACGGAATTCGAGAAGGGTATATCCATATCGTTGGACCAAAAAAAGTAACCGCGCAAGATATCATATTACCACCTTCTGTGAGAATAATTGATACTACACAACATATAGCTAACATAAGTAAAAAAATTAGCTTAGATATATCATTACAAATTGAAAAAGGCCGCGGATATATTATCCAAAATCCAAATTCTAATAATAATTCTCAGGATGGAATTTTTTCTATAGATGCCGCCTTTATCCCTGTTCAAAATGTAAATTATAGTATTCATTCCTATTGGAGCGGAAATGAGATACAAGAAATCCTTTTTCTTGAAATATGGACGAATGGAGGATTAGCTCCTAAAGAGGCACTTTACGAAGCTTCTCGGAATTTGATTGACTTTTTCCTTCCTTTTCTGCGTGCAGAGGAAGAAAACATCAATGGAACAAATAGTTTAAGTGATAATCTGACTCCTTCCTTACCTCCTTCGCATATATCTTCTGATACGAAGAAAATCGTTTTCGACCAAATGTATATTGACCAATTAAACTTCTCTACTAGGATATATAACTGCCTCAAAAAGGCAAATATAAATACATTATCGGACCTCTCAAATTACAGTCGAGAAGATTTAATGAAAATTAAACACCTCGGGGAACAATCTGTCAAAGAAATATTGGAATTTCTACGAAATATTGGGATTGATTCAACCGGGAATAGGGTTTAGATTCATGAAATAGTTCCATTTCATCTCTCCATTCATTCCCTTTTTTCTAAGTTATTCTTGAAAGTCATTGGAATAAATCCATTTGGAATCAATCTTTGTTATATTTATAACATAAAATGTATTTGAAATCTGACAAAATATATCTAGGGAGAGATCATTTGTCTTGAAGCAACTCCTCCCTAGATATAGGAACAAAAGATTTCTTTCGAGATTCAGATATTCTAAATTAGATCAAATTGGAAAAGACCTAGAGTTAAAGATTCATCGATAGGTAACGTTGCCCCAATACCTAACCAAAGAGCTACTGCGGTACCGATTAAGAATACTGTTGTAGCTACTGGACGACGAAATGGATTTTGAAATTGATTCACATTTTCTAAGAAAGGGACTATCAATAGTCCTGTAGGTACTGAAGCCATTAAAAGAACACCTAATAATTTATTAGGTACTGTACGAAGTATTTGAAAGACGGGGAAAAAATACCATTCGGGTAATATTTCCAAAGGAGTCGCAAATGGATTTGCCGGTTCCCCAATCATTGATGGTTCTAGAACCGCTAAACCTACGGTACATGCAATAGTACCTGAAATTACTACTGGAAAAATATATAGTAGATCATTGGGCCAAGCCGGCTCTCCATAATAATTATGTCCCATGCCTTTAGCTAATTTAGCCCTTAATACAGGATCATTCAAGTCAGGTTTCTTTGTTATTGGGATAAGTAGATTTTTATGAATCTATCCCCCTAAAGAACCGGACATGCCAATTTTTATCATCCGGCTCGAACAATAACTTAATTCAAAATGATGAAGGGCATATCGTCAGAATAAGAATTACAAAGATCTATACCATTCTTGATAATTTGATTGTTTTGGATTAAGTGCTCAGTACCCAAGTAAGCTCACAAATTCGATCATGATCAATATGCCTTTTGGACCATCTTATTCCTTGTAATCCGTGTTTACCCCGACCTACACAATTTTTTTTGCATACAAGGTATTGACTTGTTACTGATCCGGCCTTTCTCCTTCCTTAGACCCCTTCTTTTACTCCGATAGTTTACCCTATTGAAATACAAGGGAAATGCGTGCATTTTCATACTATGAAAAGGAAAGGATAAGTAATAAGTTTTACTTATTATGTTGTTACCATTACCTGGATCTTACGGAGCCTAATTCGGATTCGATCATAGAAATAACTCTCTTGGAACGCAACAAAGTGCCCGACTTTTCTCCAGGTTCTAAACTTCCTTTTTTGGGAAGAAAATTGGGACAGAGACACATTTCTGATTAATCTTTATATGGCAGATCGAAGAATGTATCTGCACGGCCTAAGCAATAGTTCAAGTCACACACTCCCATAATCCATTTTCTCCATCTGAGATGAGTATCTACTTCAATTCTTTGTATTAGATAAAGAATACTTAAGAATTAAAAGGAGAAATCCGAGAAACATGGTTTCTTATTTCCAATAAGAAATATTCGCGGCAATGATATATCTTTACTCAAAATGATAGGTTTTGAATACTCATTTAAAATATATATTTCCTTTCTATAAAGGACCTGAAATACCCTGCTTGCGGATCATTAGAAAGTGCATTGACATAAATACAGCAGTAAGAAGGGGTAATATAAAAGTGTGTAAACTATAAAAACGAGTCAAGGTAGATTGACCCACACTTACACTTCCGCGTAATAACTCTACCAAAGGAGATCCTATTAAAGGAATGGCCTCAGGCACACCGGTCACAATTTTGACCGCCCAATAACCAATTTGATCCCAGGGCAAAGAATAACCAGTTACACCGAAAGATACGGTTAGTACAGCTAGAATGACACCCGTAACCCAAGTTAATTCGCGAGGTTTTTTGAATCCACCTGTGAGATAAACACGGAATACATGCAAGATCATCATTAGAACCATCATACTGGCCGACCATCGATGGACCGATCGGATTAGCCAACCGAAGTTTACTTCAGTCATTATGTATTGAATAGAGGCAAAAGCTTCTAGAACGGTGGGACGATAGTAAAAAGTCATAGCAAAACCAGTAGCTACTTGTACCAAAAAACAAGTCAGTGTGATGCCTCCTAGACAATAAAATATATTCACATGAGGAGGAACATATTTACTAGTGATATCATCCGCAATCGCCTGAATCTCAAGACGCTCTTCGAACCAATCGTATACTTTATTGAGATAGGTCAACTCAAATTCCCCCTCTGAAAACCGTACATGAGAATTTCCGTTCATACGGCTTAAACAAGAACACCCAAATACCTTTTTGAACAAAGTATATTGTTTGTAAAATATGAAAATACTTAATACTTCGCTACTTAGAAATATGAAGGAAGAGGATTCATAATAATCCATGATTTCCTACAATAAGAAGGAAGAAAGAAAAGACTTCATAATGCTCAAATTTCAAGTCGGCTCATTATTATGCAGAATGAATCGCTATAGGCCTTTTGAACGATCTTTTATCCTATTCGTGATCACCTATAGAACAAATAGTATGAACGATCTATAGGAATTATCTTGTCGAGATCTCAATAGATGAATCAATCTAAACCTTAGATTTCAATTTTATCCCGATGATTTTTTAAAATACCCAAAAGGTTTTATGAGTTATAACCTTTCAATTTCATTTTTACTCAATCAATGAAATATACTAACTAAGAGAAATGAGATACTATTTCATTCTTCAGTCAAAATAAGCATAAAAAGGAGGAGGAGAGATCCCTCGATTTCTGATCATAATTCTTTCAGAGAATTGGAAGCCTGGTCACGAGATCTAAATAACAGTTATAAACCATAGTTAAGATTTTATTTAATATAATATATATTATATATATATTATTATACCTCGTGCTCTGGATATTAACTATTGGATCAATATCCAACGAGATAGGAGGACCATCTTTATGAAGACAACAGATCGGTCTTCTGTACTAGAACTGAGATCAATTTTAACAAGTCGCACACCCATATTCCAAAAATCCTCAGATAAAAATAATTACACGATCAAACTACCGGAACATAAGAATCTAAAAACTAAAGCTATTCAAAATCTTGCCTTCCTTAATTCTTTTTTCTTTTGGATTAGCTAAGGATCCGGGCGGATCTTCTAGTTTATTTAGACCCAACTAACTGGAATTCCGTCCAATAAAACGGAAGAATTATAAATCTCCGAGATAATAGATAAGAATACTGCAAATAGAGCCATTGCAGTACCCATGAGAGGAGCAGTTCCCCATCCGGGAGCTACTTTACCAGATTCTGTATTAAGTGGTTTTAAATAATTTCCTACACTAGTTCGTATTGGCCCGGTTCTGGAAGTATCATCAATGGTCTGTGTAGCCATAAAAACAATAGTATTGGTTGAGATCTATTAACTTTGTATACTATTATGTATATATACATACATAGGAAGGATTACCTACCAATGGAAACTGCAACCTTAGTCGCTATCTCCATATCTCGTTTACTTGTTAGCTTTACTGGTTATGCCCTATACATTGCCTTTGGGCAACCCTCTGAACAACTTCGAGATCCTTTTGAAGAGCACGAGGACTAGTTGAAAGAATAACCTTCCCGGTCGGGAAGGTCATTCTTTGATTATAAGAAAAAGGATTCGAAAAAGAAATTATTTTCCTCCTCTATCCGGAACTTTTGGGGGGTCTCGGAAGAAAATAGCGAAAAAGATTATCCCTAAGGTCGACACCAAAAGGAATGTATAAACCAATGCTTCCATAGATTCGATCGTAGTTTTTATGGAGATAGCTTTCGTACTAATTACAACATTTTCCAGAAAAAAATGTAATCAATAGATTTTGAATCTATTGAGAATGAATATTCACTGAGATGGAATCTCTCGATATTGATTATCGATATTATCGATCGGAGCAATGTTATATTATACCACTTGTCTTTTAGTAGTTGGATCCCCCAGTTTTTGGAATGCCCCAAATTCTATTTGGGCATCCAAATCCGGGTCAATACCAGCGAAAACATCTCTGAATAGGGTTCTAGCACCATGCCAAATGTGTCCAAAAAAGAAGAGAAGAGCAAATGTAGCATGTCCAAAAGTAAACCAACCCCTTGGGCTACTCCGAAAGACACCGTCGGATTTCAAAGTAGCACGATCTAATTCAAAAATTTCGCCTAATTGTGCACGTCTAGCATATTTTTTGACTATAGCAGGATCGCCAAAACTAACCCCGTCAAGTTCACCACCATAGAACTCAACAGTTACACCTACTTGTTCAACACTATATTTTGATTCTGCTCTCCTAAAAGGAACATCGGCTTTCACAATTCCTTCTTCATCTACTAGAACGACTGGAAATGTTTCGAAAAAGGTAGGCATACGACGTACAAAAAGCTCGTGTCCCTTTTTGTCTTTGAAGATAGGGTGTCCTAACCAACCAACAGCAATTCCATCTCCATTGTCCATCGCACCCGCCCTGAATAACCCCCCTTTAGCTGGATTATTCCCAATGTAATCATAAAAAGCAAGTTTCTCAGGAATTTTTGACCAAGCTTCTGATAAACTTTGATTCTCGGCCAAACCAGCACGAACCCGTCGATCTATTTCTTGTTGGAAGTACCCCTGATCCCACTGGTAACGAGTGGGACCAAATAATTCGATCGGAGTGGTTGCGGAACCATACCACATTGTTCCGGCCACAATAAAAGCTGCAAAAAACACAGCAGCAATACTGCTGGATAAGACAGTTTCAATATTCCCCATACGTAATCCTTTGTATAAACGTTGGGGAGGACGAACACTGAGATGGAATAGACCTGCTAATATACCCAATATACCTGCTGCAATATGATGAGAAGCTATTCCTCCCGGAATAAAAGGATCAAACCCTTCAGCTCCCCACGCCGGATTTACAGGTTGTATTTTTCCAGTTAGTCCATAAGGATCAGACACCCATATTCCAGGGCCATACAAACCCGTTACATGAAATGCTCCGAATCCGAAACAAGCTGCTCCTGAGAGGAATAAATGAATTCCAAAAATCTTAGGCAAATCTAAAGAAGGTTTTCCCGTACGGTCATCACAAAATACGTCTAGATCCCAATATACCCAATGCCAGATAGCTGCTAAAAAGCACAAGCCAGAAAACACAATATGTGCTCCGGCCACACCTTCATAACTCCAAATACCTGGATTAGATACAGTTTCTCCGGTGATACTCCATCCACCCCATGAATCCTTTATTCCTAAACGAGTCATAAAAGGTATAACGAACATACCTTGTCTCCACATTGGATCAAGAACAGGATCCGATGGGTCGAAAACTGCTAATTCGTAAAGCGCCATTGAACCGGCCCAACCAGAAACTAAAGCTGTATGCATTATATGTACAGCGATTAACCGGCCAGGATCATTCAATACGACGGTATGGACACGATACCAAGGCAAACCCATGAAAATACCCCTTTATCAGAAAAAGTAGACACTATGTAACTTTCTCGCATTAGAGAAGATTATGCTATGGAGTTAGACCCTTATCTCAAAGGTGAACATCTATTCAAGAACATTAATGGAACAGTTAAAATATGTTCAATATAGCAACGAGAAGCGGATATATTTTATCATTTATATGTATATATATACAATGCGGAAATTGGTCCCATTTCTATCAAAAAAGTAATAATAAAGTACTTTACAAAAGTAGGTATTTTATGAAGAAAGACAAGTCCGCTGATTTGGTTTTATCGCTCATTTGGGCTTATAATCTATCTTTGTTAATAGAGAGAAGTATTTAAGATATTTGTTTTATGATAAATCCCAACTTACCCTCTGTTTTCGTGCCTTTGGCGGGCTTGTTTTTTCCGGCAATTACAATGGTTTTTCTTTATTTCTATATTCAAAACGACGAGATTTTATGAATCTGATCCAATCAGATCTCATATTCCAATCTCTCAATCGTATAACAAATATATTTATCTTTCTTTTGGATGATATAATATAAAAACCTATTTTAAACATGAACAAAATAGATCTGAATAGATATTCATCTTTATTATAGATATATTCATCTATGATGAATATATGGATATATACCATATGGTATATACATCATAGATATAATCTATGGATAGAATCTGGATGTATATGATATGTATATCAATAATATTTATATATACATATCATATATACGTGTGTGTGAATGAATAAAGTCTTTCTTACGTAATGCGATGTATACATATAAATTTGAATATAGAGATTGGTATTTATACTCGACTTCTGCAATGAAGTATGTATTGTTTTTACAATCGATCAATCGATAAATTAAGGACCAATTCCCCCCCCCAAAAAAAAAGTATGGGAAAAGAATAAGAAAAAAATATCTATAGATATTTGATATTTCATTTTATACTGAGATGCTTATATGTATATGGCTAGTTTATTATATAGCTAATTTATTAGAGTGACTTTGGGAGTCAAAAGAGTAAGTGTTTGGCCGCTCCCTAAACTTAAATAGGACACAATTTGTTATGAATCGTCGATCCAAATGGTTCTGGATAGAACCCATAACAGGGTCTCGAAAGATAAGCAATTTTTTTTTTGCTTGTATCCTTTTTTTTGGTTCACTAGGATTTTTCTTGGTCGGAATTTCAAGTTACCTTGGTAGAAACCTTATACCTTTATTGTCATCTCAGCAAATACTTTTTGTTCCACAAGGAATTGTAATGTGTTTTTATGGTATTGCAGGTCTGTTTATTAGCTCTTATTTGTGGTGCACAATTTTGTACAATGTGGGTAGTGGCTACAATAAGTTTGATGAAAAAGAAGGAATTGTATGTCTTTTTCGTTGGGGATTTCCCGGAAGAAATCGTCGTATTTTCCTCCAATTTCTTATGAAGGATATTCAGGCGATAAAAATGGAAGTTCAAGAAGGTATTTCCCCTCGTCGTGTTCTTTATATGGAAATAAAGGGTCAACAAGCCATCCCCTTAACTCGTACTGAAGAAAATTTGACCTTGCGTGAAATGGAACAGAAAGCTGCTGAATTAGCCCGTTTTTTGCGTGTATCCATTGAAGGATTTTGAAATGGGGGTCTTCTTCAACATATAAATGGATAAATCTGTATAGTAGATAGATACGAGAAGAAATTTTGATAGAACATTTGTTGGGGGGGGGAAAGATCGTACAGTCAGTTGATTTCCACCAACACGAAATGGTACTTATGGAAGCATACCGGCATTCTTCGGCAGTTTGCAAAACACTCCATAGCATTCTTTATAATATATATTAAATTATAATATAATATATATATTATATATAACATTTTTTTACATATGCATACGAAATTAAATTCGAAGATTTAATCTCCCATACCTACCAAGGCCTTTTGGAGTGCAGAATTGGTTATTACTAGACTTAATTTATCGAATAGATATATGGCTCCTATCCCGTAAGGTAGTTTTACCTCTTGTGCTAATCAACATCTATGCCTTTAATTCAAAAAAGTCTTTTTTTAAGACTTATGCCGCTGCTTCTTCCTTCGGGCAAAGAGTAAACTAAGAAAAGAATTAATAGATTAGTCCAGATCAAAGCACTTTTCAATGGTTGATCCAGCTGGGATCAATCTCCTTTTTACTCTACTTCTCATTTGGAGAAAACCATCTCTCATCCGAAAGATATTCTCTCTCGGGGTCGAAGAATTACGCACTAGATCATTCTATGGATCCTATACCTCGTTCTATAATTCGTACTTTGTTCAGATTTCGGACAGAGCTAACGAGCCAATCGAGTTCGTTAGCGATTCACGAATTGGAAGTGGCCAAATATAAAGCCTTAGCTTCTCTACAATATCTCGCATGTTTAATAGTACTGCCTTGGGGAATTTCAATTTCATTACAGAAAGGTTTAGAGTCCTGGGTTACAAATTGGTGGGATACTGGTCAATCCAAAAAAATTTTTGATTATCTACAAGAAGATAACGCTCTAGGAAAATTTGAGAAAATAGAAGAGCTATTCCTGTTAGAAAGAATGGTGGAAGATTATTCGGAAACGCATTCACAAGATATTTGTATAGAGATGCAGAAAAAAATGATCCAATTGGTTAAAATATATAATCAAGATTGTATCCAAATCATCTCGCATTTATTAACAAATCTAATAGGTTTTTCTATTCTAAGTGTTTATCTCATTCTGGGTAAGAAGAAACTTGGCATTCTTAATTCTTGGATCCAAGAAGTCTTCTATAGCCTAAGCGATACAATGAAAGCTTTTGCTATTCTTTTAGCAACCGATCTATGTATTGGGTTTCATTCGCCCCATGGTTGGGAATTGATGATCGATTTTATCTTTGAAAATTATGGATTTGGCCATAACGAACGAATAATATCTGGTCTGGTTTCAACTTTTCCAGTCATATTAGACACAATTTTAAAATATTGGATCTTCCGACGTTTCAATCGTACATCTCCTTCACTTGTAGTAATTTATCATTCGATGAATGAATAACAAATTGGTTTATCACACAATTAATTAAAATTGTTTTTGCCATATTCATATATCAAATTTATTTTCTCCTCTTTTTTACTTTTTTAGGTTTTTTAGGTTTTTTAGGGCGATACTTCTTTTTTTTTAGCTTTGGGTTTAATATAGTACCAGAATTGCAAACAGGTAACTATGATAGCTACTTACTCCCACTTATTGTTTAAACAAAAGATTTGGAACCAAAAATTTAACATGCAAAATAGAAATACTTATGATGACTGGGTGAAAAAGTGTATAACTCAATCAATTTCCGTCTTGATCATGATACATATAATGACTCGGACATCTATTGCGAATGCATATCCCATTTTCGCACAGCAAGGTTATGAAAATCCTCGAGAAGCGACTGGACGTATTGTATGTGCCAATTGTCATTTGGCTAAAAAACCTGTGGAGATCGAGGTTCCACAGTCTGTGCTTCCCGATACTGTATTTGAAGCAGTCGTTAAGATTCCCTATGATAAGCAAATAAAACAAGTTCTTGCTAATGGTAAGAAAGGAACTTTAAATGTAGGAGCTGTTCTTATTTTACCCGAAGGCTTTGAATTAGCTCCTCTAGATCGTATTTATCCTGAGATTAAGGAAAAAATAGGTAATCTTTATTTTCAGAACTATCGGCCTAATCAAAAAAATATTATCGTAATAGGTCCTGTTCCTGGTCAAAAATATAGTCAAATTGTGTTTCCCATCCTTTCACCAAATCCTGCTACTAATAAAGCAGTTAACTTCCTGAAATATCCCATATATGTGGGTGGTAATAGAGGAAGAGGACAAATTTATCCCGATGGGAGCAAGAGCAACAATACAGTCTATAACGCTTCAGCAACAGGTAGAATAAGTAAAATCGCACGTAAAGAAAAGGGCGGATATCAAATAACTATTGATAATCCATCAGACGGTCGACAAGTGGTTGACTTTGTACCTCTGGGACCGGAACTTCTTGTCTCAGAAGGCGAATTCATCAAGGCGGATCAGTCGTTAACGAATAATCCCAATGTAGGTGGATTTGGTCAGGAAGATGCAGAAATAGTACTTCAAGATCCTTTACGTGTTCAAGGTCTTTTATTATTTTTAGCATCTGTCGTTTTGGCACAGATATTTCTGGTTCTTAAGAAGAAACAATTTGAAAAAGTTCAATTAGTCGAGATTAATTTTTAGTTGCATAAATTAATGTGTGCACCCTTAAGTTGACTGAAAGATTTTAATTTCAGTCTTATTGACGACTAATGTAATCATATAAAAATTGTAAAATTAAGTCATACTCCTTCGGAGATGGAGAGCTTTTCATTCGCCCTCTCTCTTTGTTTGAATATATTATATATATATATAATAAGGATGAAGAAATAAAGATATATGTGCCTCTTGAATAAGAGGTGAGATTTGTCGAACAGTCCCCTAGTCATATGCGACATGATTTATTTATGTACATGTCATATTTTATCATCTTAATCATATCATATCCAAGACAAATGATCAAAACAGAAATATAAAGAGGGAAAGAATTCATCAGTCTTGGCTTAATATTATCCCTCCTCTTATTCCTTATCTTACTCTTTGAAAAGGTAAAAAAAGATATATCTTTTTTTTACGTTGTCTCCTCAAGGTAAGAGGAGCTCGTTCGTTTTCGAATTCCATTCCTTCATGTTGTACTGAAACTTCTGAGAAAAAGAGCAGCAAAGAATATTGCTCAGTGAGCAAACGGGGCCAGACCTATTTAGCAAAGTAAACGTTTGAATGAAACCGTTCGCTTCTCTTCTAATCCTAATAGTTCTTGTTCTTTTCTTAGAACGAAAAGAAAAAAAAAAAAACAAAAAAGAAAATTTTCTATTCTTTAATTTTTTGTTTTTTAAACTTCCGCAAAATTTGCGAAATCTCTTATCAATTTTCAAATATTGAGAATATTATGCAGAAGAGACCGTTAATTGGTTTTTTTTGTTTGTAAAAACATTAGAATTGGATGGATCCAATTCTCTTTATAAAATAGTCACAGGATTTGTATGAATCGTCCAATTTTGAATCTATAAAGAGATTCAATTTATTTCGAAAATAAAGAAAGATAAGACCTTACCCTTCTTTGAACTCAAAGAAGGGTAAGGTCTTATCTTTCTTTTTGAGTTTTCACTTTCATGTGTATAGTATTACCCATAGATATGAAATACATTTCATTACTATAGGGATGATCCTAATCCGGAATAAGAACCGTAGAAAAAGATACCTATTAAACCAATCACGAGAATACCAGTTAAAGTACCTATCAACCAAAGAGGAATCCTTCCGGTGGTATCGGCCATTTCTCTTACTCCCTTTCAAATTTTATTAAGTAGTCATGCTCAAGACATAAACAATCTTATATATGATTATTAGATCTCTCCAAATTGGGTGAAAAGATTTTCACTGTTCCTAATTGAAAAAGTAATTAGAGAATAGAACAGCAAGTACAAAAATGAGTAACAACCCCCAATAAAGGCTGGTACGATTCAATTCAACATTTTGTTCGTTCGGATTTGATTGTGTCATAAATAGCTCCGTTATTTAGTTTATATAGAGTTTATCGCTGTATGAACTGCATTGCTGATATTGATCCCAAGAAAAAAACTGTAGGTACAGCTAGTCCGTGAACGGCCAACCATCTCACTGTAAAAATAGGATAGGTTCTATCTATAGTCATTATTACCTCCTAAAAAGATCTAGATCTAGTAAATTCATCGAGTTGCTCTAATGAATCGAAACGGCCAGTAACTAATGGAACCTCTTGTCGGCTTTCTGTGAAATACTCATTCGGCCGGGGGCTCCCGAAGACATCATAAGCTAAACCCGTACTGACAAATAACCAACCTGCAATGAATAGGGAAGGTATAGTAATGCTATGAATAACCCAGTATCGAATACTGGTAATAATGTCAGCAAAAGCGCGTTCTCCCGTATTCCCAGACATGCTAAGCTCCATATATTATTTTAAAGTCAAGGGGAAATTGATCCCATGAAAGAGAGAGATCAGGAAATGGAAAACTACTGATATCTTCTACAATCCTTGTTTGATTGTCAATATTATACCAAGGGTATATTGGAAGTATACTGAACCAGTATAACTAGCCTTCTCCTAACATAGCAATACAATTGTGGTTAATATCGAAAGGGAGCGGGATAGAAGGATCCCGCTACTGCCAGTTCTTTCAGCTCTGTTTGTTCAATTGAATCAATCTCTTTGCTTTCTTTTCACTGGACAGAAATGAAAGAATCCCGTATGTTTCATGATAGGTCCGAAAGGAACCCTATCTCCACCCTATCTCCATATTGTAACAATTGGACATATGGATCATGGGAAAATGAATTTCATTTGAGCAGTAAGCATTGTAATGGCTTTTGCACAGGTGGCTGTATAACTATAATACAGCCATGTCACTTCAAGAAGTTAATCATTAGTGCTACTGTATGGTGTATTTCCAAGAGTATCGCGGGTGAAATTATGCTATAAACTTAATGACTCAATAACATAGCACTTTGGATGTGGATGACCGAGTGTCATCCATCTCGCGAATAAAAATGAACCGGTGAATAGTGGAATATTATCTTGATCAAATTGTAGAAATAGACAGGATGGAATATCAGGCTTTGCTTGCATTACTGGCCTGGCCTTAAGAAAGAATATGGAAAAAGTGAATACATCTATAGATCAGGTGCGTACGAATGAGTGGATTTTTACTATACTTGGTTTTAGAAGAGGTTTATCTCGTTCCAATATTTCGAACAGACCAGTATAAATACTGTCAGGTGATCAAATCAGAATCATTGTCAAATTCATTCATTTAGTATTTACTAAAATACTATCACGTTCGATAATTTGTCGAGTGATTACACAATTTGTATTGGTTCTATTCATAGGTTACTCAATCGATTGGGGGATTGGATTTTCGCTTATTCGAGAATATGAAGAGAATATCTTTTCTCGTCTATTCCTTCCATGTTTGTTCATAACATTCATACATATCATTAGATATAAAATTATGAATTGGTATCAATTCATAATGTACCATTGATTTTTTTTAACTCTGACTCTGATCCTATCTCACAAAAGGGGGAAAAATTTAGGTAATTGCCCGATAAAGATACGTATCAAGCATATTTTTTCCATTAAGTCCTTCCATGCCTACTACAATTAGTTATTTCGGATTTTTATTCACTTTGCTTATTTTCACCTTAGTCCTATTCATCGGTTCAAGTAATATACGACTTATTTGAAATTAAATAAAAATAATTTCATCTTCGTTCACTTCAGAATTTATTAACTTCTCTAAATATAAATTTCTTGATATTACTAGTAAATTCGAGGTACTATCCGGGGTACCTATTAATCTTTACTTATTTTTTATTTAATCAATATGATTGAAGTTTTGTTATCCGGAATTGTGTTAGGTCTAATTCCTATAACTTTGGCTGGCTTATCCGTAACTGCATATTTACAGTACCGACGTGGTGATCAATTGGATATTTGATCACATTTTTATCAGGAATGTGTCTACTTCTGATTCTAAGAATCAGAATCCATTTACCATTCTAGTTTACGTGAATGGTCAATCAAGAAGATTGGACCAATAAAAAGCAGGATCGCGCTCTGTAGGATTTGAACCTACGGCATCAGGTTTTGGAGACCTGCGTTCTACCGAACTGAACTAAGAGCGCTTTCTTAAAAAAAGGACCTTTTTACTCTTAAAACACTTTTACATTGCATGTGGCATGACCCAATCACTGATTGTTGATGTTCCAGTTAATTGATATCACTGGAGCTCCCTTCTATTTATTTCTTTCTGAAGGAAAAGGACTAGGTAGGGATGACAGGATTTGAACCTGCGACATTTTGTACCCAAAACAAACGCGCTACCAAGCTGCGCTACATCCCTTTCAATTATTAGTCTTTAATATTATTTTAAATAATTCATTTTTTGTTTTCCACATTTATCCATATTTTCATTTGGTCTCGTGAATAGACTCTTCTCTATTCATGGAAGACATCTATTAAGATGTCTATTCATTGACAGTATTTGAATAATCTCAAATTTTCTGTTCCAGAAATATAAATATCGTCCCATTGTACAGATATCTATCTGTTCGGAGTTCCCTGTACAAGGGATTCATCAACTACGGATGTAGTTGACCATATAAAATATGTATCAGGATTGAGAAGGAGAACTTACAAACAATGCAAGATATAAAGACATATCTTTCCACAGCGCCTGTGCTAGCTACTTTATGGTTGGGATCGTTAGCCGGTTTATTGATTGAGATAAATCGTTTTTTCCCGGATGCTCTGACTTTTCCCTTTTTTTTATTCTAATTCTCCTGCGAATCTGAAAGTAAAAAAAAAAAAAAAATGATGCTAGATCAATTCGCTCCTTTTCTATTTATTGGATAAATAGAGTGGATTCAATCCCTATCTGAGTTCAGAACTCAAGGGGGGAAGGTTAGAATAAAACAAAATAGAAATCTAGATCCAAAAGTTCCTCCCACAAATTAATTAATAATAATTACTGAAAACTCTCTAATTAAAGATTTTATTACTTAATTCATTCTCGTAATAAAATCTTTAATTAATTCTCTGACAACTTCTATCCCTTTCTCTTTCTTCTCTTTTTCCATAAAAAGCGAAGTAGATCCAATATCTAGAGTAAGTTTATGGCCAAGGGTGGAAATGTAAGAGTAACAATTACTTTGGAATGTACTAGTTGTACCCAAGATAGTGTTGATAAAAAATCGCCAGGTATTTCCCGATATACGACTCGAAAAAATCGCCGCAATACTCCTATTCGGTTGGAATTGAAAAAATTTTGTCCTTATTGTTACAAGCATACCATTCACGGAGAAATAAAGAAATAGTATATTAAATATACTACTCCCGCCCAGGGATATAAATATATCAAAAATATTTATATATTGTATTTTAACAAAATCTATCACTGTCAATATTTCTTTTCGAAATATTTTGAATAAATATTATTTGAAAGGTTCATGAAACGAACTATGAATAAATTGAAACCATCCTTTCGGAATACATCTAAGCGAATTTCTAGGAATACATCTACATCTAAACGAATTTCTAGGAATACATCTACATCTAAACGAATTTCTAGGAATACATCTACATCTAAACGAATTTATCGGAATACATCTACAGCTAAACGAAATTCTAGGAATACATCTAAGCCATCTTTCAGGAATACATCTAAGCGACTTCCTCGGAATCAGCGATCTTTTCGTAAACGTTTGTCACCGATTGGGCCTGGAGAGCAAATTGATTATAAAAATATTAGCCTAATTAGTCGATTTATTAGCGAGCAAGGAAAAATACTATCTCGCCGAGTGAATCGATTAACTTTGAAACAACAACGCCTAATAGCTAGGGCTATTAAACAAGCTCGTATTCTATCTTTGATACCTTTTCTTTATAATGAAAAGGTAATTGGGGCCTAAGAAATTACCTTACTCCTAGATCGAATCGGATCTAGGATATCTGACAAAGATAGAGTAGATCGCTTTTCTATAAGTGAAAAGGGTTGAATCCTTCAAAAAGATTCAATTATCCAAATTGAATTGTTCATCCCAAACAATGAATCAATTTTTCATTGTCTCTAGTTTCCCGGAGAAAATTCTCCGGGAGATTCGGTTCGACTCTTTCATGATATGAGAATTTTTTCCAAAATCATATAGAAGCAATTACTATCTAATACAGATAATTGCGCAAGTGTTTTACGATTTGTAAACAACTGCCTTTTGTATAAAAATTGTATGAATTTGTTATAGGAGACTCCATTAACACGAGATGCTGCATTAATCCGAGTAATCCACAAACGACGAAAATCTCTCTTTCGTTTAATTCTATCTCGGTGAGCGGAAATTAAGGCTCTCATTTTCTGTTGGTTAGCAGTTCGAAAAAGTTTTGAATGGGCCCCCCGGGAGCCTGACACAAATGCAAGAATATTTTTTCGGCGTTTTTGAGCTATATATCCACGTTTCACTCTGGTCATTGAAGTTGATTCTCATGAATCACTAATCTATTTTTTGATTAGTCATTCTTTTGTTTTTATTTATTAAGAATCCAACTGATTTTTCTGATGTATAAAATATAGATTCCAATGGCTTTTGCTACTGCAACCTTCCTAACCATAATTCCCTTCAGTTAGGCACCTTCTAGGTAAGCAAGGGATCGGACCTTGCACTAAGTAAGAAAAAAATATCATGGGTTTCATCGTTTCTATGGTTCTTTCTCTAACGGTAAGATCCTCTCTATACGCCGGAGCCCTAAATTAGACATGAGATGAGTATTTGGTAACTTGTACAGTTTACCATCTCCAGCTCTACTCCCCCCGAATTATCAAGTAAAAAAACTCTCATGATAGGATTTATTTATACAGTGACGACATGTAATTATGAGAGTTGGCAAGGTAGCTGACCTTGTGTCCGTTTTCGCGGCAATATAAACATAATCTTTATGCTTTTTCAATTTGCATTATTTCCCCGCTCAATGGATTGATGACCATTCGCTACCAATGAGGAATTGCTTTTCATCCCAAATCGAGGTGATTGGATTTGCACCAATGGAAACCATAAATTTCATCCCCGGTAAGAGTAGATGATAGATCTATACTTTTCTACAGCAGGAAAGTTCTTATAGAAGAATCTCCTGATCCGTTTCAGCTTATGATCCAAACGAGTCACACATACACCCTAGCACATACTCCTTTACGCTGAGGACATCCTCGAAGAGCAGGAGCTTTTGTTCTATTCTGTATTGGCTGTCTCGCGTTTCTAATAAGTTGTTGAATAGTAGGCACTCTGAATTCTATGCTAAATTGAATGGTTCGGATTGATCCTAACCAACTATATAAACTTTATTATATAGTCCTTAAAAAACATAGGAATTATTACAAAATAACTTAGATAAATAGCTGTATCTTATACACATCTAAGAACGACATCTACACTATCCTCTCTATAAATTATTCCCATTTTGTAGAATAATTCTATACAGATAGACAATGACATAAATGACGAGATAACATAAATTATTCAAATAAGTAATTCATTACTTAACTCAATTACTTTAATTACTAGCCAAGTAATAAATTGTATTTTTTTAATTCTTAAACTTCAATTTTTAACCATATGAAAATATAGTATATAAATTGCCAAGCAAGAAATTTTTATATAGATTATATAAAAAACTATAATCTATTCAATTTAGATGAATAAAATGAAAAATCATTATAAATAATGATTTGGCATATATGCCTGTATATTTTTTACAAAAAGGACTAAACTTTGAATTTCGTCGTCTTCGTTATCTATTTAATAAACCTATTAGATATTCTAAATTAGAATATGAATTTCATTAATTTTGGAAAATTCTTAAAGAAATTTTCTTTTTTTATATGAATATTATTAGGATTTAATCCATAAATATCGAACCGTTTGTATCATCATACGGTTCGATATTTACATATTGTGCCTCTGGCCAATTGAGGCCTTCTACGCCGATTTGGTCGACAAGGCCAAATTCTATGGCGTCATCTGGTCCCATATAAATATCTCTCTCTAATAGCTGATAGATTAGCCGAAAATTTTGTTTCGTTGTTTTTGCATAAATTCTTGCAACATACTGCCGCAAGTTACGCATATAAAATGCATCGAAGCCAGATCCTAGTGGCCCAGGGGGGTTGTCATAAGGAGACATATGGGGTTGGTGGATCATAACTCTAGCGTTTTCGGTTACTGCCCGTTTAGTAAGAGTCCCCCCGTGTAGGAGGAAAGCTCCCATTGAAGCATTTAAACCGATGCCTATCGTAGATACCTCCCCTGTTACGTATTGCATAGTATCATAAACAGCGACTCCCAATGTCATTCCTCCACCCCGACATTGAAGAAAGAACAAAAAATCTTCTGATTTATTCTCTTGATTTAAATAAATCATACTTTTAATTATCTGATCCGCAGCTTGCTTATCAAGTGGCTTTCCTAAAAAAAGGTATCTCCCGCGAAATAAACGGTGGTATAATTCCACCCAATTTGGGTCTTCATCTCCGGGTCCCTGAAATGGGACTTTTGGGACGCTTGCTATATCCATACTTTTTCTATATCTATACTTTTTAAGTGACCCCAACTAGATTACCGAAGTTATTGATTTGAATCTTAAGTTATCGATTTGTATCTTAAGTTATCGATTTGTATCGATACTTATCGATTTGCATCTTAACTTATCGATTTGCGTTTTCATTTTAGTGAAATCCTTCTTTTTGTTGAATACTACTTCGATCTAATTTGCGTCTTCATTTCCGGGTCTTTGAAATGGCACTTTTGGAAGACTTGGTATATCCATATTTTTCCACTATTATATCCAACTTCCTTTTGCCATATACCCATATCCAAATTTTTTCCATTTAATGGAAATCAAAATCATATCGTTTGATATGAGTTGTAGAATAGGATAATTCTAATATAGAGTTATTATATTAGTCAATTAACTCTTTAATAACTAGAGTTTGATATGAGTTCTGCGCCTACATATACATAATAATTTATTATATTATAATAATAATTTGTGTTCTTTTTCATCAAAATATACATATTTTGTATGTTTACAAATTTTTGTCCAATTCAAAATATATATTTGTGTTCTTTTCCAGAAAAACTTTATCTATTTTTGATCCCCAAAAAAGTTCTTAAAGGATCAAGACTTGTTTTTGGGGATCTTAAAACCAAATGAAAATTTACAATTCCGAATTTTCAATAATTGTAAATTTTCATTATCTCGCTCAGAACATCTTTTAAAATAGCCCGTGGAACCATGGTATCAAACATTCCAAAATCAAATAAAGAATCAGATGTTTGAGAATCATCCTCTACTATCTGGTTTAATGTCTCCTCAATTACTCTTTTACCTGCAAATGCAATGTATGCATTGGGTTCGACAATCGTGACGTTAGCCAACATGCCAAAACTAGCAGTCACTCCACCAGTTGTGGGAGATGTAAGAATCGAAATATATAGCAATTTTTTTTCCTTTTGATGCGTATGCAACACAGCAGCTATTTTATTCATTTGCATTAAACTAAAACTTCCTTCTTGCATACGCGCTCCGCCAGAAGCACATACGAGAATTAATGGAAGAGAATTCTCAGTAGCATGCTGGATTAGACGGGTTATTTTTTCACCTACTACCGAGCCCATACTGCCTCCCATGAACTGAAAATCCATAACTCCGAGTGCGACAGTAATGCCATTTACTCGACCTATGCCCGTTTGAATAGCGTCGGTTAAACCTGTTTCTTTTTGATAGGAAGTGTTATAATCTTCATAAGATTCTTCTTCTATATCTTCTCTATTTTTTAGAGAAAGCTCTTCTTTATTAGAAATTTTTTTTACTCTATCTATTTCTAGTGCAGACAACTCTTTCACTATCTCTAGTAAGTAGATAAAAATTTTCTCTGTATCCTCAGATTCAGATAAATTATTCTCACAATCTTTTAAAAGTTCATTGAAAATTTCATACTCCATACGCTTTACCATAGGTTTTATATTAGTATGAAGATTATCTTTCTCAGCTTCCAATATGCTGTACTCCATCACTTCTGAATTATTAGACCTAATTGTTTCATCTAATTTGCTTACTCCTATTTCTAAAAGGAGGGACATAAATTCTTCGAATACAAAATCATTCTTCTTGTGATGGAGGTAGAGTTTCTCTATTTCGTGAAATAACTCCTCACTATCCGTGCTATACAATGGATCATCATCCATGTTTTTGGAAAACTCGTGAAGGTCTTGTTTTCTCACGTGTTCTACCAGAACATCAGAACTAAAACGATGTTCTTCTCCTTTCGGAGAACCATGACGGTTTTGGAACCAATATTGAAATTGGTCAGGGACCAGGTATCTTTCCATCAAACAGATCGCCATATGCTCCCGCAGCCAGAAAAGGTAATCTGTATGTAGATAATTTACAGAATATCTTGGATAATAATCCAATATATTTTCTATTTTTTCTTCCGGAAAAAAAAATCCTATTTTCAATAAATTTAGCGCCACTACTTTCACTAACTTCTCTTGTACCTGTAATTCATCCCCTAAGTCGGCTAATTTTTTACGTAATTCGTAAAGGATATCTAGAGCTTTCTTTTTATACTGTATTTTTTCACACATATATTTTTGAAGCAACTTCTTCTCCCTATCTTGCAAAGAAGTTGAGAACTGTTTCTCTAAAGCATCTTTTAAAAATAGATAAATTTGAGTTTCTACTTTCTTTGAAAAGGGAAAGAAAGAAAGTTCAAATGATATTTTGTTACGTATTTCAAATAGTATAAATTTAACCGTTTTCAACGTTGTACCAATAATGTCTTGCAGTATCTTAATAATTTCTTTTGAATCTGAATTCAAATATTTTATTAAATTATTACCGAGCACAAACCTAAGGGTATCAACAACAGTATTGTTATATGATACTAACGTTTTAATAGTCTTAGTATAAAAAGATAAAATTTCGTTGGATGTGAAAAATTCAACGTGAAAATATTTATGATAAATAACTTTGTACAATAAAATTGAGACCCTTCGAACCATCGTGACGTCAAATAAAGATGTCGTATGTTTTTTATCTAGAAGATCTAGAGTATAGAAATCTATATCCATAGGGCACCAAGTATCATCATCAATTAAAAGTTCAATTCGCTCTGAACTAGTCATTTGCAGAGTTGCTCCACATGTTGTACAAACACTTTTTTCTTCTTTTACAAAAAATTCCCTATAGTGAAGGGTATCACAATTTTCACATAAAAACCACAAATGCTTATAAGGCTTAAAAACTTCGATATTTGTATCTTCTTCGATTTCTTCTTCAATTTCTTCTTCGATTTCTTCTTCGCTTTCTTCGTCTGAACTAGTCATTTTCAGAGTTGCTCCACAGTTTGTACAAACTGTTCTGTTTTCTTCTAGTAAAAATTCCTTAAAGTAAAAGGTATAACACTTTCTGCAGTGAGTCCACAACTTCTTATAATCGATAATTTTATCTTGTTTGATTTCTTGTTCAATTTCTTGTTCAATTTCTTGTTCGATTTCTTGTTCGATTTCTTGTTCAATTTCTTGTTCGATTTCTTCTTCAATTTCTTGTTCGATTTCTTCTTCGATTTCTTCTTCGATTTCTTCTTCGATTTCTTGTTCAATTTCTTGTTCAATTTCTTGTTCGATTTCTTCTTCTGAACTAGTCATTTTCAGAGTTGCTCCACAGTTTGTACAAACACTTTTTTCTTCTAGTAAAAATTCCTTAGAGGAGAAGGTATAACACTTTTCGCAGTGAATCCACAACTTCTTATAATCGATAGTTTTATCTTGTTCGATTTCTTCTTCGCTTTCTTGTTGGATTTCTTGGTCGATTTCGGTCGATTTATTGGTCGATTGTTCGATTTCTTCTTCGAAATATTCAAAATCCTTATTTTCTTCAAACATTTCCATGTTATTTTTCCTTCAATAATAATATTGCTAATGTACAACTCTTTTTATTCAAAAAAAGGTAAATTTTTCTAAGAAAAAAAATATATATATATAAATCTTTTTGATTCAACAGGTTCTCTATCAGAACCTCGTGAATCGAGTGATATCCTTTGCACATACTCCTTATCTGCATATCTTTTTTATTGGAACGACTTGAAGAACTCGTTATTCCCGTTAACATAACGATGTTTCATGTTCTACTCCTCCTTCCTGTTGGTAAAAAAATTAGACGCTATTTGATGATTTTAGCGAATTGATTGAATTCAAATAAAATAAATGACGGAATAACAAATTCCAAAATTGATTAGTTATTTTCATATCGTCTTTTTTTTATATTTGGATAGATCTCGGGCACGGAGAGAATAAATCCAGCTTTCTCCATTGACTCACTCGACTCAATCGCGTGTTGATTCGATCTTATTTCATAACTCATACATTTGAAAAAACAACGTATAATATCCAATATACGTATATCAATATACATTTTCCATACATTTGGAACCTCGGAGAAAATACGCTTCTGATAAAATCAGATAAAAAAATAAAGTCTCATCAAGTCAAGATTGTTAGAACGACATGCTGCTTTTTCCATTTATTTCCTTTTCAAGGATCAGTCGTAGTCTTACTAACTTTACCGATGGTATGGACGAAATTTTGACTTCATCCGAACGTGTAAAAGATCTTAGTCGCACTTAAAAGCCGAGTACTCTACCATTGAGTTAGCAACCCTTATTTGCTATTTGAAAAGATGCAATCGAAGTGGAATACGAAGTGATTTGAATCAAATCAAAAAATATCTACGGATCAGGTTATTTTTGTCGTCAAACGAATTCACGATGATTCGAAAAAATCATCAATGGTGGATCTAATAAAAATATCTTTTTTATTATGACATATATTGGCACAATGCGCCATTGTCAATCCCAGATTGTTGGATTAATACTTTTCGTTTACATAAAAGTTATATTTTAACTCTGATTTATTCTTTTCTTATAGATTCCTTCTTCGTGGACAAAGCCGATTAAGAATTAGCTATCATCTAGCTAGCTTAGAACAGATTTGCTAAAGCTGTTCAATCATGAGGATTTAATTTGTCCAAGATAACATTTCTCTAGTCCACTATGGTCGCGGGCTAGAAAAGATTGGAACCTAACCCTGAGCTCGGAACCAATCCCATTGATTGATCCATAAAATAGATTTATATCTAGAGTTAAATAAATCTAGCCAAGGTATCTATTCCCATCCATGCGGTATTCGGCTCAATCTTAAAAGATTGGGCCGAGTTCGACTCGATTAAGGGACCAAACGGACGAAAGTCACTTGATTACAAGCGATCAATCGTATCAAATACAAATTTGATTTCTTTCCATACTTCACAAGCGGCAGCTAATTCAGGACTCCATTTAGTAGCTTCGCGAATCACTTCATTACCTTCACGAGCAAGATCACGTCCTTCATTACGCGCTTGTACACAGGCTTCTAAAGCGACTCGATTAGCTACTGCACCAGGTGCATTTCCCCAAGGGTGCCCCAAAGTCCCTCCACCAAACTGTAATACAGAATCATCCCCAAAGATCTCGGTCAGAGCAGGCATATGCCAAACGTGAATACCTCCTGAAGCTACAGGCAAGACACCTGGCATAGAGACCCAATCTTGGGTGAAATAAATACCACGACTTCGGTCTTTTTCAATAAAATCATCACGCAATAGATCAACAAAACCTAGAGTGACTTCTCGTTCTCCTTCAAGTTTACCTACTACAGTACCAGCGTGAATATGATCTCCACCAGACATACGCAGTGCTTTAGCCAGCACACGGAAGTGCATACCATGATTTCTTTGTCTGTCAATAACTGCATGCATTGCGCGGTGAATGTGAAGAAGTAGGCCGTTGTCTCGGCAATAATGAGCCAACGAAGTATTTGCTGTAAAACCTCCAGTCAAATAGTCATGCATAACTATAGGAACTCCCAATTCTCTGGCGAATACTGCTCTTTTCATCATTTCTTCACATGTACCTGCAGTAGCATTCAAGTAATGTCCCTTAATTTCACCCGTCTCAGCCTGAGCTTTATAAAGTGCTTCTGCACAAAAACAGAAACGATCTCTCCAGCGCATGAATGGTTGGGAATTCACGTTTTCATCATCCTTGGTAAAATCAAGTCCACCACGGAGACATTCGTAAACCGCTCTACCATAATTTTTGGCAGATAGGCCCAATTTTGGTTTGATAGTACATCCCAACAAAGGACGACCATATTTGTTTAATTTATCTCTTTCCACTTGGATACCATGTGGTGGGCCTTGGAAAGTTTTTGAATAAGCAGGAGGAATTCGCAGATCTTCCAGACGTAGAGCTCGTAGGGCTTTGAATCCAAATACATTACCTACAATGGAAGTGAACAGGTTAGTAACAGAACCTTCTTCAAAAAGATCTAAAGGGTAAGCTACATAGGCAATAAATTGATTTTCCTCTCCAGGAACGGGCTCAATATCATAGCATCGTCCCTTGTAACGATCAAGACTGGTAAGTCCATCGGTCCAAACAGTGGTCCATGTACCAGTGGAAGATTCGGCAGCTACTGCTGCTCCCGCTTCCTCGGGGGGCACTCCGGGTTGAGGAGTGACTCGGAATGCTGCCAAGATATCAGTATCTTTGGTCTTATATTCTGGAGTATAATAAGTTAATCTGTAATCTTTAACACCAGCTTTGAAGCCAACACTTGCTTTAGTCTCTGTTTTTGGTGACATAAATAAGTCCCTCCCTATGATTTATTGGTTAATAGCTTTTACAAGAACGAGGTCTACTCGACATGGGTGTCGAACGTAAAGACTTTTGCATTAATTTTCTACAAAATACTCATTTTGTCCTTTATTGTCAAAAAGACTTTTCAAGTAATATTGTATCATGTTGTGTATGTATGACGCAACCCAATTTCTTATTTTTATTAACCCGAGGACCTTTCAGCTGTTAAACTAGCTCATGAATTCGACTTCTATATTATGTAGAAGTAAAATTGACATATAAAAAAAAGATATAACAACCAACGAAATTGAAATATTTTAAAGATGGTATGGGTATAGGGAAAATATGCCCAGTTATCGGCAACTCGAAGACTTCCTTATTATCATTCTTCATCTACTTCATATTTATTTCGGCAAAATAGCATCAACAGCCTCTAGTCGTGTTCTAGCCCTTTTAAGAGCTACATCAGCCTCGATTGCTTGTCTCTTGCCTTTAGCTTGTGCAAGATCCGCTTTAGCTAATCTAAAACTTTCTTGAGCCTCTCGAGGATCAATGTCAATACCTCTTTCTGCATTATTTACCAATAATGTGATTTCATTATTGTCTATCTTGGCGAAACCGCCCATTAAAGCCATAGTCGACCATTGCGCATTGAGACGTATTTTCATAACTCCTATATCTAAAGCTGTTACAATCGCAGTATGGTTGGGTAATACACCAATTTGACCGCTGTTGGTAGTTAGGATTATTTCTTGAACTTCTGAATCCCAAACAACTCGATTGGGAGTCAGTACACGAAGATTTAGGTTCATTTTTCAAATTAAATTTCTTTGAAGTTCATAGCCTTCGCGGTAGCTTCATCAATGTTACCCACCAAATAAAAAGACTGTTCAGGTAGATCATCTAATTCTCCGGAAAGGATCATTTGAAAACCTCTAATTGTTTCTATTAGACTAACATATTTACCGGGGGAACCAGTGAATACCTCTGCTACAAAAAAAGGTTGTGACAAAAACCTTTCTATTTTTCGTGCTCTTGCTACGGTTAAACGATCTTCTTCTGATAATTCGTCCAGTCCAAGAATAGCTATAATGTCTTGAAGTTCCTTATAACGTTGCAAAGTTTGTTTCACTCCTTGCGCAATTTCATAATGTTCTTCGCCCACGATCGAAGGTTGGAGCATAGTTGACGTTGAATCTAACGGATCGACCGCTGGATAGATCCCCTTGGCAGCTAATCCTCTCGATAGTACAGTAGTAGCATCTAAATGTGCGAATGTTGTAGCAGGAGCAGGATCGGTCAAGTCGTCTGCAGGTACATAAACTGCTTGAATGGAGGTTATAGATCCATCTTTGGTAGAAGTGATTCTCTCTTGCAAAGACCCCATTTCCGTACTAAGAGTTGGCTGATAACCAACGGCGGAAGGCATTCTGCCTAATAATGCAGAGACCTCTGACCCTGCTTGGACAAAGCGAAATATATTATCAATAAATAATAGTACGTTTTGCTTATTGACATCTCGGAAATATTCAGCCATGGTTAGAGCAGTTAAACCAACTCTCATACGAGCCCCTGGTGGTTCATTCATTTGACCATAGACCAGAGCTACTTTGGATTCTGAAATATTTTGTTCATTAATTACTCCCGATTCTTTCATTTCCTTGTAAAGATCATTTCCTTCACGGGTACGTTCTCCTACTCCGCCAAATACGGAAACACCTCCATGAGCCTTAGCAATGTTGTTGATTAACTCCATAATCAACACTGTTTTACCCACTCCAGCTCCTCCGAATAATCCTATTTTTCCCCCACGGCGGTAAGGAGCTAAAAGATCCACTACTTTAATCCCTGTTTCAAAGATTGAAAATTTGGTATCCAACTGTGTAAAGGCGGGAGCAGATCTATGAATAGGAGATGTTGTGAGAGCACCTACAGGACCTAAATCATCGACAGGTTCTCCAAGAACATTAAAAATTCTCCCCAGAGTAGTTTCACCAACTGGAACACTCAGTGGAGCTCCTGTATCAATTACTCTCATTCCTCTCATCAAACCATCTGTAGCACTCATAGCTACAGCTCTAACCTTATTATTTCCTAATAATTGTTGTACCTCACAAGTAACACAAATTAGCTGACCAGTTGTATCATTATCTTTAACTATCAAGGAATTGTAAATTTTAGGCATATTACCTGGAGGAAAAGATACATCTAGTACTGGGCCGATTATTTGAGCAATACGTCCTGCCTTCTTTTCTACAAGTGCGGAAACGCTAAGAAAAAGAGGATTGGTTCTCATGAAAAAAATAGAAAAAAATAGATTGATTCAAATTGCTAATACTAGCAAAAAATGAAAAAAAAAAAAAAACAAAAATGTTCTGTACTGAGTTGATCAGTCAATAATCATTGAGAGTTATCACTTTGATTTACTTAGTGGTCTTTTGAAAAAGTTCAACTTCGAGAATGATCTGTAAGTTCATTCACTTATTATACAGGAAATAATTTTCTTAGAAAAATTGTAGAAAAACTTATTACGATGCCATTGAGTCGTCTATGGTATCTAATAAGTTTTACCTACTATTGGATTTGAACCAATGACTCTCGCCGTATGAAAGCGATACTCTAACCACTGAGTTAAGTGGGTTATTTATCATCATAGATAGAGTCGTACCTAGAAACGATTCTAGGCGGAATTCAACATATAAACAATATGCTACTAACTAAATAGTATCATATCCACCTTGACAGAAAGTGATATATTTTGTTAGTATATCTTCAAGACTGTGAAGGGCTATAGCTCAGCTTGGTAGAGCACCTCGTTTACACATGCGCCAATGGTTTTCAGGAGAGTTTTTTGGTTCGTCGGATCCATATATATATTATATTATATATAGTCTTACTCTATGAATTGGGAGAACAACAGCATGACAAAGATGAAGTTAGATCTGATTAGAACTATAAATAGAGTTGATATGGTCAATCTCGGGTGCATTCAATGTCAGGCGTAATGAGTACAATACGGGGACCTCAAAAAAATTCTTTTCGCTCTATGAACTTTGAGGTGTATAAAGTGTCATATTATTTATACTTTTGGGGTGATAGAGACTCATTGAGTGAATCTATGTCTGAGCATGGCAGACCTACGTCAAAGAAACCTTTTGAATCACTTTGGGATTGCTTCTAATTTGCGTTTGAAGCAAACGGAGCCATCTTATTATCTTTCTGGAAAGAAGAGAATGGCAGACTAACTGATCAATTCATCAGTTAATGAAAGAGCCCAATGCAATAAAAATGCATGTTGGGTTCTTGGAACAGTTCGAATCATTTTGGTAATAAGAACTTTGATCTGTTCTACCGAGAAGGTCTACGGTTCGAGCCCGTATAGCCCTATACAGTTCTAAAACTATTAATATTTCCCTTCTTTGCTTAGTGTCTCTATGACCCAGCTCTAATTTGAAAGAGTCTTCGGATCGTATCAACTCAAATTAGACATAGACCTTTTAACTTCAAACACATTCGGGGTCAACGAAGCAGAAAAAAGATTCTCATTCAATTGAGAATCTTTTCTGTATCTGTGAATCTGTTTGAAGTTATCAAACAAGAATGATAGTTGATCAAGATAAAAGATATTGATCAACTATCATTCTATCACTTTATTTGCATAAAGTGAGGTTAAATTCAATCTACTTTTCCTACTCTTGATCTATACTATATATAATTAATTATACATATTACAATTATAAATATGTTCAATACCCGGTCGGAAAGGCCAATTCTAGAAAAATGTTTGTCCTAGCTAAACAGAGCTAAAGAACGAACCCTCGGTTCGTTCTTTCTTTTTCTTCCCCTAAGATTATTGCTCCTTTTTTATAAACATATTTTTGAGGAAACTTAAAATATGCTAAGAAGCACTCTTTTCCCTCGTTGCATTCTGGTAGCAAACAAAAAAAATGCAAACTCCCCCGGAACCGACGCATGGTGGATATGAACTTAAATTTCCCATATGGTTTTAGATTCTAAAAGAATAGAGTCTCCATAGTTCACAGAATGCATTCTGGAACTCTAAAATAGAGAAGTTTATTGGGATGGTGCTTTCAAATTTTGAATTTTTTAAAAATGAAATTCTTACGACTGAGACCCAGAGTCCTCTTTCCCGATATCTCTGTTCTATTAAACAATAGACCGGAAATCATGTCGTAATCCGGGTGCATAACAATCATAAATCTTATGTGAAAGATTTGGTACATTATACAGGTCAATCAGTACCTACCAATCCCGATCATAGCCGTTGTCTTTCAATTTGCTAAAAAACATAGTATAAAATTGATGTTTGATTTCTCAAACGCAATTAATCCCCCATTTCCATATGGGACATACGTATTACTGGTCAGGTTTTGAAAAATCCAATTCATTCTTCACTTCGAATTGGATTTACCCTTTTCTAGGGTAACTCAATACTTTTATTCCTTTTTTGTAGTATGAATAGCTCTGCATACTATGAATTAACTGAGTTAATTCTACTTCTCGAACCATTCCATTCGTATAATAAACTGAATGCATCAACACGCGTTCAAATTATGTATTTATTTGATGATTCATTTCAAAGTTTTTGAAAACTGAGGTTGATTCGCCCTTGAACATCTTCTCCACAATACTGTGGAATGTTAACTATTTCGGTTGAGAGATCCGAGAGCCTCAAAATTATTCTATTTGTATCGTCACCTGTGCAAGTAGAGGACAAAGGACTTGATTATCATTATCTTTTAACCCTATGAGATAGACCCAAAGAGCCAGAATTAGGCTTATGGATATATAAGGGGTACATAAGCCTTTTTTTTTTTCTTTTCCTCCGAGAGATGAATAGGTTCATCGAAGTCAAATGGCAAATTACTAGACTCACCCAATTTGAATCTGGAGCAAAGGAAGCTTGTTGACGCATCCCGCATTATTAGAAACAACGCCCCTGAAAGACCCCTGATTTAAATGGACAAAATTGTTATATCGAAATAGAACATATAACTAAAAAGACCTGTAAATTCCCTTACATCAACTCATGTTAATGACACGTTACAACTCGAATCAACATGGGGTCTGCCGAACTGTAAGGGTTCTATTAGAACCCTTTCCTAAAAAGGAAAGATTGTTATCATTTAGCGATTATGAATGTAAGTATAGAAAGAATCGATACGAAAGAAAAAAGATAAATACATAATATTCTTATGTGAATTTCGTGATAAGTCACGAACGAAACAGGAATTAATATGATTCGATGATAATCAATCATTCGGGGGGTAGAGGAGCGATGTCTAAATTGACAATAAAATAGAGGAATTTGATCTATTTCACAGGAGTCTATTTATGTTTATATTTTCCGAATATGATACTTTTTGGATATATTTAGTAATATCCAGCCTTATTCCGATTATGGCATTCTCGATTTCCATAGCTTTGGCCCCCATAAGTAAAGGGCCGGAGAAAGCCACTAATTACGAATCAGGTATAGAACCAATGGGAGATACTTGGATCCAATTTAGAATTCGTTATTATATGTTTGCTCTAGTTTTCGTTGTTTTTGATGTGGAAACAGTCTTTCTCTATCCGTGGGCTATGAGTTTTGATATTTTGGGTATATATACATTTATAGAAGCTTTTTTTTTCGTGCTTATCTTAATTATTGGTTTAGTTTATGCATGGAGAAAAGGAGCATTGGAATGGTCTTAACTTCCAAATTTTGGGGTGGTAGAAGGGAAGTAGAAAAGTACATAAAGCCAGCTATATATCCTATAGAGTCACCTTTACTTGATCAAGCAATTCCAAATTCAGTGGTTTCAACTACTCTAAACGATCTGTCAAATTGGGCGAGACTCTCTAGTTTATGGCCGCTCCTTTATGGTACTAGTTGTTGTTTCATCGAATTTGCTGCATTAATAGGTTCGCGATTCGACTTTGATCGTTACGGTTTGGTACCAAGATCTAGTCCTAGACAAGCCGACCTCCTTATAACAGCTGGAACTGTGACCATGAAAATGGCTCCTTCTTTAGTGAGATTATATGAACAAATGCCCGAACCAAAATATGTAATTGCTATGGGAGCATGTACGATTACAGGAGGAATGTTTAGTACAGATTCTTATAGTACCGTTCGCGGAGTAGATAAGTTAATTCCTGTGGACATCTATTTGCCGGGTTGCCCTCCTAAACCAGAAGCTATTATAGATGCTATAATAAAACTTCGTGAAAAAATAGCTCGAGAGCTATCTGAATATAAGACCGAGTCTCAACAAAGAAAGAGGTATTTCTCTATAAAGCATAGGTTTCATATTGGACCCAGTATTCATACTGAAAATGAAGAGGAGAAGTTTTTCCATCAATCTTATAAATCTCAATTTGATTCGACTTTAGAGATACCCCCAAAAACATCTGAATCCATTTCAGAGCTACCTCTTGAAAAACTTGAAAATACAAGAGTTCGCTATCTAATTGCGAATGAATAATCGTTGTTAGAAAGTAACGAACAGGAAATAAATAAATTTATTGAATTCAATTGGAAATGTCAAATCCTTATACAGATACTTTGACAATAAATAGTAATCAAATGCAGGGTCGACTATCTGCTTGGCTAGCCAAGCATAAGTTAGCTCATAGAGCTTTGGGTTTCGATTACCAAGGCACAGAGACGTTACAGATCAAATCTGAGGATTGGGCCTCTATAGCTGTCGCCTTATATGTTTATGGTTTTAATTATCTCCGTTCTCAGTGTGCCTATGATGTAGCACCAGGGGGATCATTAGCTAGTGTATATCATCTTACGAGAATAAAGGATAATGCAGATCAACCCGAAGAGGTGTGTATAAAAGTTTTTATACCAAGGGAAGATCCCAGAATACCGTCTGTTCTACGTATTTGGAAAGGTGCTAATTTCCAGGAACGGGAATCTTATGATATGTTGGGAATACTTTATGAAAGTCATCCATGTCTCAAACGTATATTGATGCCTGAAAGTTGGATTGGTTGGCCTTTACGCAAAGATTATATTGCACCCGATTTTTATGAAATACAAGATTCTCATTGAATGGAATAAAAAAATTTTGACTTTTGCAAGGATAGATCTATCTTTTGGATAATCTCTTCCATTTCCTATGAAATCAAATGCGACTCTGGCCGCAATAAAATTATTTATATTTTATTCGCACATAAATAATTATCTACCACGCCACATCTCATGTACGAAAAGGAAAGCTCCGATTTGAGCTTATACTAGTTTCAGTCTAAACTAGTATTCTACTTAGACTGCCCGTCAAATCTTCGCATATTTCTGAGTTCTTTCAAGATTTGATCAGAACAGAGAAGGTACATAAAAAAAAAAGAGGAAAAGAATGGAACATACTTTTCCTAGCATGTAGACATAGATCTACATGTATGGATTATACCCATATATATTATAATATATATATTTTTTTATTCATCTAGAATAATGGTTCCGCATGCCAGGAACCAGATTTGAACTGGTGGCACGAGGATTTTCAGTCCTCTGCTCTACCAACTGAGCTATCCCGGCTCTTTCCTCTGCATTATCCTAGTACAGAACCCGCACTCGTGTCAACTAAAAAGAAAAGGGAAAATTTTTTTCCCTTTTGAAAAGGATCCTACTTTTGGATTGGTAAGTCATCATTTGAAATACTTCGAACAAGCGTATAATTATATAATGTATTATTATAATGTATTACTATTATACAATACAGTAATTATACATATACTATTGTATATGTGATCAATATGGATGAATTGATCCTATGATCAACTTGTCTTAAGATCTATTTTAGATCTTATATCTATTTCTACTTATTAGAAATAGTGGGGTAATAGATAATAACAACAATCTCTTTTTGAAATAAAATAAGAATTCCAAATTGCTGACAGAATTCTCAAAAGAATAAGATATCTGTCATTCGGAAATAAACCTGGGGATAGAGGGACTTGAACCCTCACGGTCTATAAAACCAACGGATTTTCCTCCTACTGCAATTTGCATTGTTGTTGGTATTGACATGTAGAATTGGACTCTATCTTTATCCTCGTCCAATTACATTTATTACAAAAATGTAATTAACTCTCTTTTTAGAAAAGCTCTTCATTCTAATACTTAATTATATTAAGTAATTAAGTATTCCTTCAATTCGATTTTGAGCTAGGCTTCTAAAAAAAGCTTAGAACGACTCAAGTTCTATCGTTAGAACCAGTATATAACACTTTTAAAAGTGTTAAATCTAGAGGGCACTCTCTAGATAGAGTATTGGGTCAAATTCAAATGATATTCATTCGTTAGAATAGCTTCCGTCGAGTCTCTGCACCTATCTCTTTCTAGGAAAGGAAACTATTGTCCCTATAAACCGGATTTGGCTCAGGATTGCCCATTCAGAATATCCCAGGGTTCCCTGGATTTGGAAGCTATCACTTGGTAAGTTTCCATACCAAGGCTCAATTCGATTAAGTCCGTAGCGTCTACCAATTCCGCCATATCCCCGTTCTCGGAGAACGAGATCATGAGATAATCTCATCTCATCAATTTCATTTCCATTATAAATTGAAATGTTGGATATTCGTTCAACGGTGGGATACCCTCTCTTACTTCCTTCTCTCTCTCAACATCTTCAGTCTCATCGAGACTGAGAAGAATTATATTCTTTATGCATTTTTTATGCAATATTTTTCTCCATTTTTGTTTGATTCGGACTAATGAAACTATTGATAGCGATTGATTCTTCCTTATCTTTCCGGAGAATATTATCCACAACTCTTTCTTGAGATCCACGTGCTAGTACGTGACGATCTACTATACTAGCAGTTGCAGCAGTAAAATCTCTTTCGCGTTCTAACATAGAACGCATTACATTAAAATAATCATCTCCTAAAGGAGCATGCATAATGGCATGCACATTTTTGAAGGAACTAGCTACTCGTAGGGTTCCAATATGAGCAGGACCAGCATACATCCAATAGGCTAATTTCATAAATTAGACTTTATTTCAACTTGATTTGTGTTCCCATCCTACACTATAAAAATATCCCTTTCCATATTTAATACCTATGAAAATCATATTCCCTTTCCATAAGTATAATCTATGAAATGACTAGAAATCAAAACAAAGTAGAAATCCAATTTCATTGGATTTACCATTATTTTGTTCTTTTCATATTTGTCCCGTCTGGGACGGAAGGATTCGAACCTTCGCAATAACAGGACCAAAACCTGCTGCCTTACCGCTTGGCCACGCCCCATTCTTATCTGATGCTAATCAATACTCATATTATATTAAATATAAGTTAAAGCAATGTTCCATTCTAATCTTAATTTATTAGAATTCGATTTGCTATAATTGCTACGATTCCGAAGAGATCTCTGAATCTCACACCAATAAATATGTGGTTGCATCCTGCATTTATATAAGCCTGCTTAGCTCGGAGGTTAGAGCATCGCACTTGTAATGCGACGGTCATCGGTTCGATCCCGATAGCTGGCTGGCTCTTTTCTATTTTTTTCATTCCTTCCATTATAAACCATGTTTTATAAGGATCTATGAAATAGGGAGAAGACTCTTCCTTTTGTGATCGTCGGTCCACCGGGTCTGTCATGGCATGATCTTTTTTAACTAGAAACGAGATGAATGATTGGAACAAATTTTTTTGGACCTCTCCAATCCAAACAAAATTGAAAAAATGTCATTCTCCATATAAAATAATTCTAGTATTCGTACGGTTTATACTATTCCTCTTTCCAGCATTAATTTGTTCATTTCGTAAAATAAGGAGTTTTTATGTCCCGTTATCGCGGACCTCGTTTAAAAATAATAAATCGTCTGAAAACTTTACCAGGACTCAGTAAGAAAACACCCAACAGAATTGAGCAGTCTGGCAATAAAAAACATTCTAAACCTCCTAAACCTTCTAAATATCCTGTCTGTCTAAAAGAAAAACAAAGATTACGTTTTAATTACGGACTTACAGAGCGACAATTACTTCAATATGTTCGTATTGCTAGAAGAGCCAATGGATCAACGGGTCAGGTCCTATTGCAATTACTTGAAATGCGTTTGGATAACATTATTTTTCGATTGGGTATGGCACTTACCATTCCTGGAGCCAGACAATTGGTCAACCATAGACATATCCTGGTCAATGATCGGATAGTAGATATACCAAGTTATCGTTGCAAACCCCAAGATTTAATTTCTATAAAAGATCAACAAAGATCGAGAAATATAATAAATAAAAATATAGATCTATCCCAGAGGGATAAAATCTGGGTGCCAAACCATTTGAATCTTTTAAAAAAAAAGTCACAATATATTGGATTAGTCAAAAAAATAATAGATAGTAAACGGATCAGTTTGAAGATTAATGAATTGTTAGTTGTAGAGTATTATTCCTGTCGAATTTAAATTGAGAATGAAAAGGAGGGATTCCTGCGCATCTGTCCCTCTGTACGTTACATTACAATGTTATTATTATTAATAATATTTATTGTCCATTTTTTCCAATGTTCTTTTCCTTTCCCATACCAATGTTCGTTTTCCTCATTTTATTTCCTCTATTACGAAATAAATAACGGGGTTGCGGGATGATGAGATCATCCTATTGGGATGGGAATCAATAGATTGATAAAAAAAATAAGGTGAATATACGGAAAGAGAGGGATTCGAACCCTCGGTAAACAAATGCCTACATAGCAGTTCCAATGCTACGCCTTGAACCGCTCAGCCATCTTTCCTACGCAATCTCTCCATTTGAATCCAAAAAATGAAAATTAGATTAGTAGATAGCAAGTTAGAAATTATTCTTGAACTTATTCAATCCCCCCTAAAGACAAAAGAATATTTTACCACACTTCTTATTTTCTTCCTATTTCAGCAGATTAGAATCTAATCTCAGTCTGCTGATCTCATCTTATTCGGGTTGATATTCCCGATCCAATCGCGAAATTGAACCAGATTTATTAATCCATTTCATTTCATGATCATATATCCATAATGATTGTAGATTATTATGGATCATTTTTTGACAAGGATTCATAGTACAAATTGTATCATGCTGACGAGATTTTTATCCATATTATATATGCATAATATGGGTATGCACACAATGATCATTTAGTTCTCATTATGCAATGATCTTTTCACTTCACTTACTCGTTTGTTCGTTCGGATCACGGGCAAATGAGTCTGGACTTACTTATTTAGTTCGCAGAATATTTCATTTATTTAAATAAAATTTTTTCTGATTATTTATCAGTCAATTTAATGAACATCCCTTTCGAATATTCTCTATCTATTTCTATTAATAATAATCAATTAGATTAGAATTTCTAATATTTACGATCAGAAGGAAACCCATTTATTATGCTATTGTGCGCCGGAAAATCATTTTGTTCATGGGATCATTTCCGTATGGGGAATGAAGGAAATTATCAAATCTCTAATTGACTATGCCTAGATCTCAGAGAAATGACAATTTTATCGATAAGACCTTCACAATTGTAGCGGATATCTTATTGCAAATAATCCCAATGGCTTCAGGGGAGAAAGAGGCATTTACCTATTACAGAGATGGTGTGATTTGATATTTTTTTCTCTTTCTGTTTTTCTCGTTTCAGGGAATGGCGGGATATTGAGTCAAAGAAAACTTACGCTTAGTGAAGGTGAGTTTTAGAAATAGAACAATTCTTTCTGTCGTGTATCCCCGATTGATGCAGCCTTAGATGCTTTGATCTTCTGAGATTCTAGTATCAAGCGAAAGGTTACACCTATGTAATAGGTGTTAATGGTCAAACCTATCTGATAGGCACGCATAGGGGAAAAGCACTACGTGTGGGAATCGACAACACAAACGCTTCGTTATCATACACATGACCTTTTTATGAAGGGCTAGTGAGAATGGTTGGGGCAACAAACATCCATCTCGTTTGTACTTCGGATACCGCTAGAACCATCGGAGATTGTTGAAGTGAATAATCCCCTTAAAATACGGTGCGTTAAGGACAAAGAAATTGTTGGAGGTTCTGTTTTTAGTGCTAAGCTAAAATCCTTTTTATTCAAAAATAAGGAATCTTTGCAAGAAGGATGGCTAGAGATTCATCAGAAATACACTAGCTCCTGTTAATTCATAATATGGGGTAAGACTTTTTTTACAATTCAACGGATTACTTCCCTTTTTATGTAAAAAAAAGGAGGAGCCGTATGAGGTGAAAATCTCATGTACGGTTTTGGAACGGAGATCATTTCAATTGAATGAACGACCGTAACGGATGTCAGCTCAATCCGAAGGGGAATATGCAGAAGCTTTACAAAATTATTATGAAGCCATGCGACCGGAAATCGACCCTTATGATCGAAGTTATATACTATATAATATAGGTCTTATCCACACGAGTAATGGGGAACATACTAAGGCTTTGGAATATTATTTCCAGGCATTAGAACGAAACCCATCTTTACCACAAGCTCTTAATAATACGGCCCTGATCTGTCATTACGTGCGGCTATCTGTACTATAGAATGAATTCGTTTAGAACTACGGAGAAGGACAAAAGAAGAGGCTTTCTACATATGCACCGTCCAAAGGACAGTTTTTATCAGCTGTAGTAAAAAGAATATCCCTCATAGAAGCCCAAATATGAATGGATAAATAGAGCCTGGATATTCCATGGATAAAAAAAATCATTCAATTGATGGGGAAAGCACCATAAAGATCAATTATTGAAAGTTCGGGCTAATACGATCAAATCTGCTCATTGCCAAAAATAAGGCATCAACTTATGTAATAGAGTTGATTTACTAGGCTATTGAGCAGCGGTGTAGGATCAGATCCTAAAGATGTGAAGTACTCTCCTACCAGTTGCAGACGGAAAGTACTATTTGAAAGTTCTATACAGAACGTAGATAGTTACCCCTTAAAAAGACTTCTATTCGGATAATCTGAAGTAGATCTTTTTGTTTCTATACTTCATCTTTCTGAGGGTGGGAGAAAAGATAAAACCTGATCATTTATCGAAAGTGAAGTTTGAAACTCATGTCATTGACCCTTTCTGTTCTTTCGGTTAACCTGAACCTATTCCCAATGAACTATCGAAGTTTGGGTAAAGAACTAAAGAACTAATAGTGAATTGAGCCGTATGAGGTAGGAAACTCTCAAGTACGGTTCTAAGGGAAGAACACTTTTCCAAGTTGACCTATCCCGACCGAGGAGAACAGGCCATTCGACAAGGAGATCCTGAAATTGCGGAGGCTTGGTTTGATCAAGCTGCTGAGTATTGGAAACAAGCTATAGCGCTTGCTCCAAGCAATTATATCGAAGCACAAAATTGGTTAAAGATTACGGGACGTTTTGTAGAATGAAAATTTCTCTATTACCATACTGGGAAATCATATGGATTATGATATGAAATAATCCATCCAGGAGAAATAAATGTTTCATACTATTCGATCGAATTAGCTCCTCTTATTGCGTTGTTATTTTAGACAATAATATATTGACAATAAAACATATAATACCTTTTATGGATCGTTAATGAAAGGGATCTTTTGAATAGGAGTAAATCCCGTCTGGAGATATAATTTATTAAAGATCCATTAATATTTTATCCACAAATTATTAAAAGTTTTTGTGATGCAAAAATGTTATCTGGATGGGTTCAGATATATGGGTAAATAAATTGGATATGAAGATAATGATATTACACATTACACCGAGAAATGCTTTTTCCCACTGGGTGGGAAAGACGTTTCCCATATCGTAACGGTCCATTGAGCACCTATGGTCTATGTCATAATAAATTTGAACACTTGCCTTAGATCAACTTCCGTATCATAGTTTGATCCAGTCCTGAACTGGGAAATAAAGAGAGGAACGAGTTGAGAACATATATCTATCGTTCAATAATTCCTTCCTGTTGGCGGGTTTTTTCTCATGTTTCGTCTGGAAAGAGGAGAACTCAATGATCATTCGTTCACCGGAACCAGAAGTAAAGATCGTGGTGGAGAGGGATCCTATTAAAACATCTTTTGAAAAATGGGCTAAACCCGGTCATTTCTCAAAGACACTAGCTAAGGGACCTAATACTACCACTTGGATCTGGAACCTACATGCTGATGCTCACGATTTTGATAGCCATACCAATGATTTGGAAGAGATCTCTCGCAAAGTATTTAGTGCTCATTTTGGTCAACTAGCTATCATCTTTATTTGGCTAAGTGGGATGTACTTTCACGGCGCTCGTTTCTCTAATTATGAAGCATGGCTGGGTGATCCTACTCACATCAAACCCAGTGCTCAGGTAGTTTGGCCAATAGTAGGTCAAGAAATTTTGAATGGAGATGTAGGTGGAGGTTTTCGAGGAATACAAATAACCTCTGGGTTCTTCCAGATTTGGCGAGCATCCGGAATAACTAGTGAATTACAACTTTACTGCACCGCAACTGGTGCATTGATCTTTGCAGCGTTAATGCTTTTTGCTGGTTGGTTCCATTATCACAAAGCTGCTCCAAAATTGGCTTGGTTCCAAGATGTAGAATCCATGTTGAACCACCATTTAGCAGGGTTACTAGGACTTGGGTCTCTATCTTGGGCAGGACACCAAGTACACGTTTCTTTACCTATTAACCAACTCCTAGATGCTGGAGTGGACCCTAAAGAGATACCACTTCCTCATGAATTTATTTCAAATCGCGATCTTTTAGCTCAACTTTATCCCAGTTTTGCTGAGGGATTGACCCCATTTTTTACCCTGAATTGGTCGGAATATTCAGATTTTTTGACTTTTCGTGGAGGACTCAATCCGGTAACGGGGGGTCTATGGCTGACCGATACTGCACATCACCATTTGGCTATTGCAATTCTTTTTCTGATCGCTGGTCATATGTATAGGACCAATTGGGGTATTGGCCATAACCTCAAGGAAATTTTGGAAGCTCATAAAGGTCCATTTACAGGGGAGGGTCATAGAGGTCTTTACGAGATCTTAACTACCTCATGGCATGCTCAATTAGCTCTTAACCTAGCTATGTTAGGATCTTTAACTATTGTCGTAGCTCACCACATGTATTCTATGCCCCCCTATCCATATCTAGCTATTGACTATGGTACCCAGCTCTCTCTGTTCACGCACCATATGTGGATTGGTGGATTTCTCATAGTTGGCGCTGCTGCACATGCAGCTATTTTTATGGTAAGAGACTATGATCCGACTACTCAATACAACAATCTTTTAGATCGTGTTCTGAGACATCGTGATGCAATTATATCACACCTAAACTGGGCATGTATATTCTTAGGTTTCCACAGTTTTGGTCTGTATATTCATAATGATACTATGAGTGCTTTAGGACGTCCTCAAGATATGTTTTCAGATACTGCTATACAATTACAACCTATCTTTGCTCAATGGATACAAAATACTCATGCCTCATCACCTAGTTTGACAGCTCCTGATGCAACAGCAAGCACCAGCTTAACCTGGGGAGGTGGTGATTTGGTAGCAGTAGGTGCCAAAGTGGCTTTGTTACCTATTCCATTAGGAACTGCGGATTTTTTAGTGCACCATATTCATGCATTTACTATCCATGTGACTGTATTAATACTACTTAAAGGTGTCTTATTTGCCCGTAGCTCTCGTTTAATACCCGATAAAGTGAATCTTGGTTTTCGTTTTCCTTGCGATGGGCCTGGGAGAGGAGGAACATGTCAAGTATCTGCCTGGGATCATGTCTTCCTAGGGTTATTTTGGATGTATAATGCAATTTCGGTAGTAATATTCCATTTCAGCTGGAAAATGCAGTCCGATGTTTGGGGTAGTATAAGTGATCAGGGAGTGGTAACTCATATCACGGGAGGAAACTTTGCCCAGAGTTCCATTACAATTAACGGGTGGCTCCGTGACTTTCTATGGGCACAAGCCTCTCAAGTAATTCAATCTTATGGTTCTTCATTATCTGCATATGGTCTTTTCTTCTTAGGTGCTCATTTTGTTTGGGCCTTTAGTTTAATGTTCCTATTCAGTGGTCGTGGGTATTGGCAAGAACTAATTGAATCTATTGTTTGGGCCCATAATAAATTAAAGGTTGCTCCTGCTATCCAGCCCAGAGCCTTGAGTATTGTCCAAGGACGTGCTGTAGGAGTAGCTCATTACCTTCTGGGTGGAATCGCCACAACATGGGCGTTCTTCCTAGCAAGAATTATTGCAGTAGGATAACGGCTAGGAGGATTTGAAAAGCATTATGGCATCAAGATTTCCAAAGTTCAGCCAAGGCTTGGCCCAGGACCCAACTACTCGTCGTATTTGGTTTGGTATTGCTACTGCACATGACTTTGAGAGTCATGATGATATTACCGAAGAACGCCTTTATCAGAAGATTTTTGCTTCTCACTTTGGTCAGTTAGCTATAATCTTTCTATGGACCTCTGGTAATTTGTTCCACGTGGCTTGGCAAGGCAATTTCGAAGCATGGGTCCATGACCCCTTACATGTAAGGCCTATTGCTCATGCAATTTGGGATCCTCATTTTGGTCAACCGGCCGTAGAAGCCTTTACCCGAGGAGGCGCCCCCGGTCCGGTAAATATTGCTTATTCTGGTGTTTATCAGTGGTGGTATACAATTGGCTTACGCACGAATGAAGATCTTTATAGCGGAGCTCTTTTCTTGCTATTTCTTTCCGCTATCTTTTTAATAGCGGGTCGATTGCATCTACAACCTCAATGGAAACCAAGTGTTTCATGGTTTAAAAATGCCGAATCTCGTCTCAATCATCATTTGTCGGGACTCTTCGGAGTCAGTTCTTTGGCTTGGACGGGACATTTAGTTCATGTTGCGATTCCTGAATCAAGGGGGGAACACATACGATGGGATAATTTCTTGTCTGTATTACCGTATCCCCAAGGTTTAGAACCCCTTTTTACAGGTCAGTGGAATCTTTATGCTCAAAATCCTGATTCCAGTAGTCATTTATTTGGTACCTCACAAGGGTCGGGAACTGCTATTCTAACTCTTCTCGGAGGATTTCACCCACAAACTCAAAGTTTATGGCTGACTGATATAGCTCATCATCATTTAGCTATTGCATTTGTTTTTTTTATTGCTGGTCATATGTATAGAACTAACTTTGGGATCGGACACAGTATAAAAGATATTTTAGAAGCACATATTCCTCCGGGAGGTCGATTAGGACGCGGACATAAAGGTCTTTATAACACAATCAATAATTCTCTTCACTTTCAATTAGGTCTTGCTCTAGCTTCTTTGGGGGTTATTACTTCCTTGGTAGCTCAACACATGTATTCTTTACCCGCCTATGCATTCATAGCACAAGACTTTACTACCCAAGCTGCATTGTATACTCATCATCAATACATTGCCGGATTCATTATGACAGGGGCGTTTGCTCATGGAGCTATATTCCTCATTAGGGATTATAATCCAGAACAGAATAAGGATAATGTATTGGCGAGAATGTTGGAGCATAAGGAAGCTATAATATCTCATTTGAGTTGGGCTAGTTTATTCCTAGGTTTTCATACCTTGGGACTTTATGTTCATAACGATGTTATGCTTGCTTTTGGTACTCCGGAAAAACAAATCTTGATCGAGCCTATATTTGCTCAGTGGATACAATCTGCTCATGGTAAGGCCTTATATGGTTTTGATGTACTCTTATCTTCAGCAAATGATCCAGCATTCAATGCTGGTAAAAGCATATGGTTACCTGGTTGGTTGAATGCTATTAACGATAATAAAAATTCACTCTTCTTAACAATTGGTCCTGGAGACTTTTTGGTTCATCATGCTATTGCTCTAGGTTTGCATACAACTACATTGATTTTAGTAAAAGGTGCTTTAGATGCGCGTGGTTCCAAGCTAATGCCTGATAAGAAAGATTTTGGTTATAGTTTTCCTTGCGATGGTCCGGGACGGGGTGGTACTTGCGATATTTCGGCCTGGGATGCTTTTTATTTGGCAGTTTTTTGGATGTTGAATACCATTGGATGGGTTACTTTCTATTGGCATTGGAAGCATATCACCTTATGGCAGGGGAATGTAGCGCAATTTAATGAGTCTTCCACTTATTTAATGGGATGGTCAAGAGATTATCTTTGGTTAAACTCTTCACAACTTATTAATGGATACAATCCTTTTGGTATGAACAGTTTATCTGTCTGGGCGTGGATGTTCTTATTCGGGCATCTTGTTTGGGCGATTGGATTCATGTTTCTTATTTCCTGGCGTGGATATTGGCAGGAACTGATTGAAACTCTCGCATGGGCTCATGAACGCACACCTTTGGCTAATTTAGTTCGATGGAGGGACAAGCCGGTAGCTCTTTCCATTGTTCAAGCACGACTAGTTGGATTAGCTCACTTTTCCGTAGGTTATATATTCACCTATGCAGCTTTCTTAATCGCCTCTACATCAGGCAAATTCGGTTAATTTTTTTCAATTTGAGAAGATATTTAGATTATCAATCTAATCTCTCTGGATAAAAAGATTGAGTAATCCACGTAATACTTCTCCATCTCAAATTTGATATATATTTTTTATTCCTGGATATAATAAATAATTATGGCAAGAAAAAGTCTCATTCAAAGAGAAAAAAAGAAACAAAGATTGGAAAGGAAATATATTTTCCTTCGGAAATCTTTGAAAAAAGAGATGAGCGAAGTCTCATCATTGGATGAAAAATTGGAAATTTATAGAAAATTACAATCTTCACCACGTAATAGTGCACCTACACGTCTTCGTCGACGTTGTTCGACGACTGGAAGACCTAGAGCCAACTATAGAGATTTTGAGTTGTCCGGATATATAATCCGTGAGATGGCTCACGCATGTTTGTTGGCCGGAGTAACAAAATCGAGTTGGTAGGAAAATCGAGTTGGTAGGAGGAAAAAAAGATTATTTAAGGTTTTTGTGATGATAGAAAAGTCCCTCTCCTCCCTATATAGGGAGGGAGGATAACATGTCCAAGGGGTTGCTCAATGTACCCCATTTTGGGTATTATAGCCAAGCTAATATTAAGGGATAGCGCGGAGTAGAGCAGTTTGGTAGCTCGCAAGGCTCATAACCTTGAAGCCACGGGTTCAAATCCCGTCTCCGCAAAGACATAATAAGTTTTTTAGTCAAAAACGATGACTAATTCCATTAAGAATGGTTTGATAAACCAGGAAAGGATACGACCAAACCAATAACTATTCCTTGTTATATTTCATCCGCCAGATGGGCGGGTAGCGGGAATTGAACCCGCATCTTCTCCTTGGCAAGGAGAAATTTTACCATTCAACCATACCCGCATTTGACTATTTTTTGGATATAAATAAATACTCATATATTACCACTTCTATGTAGGTGTATTTTAATGGAATTATGGTATGATTATTTCTCATACCAATAGTAAAATAACCCCTGCCAAGATCACTTTCATTTGGTTTCTTGGCATTTATGAGAAATGCCATTGCGAACTATAATGCCCCTCCGTAGAGGGGAGAGGGGGGGGGGGAGAGTTTCAACTCAAAAGATCTTAGAACATATCTAAGATATGAAAGAATTTAGAATACCTACTAAAAAGACTGATCCAATCCATAATGATACGCCCGAAAATAGCACATTTTTGCTACTTGACCAACCATTAGGAGAGGCAAGTGCGACAGGTACACCAATCACTAGGAGAAATGAAATTACAATTAATGCAAACACAGACGATTGGAAAGCAATAGTCATGGCTGTGATCTTAAAAGCTTCCAACAGATTCAATAAACTATACCATCGGATCCCTATCCGGTCAACTTCTAATCAACTGCACTACGGATTTAATTTGATCATAAATTAATCGAGCTTAAATTTCTCAAATATTGATTTGAGTGTGAAAGAATAGGTAAATTCGTATTTACCATCATGAGTTAACATATATTGTTATATATGATAACAACCCTATAGTTAGGGTATTATCCGTTGAGGTAGAATAGGACAAGTTGTCTTCGTCCAGGAGAGATGGCCGAGTGGTTGATGGCTCCGGTCTTGAAAACCGGTATAGTTAAAAAACTATCGAGGGTTCGAATCCCTCTCTCTCCTTTTGTTCGTTGAACAATCGAACTTATCAGTTCAGTACCAAAAAAGGCTCGGCTATAGAATATAGCCGAGCAACAAAGATTCAGTTGGAAAAATAATATCGAAGGATACCACTATCCCGCCTCCCAACATGGAAAATAAATCGAAATTAGATAGATTTGGATTTTGTCTAGTTTCATCTCTGGTTTAATTAAGAGGGGTCATGGAAAGAACAGGTTCAAAATCACGATCAATTCCTTTTTCAAATCCTGCTGCAGCTGCGCGAGCCCTTCCTGCATGCCACAAATGACCTACGAAAAAGAAAAATCCTAGAACAAAATGAGAGGTGGATAACCAACTTCGAGGTGAGACATAATTCACTGCATTAATCTCGGTAGCTACACCACCCACAGAATTTAAAGAACCTAAAGGAGCATGAGTCATATATTCCGCTGAACGTCGTTCTTGCCAGGGTTGTATGTCCTTTTTCAACTTACTTAGGTCCAAACCATTAGGACCCCTTAGAGGTTCCAACCAGGGAGCACGAAGATCCCAAAAACGCATTGTTTCTCCTCCGAAGATAATTTCTCCAGTAGGAGAACGCATAAGATATTTACCTAAACCAGTAGGCCCTTGGGCAGACCCCACACTAGCTCCAAGACGTTGATCTCTAACTAGAAAAGTAAATGCTTGAGCTTGAGAGGCCTCTGGGCCAGTAGGCCCATAGAATTCACTAGGATAAGCTGTATTGTTAAACCAAACAAAACAACAAGCAATGAAACCAAAGACAGAAAGAGCCGCTAAACTATAGGACAAGTAAGCTTCTCCGGACCACACAAACGCACGACGAGCCCATGCAAAAGGTTTTGTTAAGATGTGCCAGATACCACCGAAAATACAAATGGAACCTAACCACACATGTCCTCCAATTAGATCTTCTAGATTGTCCACGCTAACAATCCATCCCTCTCCCCCAAAAGGGGACTTGAGTAAATAACCAAATATAGCACCTGGGTTAAGCGTAAGGTTCGTAATTTTTCTTACATCTCCACCGCCGGGAGCCCAGGTATCATATATGCCACCAAAATACAAAGCCTTGAATACTAAGAGAAAAGCACCAATACCTAGCAAGATTAGATGAATACCTAAAATTGTGGTCATTTTGTTCCTATCTTTCCATACATAACCAAAAAATGGAAAAGATTCTTCTAAAGTTTCGGGTCCGATTAGTGCGTGATAAATACCACCGAAACCTAAAACTGCAGAAGAAATTAAGTGAAGTACCCCAGACACAAAATAGGGAAAAGTGTCCACAATTTCCCCACCAGGACCGACTCCCCATCCTAGAGTAGCTAAATGGGGAAGTAAAATCAAACCTTGTTCATACATAGGCTTTTCCGGTACAAAATGAGCCACTTCAAATAGATTCATTGCTCCAGCCCAGAATACAATTAATCCGGCATGAGCCACGTGAGCCCCAAGTAATTTGCCCGACAAATTGATAAGTCGGGCATTACCAGCCCACCAAGCGAAACCAGTAGTTTCTTGGTCACGACCAGCTAAAGCTAGAGTTCCATTAAAGAGCGTTTCCACGGGGTAGAACCTCCTCAGGGAATATAAGGTTTTCATGAGGCTGATCCTGAGCCGCCATCCAAGCACGAATACCTTCGTTTAAGAGAATATTTTTTGTGTAGAAAGTCTCAAATTCAGGATCTTCTGCTGCACGAATCTCCTGGGAAACAAAGTCATAGGCACGTAAGTTTAGAGCTAGACCAACTACTCCAATGGCACTCATCCATAAACCGGTTACTGGTACAAATAACATGAAGAAATGTAACCAACGTTTATTGGAAAAAGCAACCCCAAAAATTTGGGACCAGAAACGGTTAGCAGTGACCATAGAATAAGTCTCTTCAGCTTGAGTTGGGTTAAAAGCACGGAACGTATTTGCACCATCACCGTCTTCAAATAAAGTATTTTCCACGGTAGCACCGTGAATAGCACATAGAAGAGCAGCACCCAATACTCCGGCAACTCCCATCATATGAAATGGATTCAAGGTCCAATTATGAAAACCTTGAAAAAATAGGATAAATCGGAAAATAGCTGCTACACCAAAACTAGGTGCAAAAAACCAACCAGACTGGCCTAATGGATAGATCAAGAATACAGAAACAAAAACAGCAATCGGAGCAGAGAACGCAATTGCATTATAAGGTCGCAATTGTACAGATCGAGCAAGTTCAAATTGGCGTAACATGAAGCCTATTAGACCAAAAGCACCATGAAGAGCAACAAAAGTCCATAGACCACCTAATTGGCACCAACGAGTAAAATCTCCTTGTGCTTCAGGACCCCATAATAGCAGCAAAGAATGTGCTAAACTATTAGCAGGCGTAGAAACTGCGGCAGTTAAAAAATTACAACCTTCCAAATAGGAACTGGCCAATCCATGAGTATACCATGAAGTCACAAAGGTTGTACCCGTAAACCATCCACCTAGGGCAAAATAAGCACAAGGAAAAAGCAACAGACCGGACCAACCCACAAAAACAAAACGGTCTCTGCGTAGCCAGTCATCCATAGTATCAAATAAAGTTTGTTCATCTTTGGAAGACTTTCCAAGGGCTATAGTCATAGTGATCCTCCTATTTAACTATTCTGACCTTTTCCGAGCACCCTATCTGATAGAATCAAAAGGTATATGCTGGTTTGTCTATCTATGGACAATTTTTCATCCATCATCCCTTTAAACAAATCGGGTTCCGAAGATTCCTTGTTGGCACAGATATTATCCGCTAAACTGAACCAATCTAATATAGGTAAATGCATGATGTTGTTTCTATTCAGTTTCTTTCTGATCCTCAAATTACCTTATGAATGGAATAAATGTCAACAGAACAACTGCCGTAAAGGCAAGTTAGCTTTTCTGTTCTTCACCAGATACTATTCACGACATCTATTCCATTAAATATTATTCTGTTGTGAACCTCACTCCAAGATAAAAAAATAGAAATACTACTATATTCCTACGAATAAATAAGAACAATAAGAATAAAATATTTGATTAGCTCATAGAGCTAGAGGAAAGAACTCTATTTGTTCTTTCCCTTCTATTCAGAAAAAAGGAATACTATTTAACTATAGTTCAAATATTGACAGTTCCTTTCTTTTCCATTGACCCTTTCTTTCTTTTTCGATATATGAATTCCAATCCATTTTTTACCGGTAAAATGATCAAAGTCAAATGTCTAGTACATTCATATAAGTATTTAATCAATTTGATTCTCTAGATAGAGAACCAATTTATGAATTAAAGATAAAGGTAAATTGACTCCGTCCATAATTTAGACTTCCATCTCCATTTTTTCCGTAAAGAAGAGAGATCATAACTATTCATTCGACAGAACATCCAATCATAAGCCAAATATTCAATCACTTGAATAATTTCAGATAATTGAAAGGCCCACTTTCAAAATATCCCTCAATTTTCAATATCAGAATAGCTGATATATTCATCAGTCAATGGGTCAGGTTCACTTACTTCTACTTATTATTTACCTCTTTTGGGCCGAAAGATTTAAGATAAAAAAAGTGAAAATACTCTCGGAATTTGGAATTGAAATTACGTATTCATAATTTCAATTATAATGTCTCAAAATGACTAAAATGAAATAAATTATGTCTGATCTTATATTATTTCTCGTCCTATAGTAGCAAGATGGAGAAAAAAGACTATATCTAGTAGTCTAGATAGCATTCTAGTTGTCCTCAATCATATTAGGTGCTCTATTCCGTCATAACAAATGACGGAACCTAAAACTAATCATGACAGGTATTTATTAATTGTTTTTCACAGTTTTTTTTACCTCAATTAAACATCATCCTGTGAAAAATGAACACCGGGCTTTGTAGGAATCATTACAGGAGCCCTTTATCGGGCTTGAACCGATGACTTACGCCTTACCATGGCGTTACTCTACCGCTGAGTTAAAAGGGCTTTTGATCATTTCATGATGAATGGATGAGTCTACTACATATCTGGTATATATGAATATATAAAATGGATCCACATAGAATATAATTCTAATATTGATAGATATAATATCTAATATATATTGATGTAATTGACTGTTCGAGGACCGATCCTATTCCGATCATGTCAATTAGTCCTATTGACCCATTAATAATTTGATTGAACTCTTCGACTTGGTTATAAAAATGTGAGATCTGTACTCCATAATTGACAGGGATATACCTTCCATTGTTTGTCTACCTATTATTAATATTAATCTGAATTGACTAGATTAGTGAACCCACGTGGCTATTGAGATGACTCTCTTATTCGCCTGTCTGTCTATCACTCAGATCCACACATAGGATTGTCTCGATCTGAGATAGAGATCGGCATCTCCGATATTTTGTAAATACATATAACCGATTTTATAAGTTGTGCCTATTCCGATCTGTCCTATGTAAGCAAATATTGGATAGGACTCTTTTGCTCGGTTTCCGACCCTATCCAATAGGGACCCTATGTATAGTTTGTGTTCTTCATTATGAAGAATTTTGATCTGGAAACACGCGCACTGTATCATAAGTGTTGGTCCAGAGGACCAAATATTGCTACGGGTTCCATGAGCGAATCTCTGGTAACTTTGAATAAATGAGTACTCGGTTCAAAAGAAAGGGATATGGTTCTCTTCCAGAACCAATATTAATTTCGTAATATGGTGAATTAGAGGGGGGAATATTGTAAGCAATATTGCTAATAAGAGGCATTTCCTCAATATTTTCCATCGTTGTTCCATCTTTTCAACATAATAGGTATATAATTAGCAATACCCCAAGAATCTTGGGGCTTAAACTAAAGCCTTTTTATCTAAAAGCGAAGCCTCTTTTTAGGATTTAGTACTAGATAAGTTTACGAACAATACAAGAAGAAGATGAAACCACTAACAAAAAGAAGATTTAGTGGTTTCATAGTCTTGACAATTTCCTAGGGATTTGAATATTATGACGATAAGTGGGCCCCTATCGTCTAGTGGCCCAGGACATCTCTCTTTCAAGGAGGCAACGGGGATTCGATTTCCCCTAGGGGTACTTTACTAGGAAGGAAAGTTATTAGAATACTCATTAGGTCTCCTAATGACTTTCCATTTCTTGTTCCTGGGTCGATGCCCGAGTGGCTAATGGGGACGGACTGTAAATCCGTTGGCAATATGCCTACGCTGGTTCAAATCCAGCTCGGCCCAATACCAACTTGATTGATAGATTGATATTCATATCAAATCAATAATATCGATGAAAAGTTAATTGGTTTTTGAATCCTCGATATAGAAAGAATCGAAACGAACAGATATTTTAAGTAAATTTGAAAGAGAAAGGTCAAATCTTTTATCGACCCGGCACTAGTCAAATTTCTAGTACTGATTATTAGGTCAACTGTACCTAGTTGGGATTGTAGTTCAATTGGTTAGAGTACCGCCCTGTCAAGACGGAAGTTGCGGGTTCGAGCCCCGTCAGTCCCGGTCCAATAAATTGATCAATTCTTCGATCGATCCCCACCCCATAGAAGAGCAAAAAAGGGAAATCGGGTAGACTAGGATAGATCTACTAGGGATTCTGTCACCATTTCGATGATATTCTCGAATTATCATAGTGGATCTGCAATAAATCCTATTTTCTCCTTAAGAGAGAAAAAAGGAAAAAAGGTTTCGTAGAATTAGAATGTTTTGAACAGATCTTCGTAGGAAGATCAATTTGTGTTAGGAAGGATAACACAGAAGGAGTCTTCTTCTAAGTCAGAATACCGCATAGATCTCTAGGGATCTCTCTATAGAGATCTACGAATCATTCTAAATGATTTCCAGTAGCAATAGATACTGTTCCATCTATCTCATGTTCTTTCCCAGAAGTAAAATATTGGTACTATTTCAGATATGCTAGTACCCCATTTTTTAAGGAACAAGAATACCGTTCGTAAAAAATATAAAAGATTACGATTAATTATCACATGAGGATTGGATTATGTTTGGGCTGAACTGATTATACAAACAGTTCAGCTCATTCCAGGGTTATGGGCAATTCTTCGAATAGTTTGAACTATTCATTTCCTATTTTTAGTTCTCGGTGAACATTACAAGGCGAATCAGGGGGATTTCAGTAGGGAAATCTGTCCTCCCCCCCCCCCCTTTTTTTAGCTGCAGTTACCCCGAACCCTTTTGCGATTTGTCATGTAAAATCATGATGCAAGCTTGGGCATCTTTCTCACCTGAATCAAGAGAATGAATTCTATTGTTCTTTTTCTCGATCAATAGGATCGATTAAGGGATAGTATATCCCTATTGGGACGTAATACCAGGGGAATTCCTTAGCTTCATTAAGGAGGTAAGTTTCAAATTAAGTTTGAAATAATAAATCAATCAGTAGATATAATCTATTAGAGCAATCTTTATAATACTTATCTGCCCTGTCCCGCGAATAGGCAAATTCGGGTCATCATCAACGTCTCAATATTCGATTTAGACAAAAATTTTATCAAACAACCATATTTATAATATTTGCATATCCAATTCCAATGCTTGGCGATACGATTTTCTCATATATGTAAAACGTTGTAACTATATGATTAACACGGTGGGATCAATTAGGGATCGAATTATTAGATCCGGTATGAATAAGAGATCATAGTATGTTATACTATTTCATTTCTATTGAAGAATTAATAGGAATCCGTTAGATTCCGTTACTCAGATTGATCCTATTGATGGAATCTCATACTCCAAGGATTCAATCAATAAAAAAGAAGATTCATCTATACTCTATGAGATCAAATCTCGAGTTATTGTAAAACGAAGGGAAAATCAATCATGGAAGTAAATATCCTCGCATTTATTGCTGTTGCATTATTCATTTCAGTCCCTACTGCTTTTTTACTCATCATTTACGTAAAAACGGTGAGTCAAAGCAATTGATTTGTATTATCAATACAGTTAATACTTATGTCTAGATGAATTCTAGATCATCAGTAAAAAAAAAAGGGGGGGGGTAATAGGGGTTGTATTAAGGGTAGAGATTAATTTGGAAAAGAAGTAGTACGAAGGAAACGAAACGAGAAACCTTCCTTTCCTTTAACTTTTTCTTTGTACTACTTCTTCTACACAGATCTTAGATAAGTAAATCTGAATAGCGTCCTATGGAAACATGAATGTAGGATCAGGACCTGGTAAAAAAAGCGACGCTAATCACAATATTATTATATGCCCCTACATAAAGTAACTTTATGTAGACAGAACATAGGTGTGGTTCTTAATATAACCTACTTAGTATTTTTACGAATCGTAAAAATGTGAAATCTCTTTCTATTTCTAACACGATAAAAACATCATTTTTTAGTACATAGTGAATTGAAAATCGTACAGGAAAAATAATTGATATGGAAAAGGGATGTCTGGTTGAGACAGAGCAGCACAATATGCTTCATATGTCGTTGTTCCAAGAACAGACTCGTATTAAATTTGATAAATACGCAATCATTTGATGAAAACGTAAACTAATACTATGCTTAGTAGCATAAATTCCATATATACTTAATATTTGATAAATATCAAGTATTTTCGTACTTTACGAAAATACGAGAGTAAAAAATGCATTCCTTTATGCATATCAAAGATAAAGAGGAAATAATTCCAGCCAGAAATCTTCAATTTTTATCATATCATTGATCATTCAATATTATTAGATAATTATGAAACATACGAGATTACAATCTAAAAATTATTTCTTTTTGAATAGTCTCAAAAATTCTAAATCTCAAGACTATTTAATTAGTTGATTTAGTAGTTGTATTAAAGTCCACTTCTACCCCATACTACGAGTGAAAGAGAAAACGTAAAAACGACCATTAGAGCAGCCCAAGCGATACCGACTATATCCATACGAATCCCTCTATTATTAAGAATAATAATCATTATTTATTAATGATGATAATGGAACTAATCAGGATAGTGCAAAGTGTAAATCCTCCACCTTCCTATTCCGGAAGGAATAGTCGATAGTAGAGACTTCTTTTAGAAGTCTCTTGGAACTAGTTCCTTTCGTAAATGCCTATAGAAACATGCATTTACGATAAGATAGAATCTTATCTTTAATATATTGGTATTATGATCTGAAGCCGCACAAGTTGACTCCAAAAGTTATGGAGTGCAAATGCAAACTTTTGCATTTCTTTAACTTTATTTATCCTAAAAAGGCGACACCCGGATTTGAACTGGGGATGGGGGATTTGCAGTCCCCTGCCTTACCACTTGGCTATGTCGCCATCCCCAGATCCAATCTAGATCTGAATTGGGGATTTTGATCCCCCTGCTTTATCACTCGATTATGTCGTATAGGGGAATAGTGAAAATTCGAAGTTCTCTGATGTACAACTTCGCCAGCTGATTTACAACTCTTTTAAGTTGTAAAAGTTGTAATGCGGAGAAAGATTCAATCTTTCATATCATCTTTCACTTTTCATGATAGGATATTTAATGCACATTTGTCAACCATAAAAGAAATAAAATGGAATTTATTTGTTCTAATTTGTTCTTTTCCCTTCATTCAATCTTATCATTATATGTGATAATGTATTATCATATTTGAAATTAGACCATTTGGCGATAAGTAATCCTGCATTTTACGCGAAAAAAAAAAAAAAGGACCTCTTTTTTTTCTTATCTTTTTACAACTATATATCTGAATGTGAGTATACTTTTACGGGATATAGTTAACAAAATATACATGAAAATTTTTGTCGGATTTATTCGTATAGATCAATGAGGAATAAATATCGAAATAAACTTTTTATAGGAAACTTCCAATGCGATTAGCTGAAAATAAGGGAATATTTACAATCCCCGAATTTGGGAAAATACAACTCGAAGGATTTTGTCGTTTCATCGATCAAGGCTTAATAGAAGAACTCAATAAGTTTTCGAAAATTGAGAGCCCGAATAAAAAAATAGAATTTAGGCTTTTTGGGAATAAATATAAATTAGCAGAACCGTTCATTAAAGAGAGAGATGCTGTATACCTGTCCCTTACATATCACTGTAAATTATATGTACCAGCAAGATTAATTCACAGAACTCGTGGAAAGATAAAGATACAGAACCAAATTGTATTTCTGGGAAATATTCCTTTGATGAATTCTAAAGGAACTTTTGTAGTAAATGGAAATTACAGAGTCGTGGTCAATCAAATATTAAGAAGTCCCGGTATTTATTATACTTGGGAACGAAAACCGTCGGGAAACATTCTCTATATCGGCACTATAATTTCAGATTGGGGAGGAAGATCAAAATTAGAGATCAATATAAGAAAACAAAGGATATGGGTTCGTGTAAGCAGAAAAAAAAAAATACCAGTTATACTTCTATTGTTGGCTATGGGCCTGAATTTCAAAGAGATTTTGGACGACACTCGCTATAGGAATCTTAAAGCATTTCTCCTTTCCGAGAATGGAACGAAGGAGTATGACCAATGTTGCAAGTGGAGCAATTTTGGGAAGGAAGATGCCATTTTGGCACTTTATAAGGGTCTCTACATAAGTGATGATGACCCTAGAAAATACAATTTGGAATTTTCCGATTCTTTATGTGAAGAATTGCAAAAAAACTTTTTCCGAACTAAATGTGTATTAGGAAAGATTGGTCGACGAAATCCGAACAAAAAACTGAATCTTGATATACCTGAGAACGAGATTTTTTCATTACCACACGATGTATTGGCTGCTGTAGATTACCCTATCAGAGTGCAATTTGGAACGGGTATACTCGATGATATAGATCACCTTCAAAATCGATATGTTCGTTCTGTAGCAGATTTATTACAAGAGCAATTAGGATTAGCTGTGCATCGTTTGAAAGAAGCAATTTCAAGAACTATATTATATGAATCAACCAATCCTAAAAGTTTATTAACTCCTAAAAAATTGGCAACTTTAATTTCATTAACAGACACTTTTCAAGATTTTTTTGGTTTACATCCCTTATCGCAATTTTTGGATCAAACTAATCCATTGGCAGAAATAGTTCATAGCCGAAAAGTAAGCTCTTTGGGCCCTGGAGGATTGACAAGCCGAACTGCTACTTTTCGTACACGGGATATTCATCCTAGTCATTATGGACGTATTTGTCCGATTACGACGTCCGAAGGAATAAATGTTGGACTTATTGCATCGTTATCTATTTATGCAACGCTTGGTCATTACGGCTCTTTACAAAGTCCATTCCATAGGATATCTAAGAGATCGAAAGAAGAACATATGGTTTATCTATTACCGGGAGAAGATGAATACTATCGGATAGCTACAGGAAATTCTCTGGCATTAAATCAAGGGGTTCCAGAGGAACAATTTACTCCAGCTCGATTTCGACAAGAATTTCTAGTTTTTGCATGGGACCAAATCCATTTTAGAAGTATTTTTCCTTCCCAATATTTTTCCGTTGGAGTTTGCCTTATTCCTTTTCTCGAACATAATGATGCGAATCGTGCTTTAATGGGTTCTAATATGCAGCGCCAAGCAGTTCCACTTGTTCAACCTGAGAAGTGCATTGTCGGAACAGGATTGGAGGGTCAAGTAGCTCTAGATTCAGGAAGTATAGCTATAGCCAAGAAAGGGGGAAGAATCCAGTATATTGATGCTGGAAATATCACTATCACTTCATCTGTTGTTCGAGACATTATAGGAACAGAATTGATTCTATATCAACGTTCTAATAGTAATACTTGTATGCATCAAAAACCTCGAGTTCGTCAAGGAGAATATGTAAAGAGGGGACAAATTATAGCAGACAGCGCAGCTACAGTAGGGGGAGAACTTTCTTTGGGAAAAAATATACTAGTGGCTTATATGCCATGGGAAGGATACAATTTTGAAGACGCAATACTTATTAGTGAACGTCTAGTATATGAAGATATTTTTACTTCTTTCCAGATCGTAAGATACGAAATTGGAGTTTATTTGACGAACCAGGGCCCTGAGGTAATCACTAGAGAAATACCTCATTTAGATGCTCACTTACTCCGTCATTTGGACGAAAATGGCCTTGTAATGCTAGGATCTTGGATAGAAACAGGTGATGTTTTAGTGGGCAAATTAACGCTTGAAGCAGAAGAAGACTCACTATTAAATACTCCAGAAGGAAGATTATTACAAGCTTTATTTGATATTAAGGCACCACCCACTGGAAAAGAAAATTGTTTTAGAGTTCCTAAAGGTGTAAGAGGCCGAGTTATCGATGTGAGATGTATCCAGGAAGAAGATAATTTCGGCGATATTGTGGAAAAAGTCCATGTATATATTTCACAAAAACGTAAAATACAAGTGGGTGATAAAGTAGCTGGAAGGCATGGTAATAAAGGTATTATTTCAAAAGTTTTGCCCAGACAAGATATGCCTTATTTACAGAATGGAACACCAGTGGATATGGTATTAAATCCATTAGGGGTACCTTCACGAATGAATGTAGGACAGATCTTTGAATGTTTGCTCGGTTTAGCAGGAAAACTAATGAACAAACATTATAGAATAGCACCTTTTGACGAAAGGTACGAGCGAGAAGCTTCTAGAAAACTAGTGTTTTCTGAGCTTTATAAAGCTAGCGAGCAAACAGCTAATCCATGGGTATTTGAACCTGATCATCCTGGAAAACATAGATTAATTGATGGAAGAACAGGAGATATTTTTGAACAACCTGTTACAATAGGAATAGCTTATATATCGAAATTGTGTCATCAAGTTGATGACAAAATTCATGCACGTTCCAGTGGACCTTATACAATGGTTACACAACAACCTCTGAAAGGAAAATCCAAACAAGGAGGGCAACGAGTAGGAGAAATGGAAGTTTGGGCTCTAGAAGGTTTTGGTGTTGCTTATATTTTACATGAGATGCTTACTTTAAAATCTGACCATATGGACGCTCGTGAAAAAGTATTTGGTGCCATTCTCACTGGAGAACCAATGCCTAAACCTAGCACTCCTACAGAATCTTTTCGATTGCTTAGTCGAGAACTACGATCTTTAGCTCTAGAATTGAATTATACTATTCTATCTGAGAAAGACTTTCAGATAGATAGGAAGGAAGTTTGATCAAAATGAATCAAAATCTTTTTTTTATGAGTGACCAGGATAAACATCAACAACTTCGAATTGGATTAGTTTCTCCCGAGCAGATTCTTGCTTGGTCTGAAAGAATTTTACCTAATGGAGAAAGAGTCGGAGAAGTGACTACAGACTATACTTTAGATTATAAAACTTATGAACCAGAAAGAGATGGATTATTTTGTGAAAAAATCTTTGGACCTAAAAAAAGGGGAGTTTGTGCTTGTGGAAAATCTCGAGCGATCGAGAATGAGAAGGAAAACCACAAATCAAATTTTTGTGCCCAATGTGGAGTTGAACTTATTGTTGATTCTCGAATTCGAAGATATCGAATGGGATACATTAAACTGGCATGTCCAGTTGTTCATATTTGGTATTTCAAACGGCGTCCCAGTTATATTGCGGATATATTAGATAAAACTCGTAAAGAATTAGAAGACCCAGTATACTGCGATGTGTGACTTGATCATAAGCTCCGATTATACAGATTCGTAGGAACTGTCATCCCTATTCAAATTGGGATGCCCTTAGCTCTGACATGTCCCTCGGGAAGAGTAGCATGAAGCTCAGAATTATAAGCATCTTGAAGAGATGTTGATAAAGAGGAATGAATCTAGGGTTAATATCTTGTATATTAAAATTGCTAATTGGACTTCGTAAAAACACTAAGAATGGAATGAAAAATAAATTTTTCAGATTATCCTTGATTTATTCCAGACCAAAATCAAGATATGGTTATAGGAGTCTATTCATCGCACATATGCTTCAAATAGTATTGTAACCATCGAAGTAAAGCAGAAACCTACAGGATCAAATAGAACGAGATACAGACAAGTAAATCCCTTATGAGTTTCAAATGAATTGAAGGTCTTTCACAAAGAAATGTATCGTTCAAAAGGGAGGAGACTGCTCAAGAATTCCGTATTTATGTCGTAATACGAATCGTAAACGAATATTAGAATTCACTTGGAACTTGAGCAAAGAGTAACTATTTAGTCTTTCTACAGAGCAAAAAAAATTTTTTGCGTAGTCATACATAATCACTTTCCGTTTCGGTATAGTTACTTGAGCCGGATGAGAGGAAACTTTCATGTCCGATTCTGAGGGGGGGAAAAAAAATCCTGGAATAACCTATCCAAATGTTTATATTACTAGGTCCATAACTAACAAGCCAACTTCATTGCGATTTCAGGGTTCATTTAAATATGAGCATCAATCCTGGCCAGAGATTATTGCTTATTATCTCTCTTGGGATTTTGGGCTATTTCAAGAGAGAGAAATAGCCACTGGGGGAAAAGCTATCAGAGACCAACTAGCTGGTCTGGATCTACAAATTATTCTAGATCGTTCATATATGGAATGGAAGAGATTGGACGAAATAATATCTATATTATTTACGGGGACTACTAATACTAAAAAGGATGTAGTTTTTGATAAGGGATTAAAAAAGATGTATGATAAATTGAATGAGCAAGAACTTCAAAAACTTCGAAGAAGAAAGGATCTTTTGGTTAGACGCATGAGATTAGCTAAATATTTTATTCAAGCAAATATAGAACCACAATGGATGGTTTTATGCCTATTACCAGTTCTTCCTCCCGATCTGAGGCCAATGTTTCAATTAGATGAAGTTGGACTGATTAGTTCGGATCTCAATGAACTTTATCAAACAGTTATCCGTCGAAATAATCTTCTTATCCACCTCATAAAAAATACTAATGTATTTGTAATGCCGGATTTATTGACTGATCAAAAGAAATTAGTCCAAGAAGCCGTAGATGCACTTCTTGATAATGGCATCGGCGGACAACCAGTGAGAGACAGTCATGATAGACCTTATAAATCGTTCTCAGATTTCATCCAAGGCAAAGAAGGAAGATTTCGTGAAAATTTACTTGGAAAACGAGTTGATTATTCAGGTCGTTCTGTTATTGTGGTAGGTCCCCTTCTCTCATTGTATCAATGTGGATTACCCCGAGAAATCGCAATAGAGCTTTTTCAAGCATTTTTAATTCGTGATCTAATTGAACGACAGATTGCTCCCAATCTAAGAGCAGCTAAAAGTCTAATTCGAGATAGGGGACCCATTATATGGAACGTACTTAAACAAATTATGCAAAGACATCCCATATTGTTAAATCGAGCGCCTACCTTACACAGATTAGGAATACAAGCATTTATTCCTATTTTAATAGAAGAACGTGCCATTCGTTTACATCCATTGGTTTGTGCAGGATTTAATGCGGATTTTGACGGAGATCAGATGGCTGTCCACGTACCTCTATCGATGGAAGCTCAAGTAGAAGCTCGTTTACTTATGTTTTCTCATCTCAATCTTATCTCTCCAACTATAGGATATCCTATTTGCATACCGACTCAAGATATGCTTCTCGGACTTTATAGATCAACTCTTCAAAAAAACCAAGGTATTTATGAAAATAGGTACCACCCAGATAACTCAAAAAAGAAGATCATTTCACCTTCGTTTTCTAGCTATGATGATGCGCTCAGAGCTTATCAACAAAAACGAATTGATTTAGACAGTCCTTTATGGCTCCGGTGGGGGAGAGATATAGATATCCCTATTATAAATTCAGTAAACCGAGAAGTCCCTATCGAAGTTCAATATGAATCTTTGGGTACCTTCTACGAAATCCATGAACATTTTCGAATAAGAAAAGGTAGAATGGGAGAAATACTTAATAAATACATTCGAACAACCGTTGGTCGTACTCGTTTTAATCGAGAAATAGAAGAAGCCATAAAAGGTTTGTGGGCTTATGATATCCGACAAGAAATGTCACTATTTAGAATCTAATGTTATTAGTCTTATGATCCTTTCATTTATATAGAGATAGAGATCAAGGAAGCCTTCCGGCTTGAACCCATTGCTGAATCCTGCTACCCCAAATGGGAGGTTTTTTATTATGGCAGAACCTAATTTTTTCGAAGTGCTCTTTCCCTTTGAAGTGCCCTTTTTTAATAAAGTGATGGATAAAACTGCTATGAAGCAACTTATTAGCAGATTCGTAAATCAATTTGGAATGACATATACATCACATATATTAGATCAACTGAAGACTTCAGGTTTCCAGCAAGCTACTGATGCAGCTATTTCATTAGGAATTGATGATCTTTTAACAACACCATCTAAAGCATGGCTTATCCAAGATGCGCAGCAACAAGGTTTTTCTTCGGAAAAACATCATGATTATGGGAATGTACATGCAGTGGAAAAATTACGTCAATTGATCGAGATATGGCATGCTACCAGTGAATATTTGAGACGAGAAATGAATCCGAATTTTAGGATGACTGATCCTTTTAATCCAGTACATATGATGTCCTTCTCGGGAGCTAGAGGAAGTACATCTCAGGTTCACCAATTAGTAGGTATGAGAGGATTAATGTCAGATCCTCAAGGAAAAATCGTTGATCTACCCATTCAAGGAAATTTTCGTGAAGGACTATCTTTAACGGAATATATTATTTCCTGTTATGGTGCTCGTAAAGGAGTTGTGGATACTTCTATACGAACAGCAGATGCTGGATACCTCACACGTAGACTTGTTGAAGTAGTACAACACATTGTTGTGCGTAAAGCAGATTGTGGCACTATCCAAGGTCTTTTTGTAAGTCTAATTCAAGGTCAAGAAAGAATAAAAAATCAAATTGTTCTACAAACACAAACACTAATTGGTCGTGTGTTAGCAGACGATATATATATAAACGGGAGATGCATTGCCACGCGCAATCAAGATATTGGGATTAAACTTGCCAATCAATTACGAAACCTCCAAATACAACCAATATATATACGAACCCCTTTTACTTGCAAAAGTATATCTTGGATTTGTCAATTATGTTATGGTCGGAGTACTACTCATAGTAACTTAATCGAATTAGGAGAAGCAGTCGGCATTATTGCAGGCCAATCAATTGGAGAACCAGGAACTCAACTAACATTAAGGACTTTTCATACTGGTGGGGTATTCACAGGTGATATTGCAGAACATATACGAGCCCCTTTCACTGGAAAAATTGAATTCAATGAAAACTTGGTTTATCCTACACGTACACGTCATGGGCATCCTGCTTATATATGTCATAATAGTTTATGCGTGACTATTGATAGTCAAGATAAAGTAAAAAACTTAACCATTCCACCAGAAAGTTTGCTTTTCATTCAGAATCATCAACTTGTGGAATCGGAACAAGTTATTGCCGAGGTTCGTGCTAAAACATCGCCCTTCAAAGAAAAAGTGGAGAAACATATATATTCTGACCTAACAGGAGAAATGCACCGGAGTATCCCTATGTCTAATTTTATATTCAAGACAACTCATTTATGGGTATTATCGGGAGGTATGTACGAATCCGTTGTAGTACCTTTTTCTTCATTTCATAAAGATCAAGATCAAGTGGATATTACACCACTTCTTCTTGACAAACATCAATCACTTTCGAATTATTCAGTGGATCAAGTGAAACACGAATCAGTTAACTCAAACTTTTCTGAAAAAGAAAGAAAAAAAAAAATATTCAGTTATTCCGAAATTGATCGGACCATATCCAACGAACATCAGAACTCTATCTATTCCACCATTCTTTATGAAAATCCCAATATGACGGGAAAAAAAGAAAAAAATCGACTCATCGTACCATTATGGTGTGATAAAGAATGGGGAAAGCGAAGAATCCCTTGTCCTGATTTGATTCTTAGAATGCCCAGAAAAGGTATTCTACAGAAAAATAATATTTTTGCTCTTTTGAATGACCCTCGAATTAATAGTTCAAGAATAAAATATGGGGAGATCATCAGGAGTGAAAAAAATTTGAATTCTCTTGAAAATCCATTAGCCGGAGGATTCAAACCAAAAATAAAAGAAGCTTATGCTTCTCTTATTTCAGTAAGAACAAATAAGATCATTATCAATATGATTCAAATCAGCTTGATTAAATACCCCCTTTTGAATATAGCAAAAGGGGAAAATACAGCAAGTTCTAAATTTCTGTTTCATAGCAAATTAGAGCAAACTAATCCTTTTTCTTCCAATGAGAAAAGTCCCTTACTTAGTAAAGGTACTATTCGTTCATTACCTAATGAGAATAAAAAAGGTGAATCTTTTATGGTTCTTTCCCCTTCTGATTTTTTGCAAATCGGTGTATTTAATGATTCAAAAGGTTTCAATACAGTAAAAAAATTAATTCGGAAGGATCCAATTAGACAAATCATTGAATTGTCAGGTCTCTTGGGTCATTTACATAGTATTGCTAACCGTTTCCCATACTCCCATTTCATAACTTATAATAAAGTCTTACTAAATAAACGTTCAATTTCTGCCAATTACTCGAATACTTTACAAGTACCTAAATGCTATTTTATGGATGAAAAGACGGGAATTTATAAATTCGATTCATGCAGGAATATTATTTCCAATTTATTCAATTTTAATTTGTACTCCTCCTTATCCAATTTTTGTGAAAAAACATTTCCAGTAGTTAGCCTTGGACAATTTATTTGTGAAAGTGTATGTATACCCGAAGATGAACCACTCCACGCATCTGGTCAAATTATAGCCGTTCATGAGGAATCTTTAGTCATTAGATTTGCTAAACCCTATTTGGGTACTCGAGGAGCAACTCTTCATGGTGATTATGGAAAAATTCTTTACGAAGGAGATACATTGATAACTCTGTTATACGAAAGATTAAAATCCGATGATATAATTCAAGGTCTTCCTAAAGTTGAACAATTGTCAGAAGCCCGTTCGACTACTTCAATATCGAAAAATCGCAAAAAAAAATTTCAAAAATTGAATAAACACCTGACAAGATCTCTTGGAAACTTTTGGGGGTCATTCATAAGTGTTAGGATAACTATGGAGAATAGTCAGATTCAGTTGGTCAATCAAATTCAAAGGGTTTACCGATCCCAGGGGGTACGAATTTCTGACAAACATATAGAAATTATTGTACGCCAAATGACATCAAAAGTTTTAATTGTAGATGCGGACAATTCGGAAAATGGAAATTTGGAAAATGGACTAGGTAATGTTTTTTTACCTGGGGAACTCGTTGGATTATCACGAGCACAAAGAATGGATCGTGCTCTAGAAAAAGCAATCAACTATCGAACAATTTTATTGGGAATAACAAAGGCATCTCTGAATACTCAAAGTTTTCTATCAGAAGCGAGTTTCCAGGAAACTGCTCGGGTCCTAGCTAAATCTGCTCTTCGAGGTCGTATTGATTGGTTGAAAGGCTTGAAGGAAAATGTTATTCTTGGGGGAATGATACCTGTTGGTACTGGATTCAACCGTTTGAGAAAACGGAACGAAATGGCTCCTAGAATGAAGAATAAAAATCTATTTAGCAACAAAGTAAAAGATATTTTATCTCATTATCAATATAAAAATAATAATCAATATAAAAAAGTCTCTGTTTTGTCCATTAAGCAAAAAAAAAAAGTTATTAAAAAATTAGTAAAGAAGAAAAAATCGAAACGACCAGTAAAAAAGAATTTTTAGAAATGAAGGAATTTCTTAGGATATCAAATTAAATGGATATCTTGTATTACGTATGATACGGGCAAGCAATCTTTGAAATGGAATCCATTCCATCGGAATGTAGATATTACAGTTCATAGTAAAAAAAAATACATAAAAACAAAATGACGAAAAGAAATTGGAACATCTCTTTGAAAGAGATGATAGGAGTAGGAGTTCATTTCGGTCATCAGACTAAAAAATTGAATCCTAAAATGGCACCTTACATTTTTAAAGATCGTAAAGATTTTCATATTATAAATTTGACTCAAACTGCTCGTTTTTTATCAGAAGCTTGTGATTTTGTTTTTGATGGAGCAAGGAGAGGAAAACAATTTATGATAGTTGGTACAAAACATCCAGTAGCTGATGCTACTAAATTAGCTGCTTTAGCAGCGCGATGTCATTATGTCAATAAAAAATGGCTCGGGGGTATGTTAACTAATTGGTTCACTACAGAAGCAAGACTTGAAAAGTTGAAAAATTTGATGAAAAAAAAAAATACGGGAGGATTCGATCGATTTACGAAGAAAGAAGCAGCAATACTAAAGAGAGAATTGAACAAATTGCAGGAAGATCTAGGTGGGATTAGATACATGACAAAATTGCCCGATATTGTAATAATTCTCGGTCAAAAAGGAGAATATACTGCTATTCGGGAATGTAGAACTTTGGGTATTCCAACAATTTGTTTAGTTGATACAGATTGTAACCCAGATCTCGTGGATATCCCAATTCCAGCTAATGATGATGGTAGAGGACCAATCCGATTGATCCTAAAAAAATTAACTTCAGCAATTCGCGCGGGTAGAGAAGCTAGATAAAAGGTGAATTAGAAATGAAAAACGGAAAGCTAGAACTGAGTTGGCTTGGCTACTATTCCCAAATCTTAGAGAATAGATTAAAATAAAATATTCTTATTTAAATAAAGAAATCTCCTTAATCAATCAAATAATCATTCCATTATTTTATTTCGTGGCCTGACTGATGATAGTGAAATAATTGAGGAATCGGTCATTGAACCAAAATCATTTTTTTTTTTTGAAATTCATCTTTGTAAAGAGCACTATGGATATTTTACAATTTCCTATTAACATGCTGAATAATTTCTACGATATATCCGGTGTGGAGGTAGGTCAACATTTTTATTGGCAAATAGGGGGGTTTCAAGTTCATGCACAGGTACTTATAACTTCCTGGATTGTAATTGCTGTCTTATTAGGTTCAGCTACTATAGCTGTTCGAGATCCACAAATCGTTCCGACCGGAGCTCAAAATTTTGTTGAATATGTTCTTGAATTTGTTCGAGACTTAGCTAGAACTCAGATTGGCGAAGAAGAATATGGTCCCTGGGTTTCCTTTATAGGAACTATGTTCCTATTTATCTTTGTTTCTAACTGGGCAGGTGCTCTTCTCCCTTGGGGAATTATTAAATTACCTCATGGGGAGTTAGCCGCACCTACAAATGATATTAATACTACGGTGGCTCTAGCTTTGCTCACATCAGTAGCCTATTTTTATGCAGGTCTTACAAAGAAGGGTTTGGGCTATTTTGGTAGATATATTCAACCAACCCCAATACTTCTTCCAATTAACATATTAGAAGATTTTACAAAACCTTTATCACTTAGTTTTCGACTTTTTGGGAATATATTAGCTGACGAATTGGTAGTTGCCGTTCCTGTTTCTTTGGTACCTTTAGTGGTTCCTATACCTGTAATGTTTCTAGGATTATTTACAAGTGGTATTCAAGCTCTGATCTTTGCAACTCTAGCCGCAGCTTATATAGGCGAATCCATGGAGGGTCATCATTAATCCAATTAGATTGGACTCAATCTTTTCTAATCTTCCAACTCATAATTTATATATATATTATATATGGGATGTGGAATGTTCTTTCCATTTTGATTATACCTTGGATAAAAGGATTCAAATACTTGATCTCCAAGGTCTTAGTAGACCTATTTAGGATCAGTGAACTACTTTAAATAAATTGATAGGTAGAATAAATCATATTTGTTCCATTCATATAATATATATAAATAAAATGGAACAAGTTCACTAATGGGAGCTGGTTGGGTAAAATATGTACCCTGGTGTGGAACAATGAATTGACCCCGAAGGGATACATATAACTTAGTGTATATAGTTACATATATATATCTATATATATATATATGCATATATGATATAAATAGATTAATATATCGATATAATTTTTATACATACCCATCAAAATAGGCTAGCAGGATGTTTTATTCCCTAAAAGAATAAAAATATGCCTATATTTAATGTATAAAACAGCCTTAAATATCGGTTTTAAGGCTAGAGAATTTTTATATTTGGTCATATCATTATTTTCAATACCATTTCATTGGGGTTTAGTTGTTCCAAAGAAATTGTTCTCTAGTTGGACGTGAACAATCAAATCAATAGATAAAACTATCGTATTATCAACCATTTATAAACCTTAGTAAGAGGAGATTACCATGAATCCCTTGATTTCTGCTGCTTCCGTTATTGCTGCTGGATTATCCGTAGGCCTCGCTTCTATTGGACCTGGCATTGGTCAAGGCACTGCTGCGGGACAAGCTGTTGAAGGTATTGCAAGACAACCAGAAGCGGAGGGTAAAATACGAGGTACCTTACTGCTAAGTTTAGCTTTTATGGAAGCTTTAACTATTTATGGATTAGTTGTAGCCCTAGCACTTTTATTTGCTAATCCATTTGTTTGATCTCGGAAACAAAAATTCGTATCCTTTGTGATTCTAAGTACCCTCCTCTAAGAATTTCCTAGTTCAGCCGATAGAGGAGGGGCTAGTCCAAATAATGAACTTATACTTCACTTGTTTAGGTCAGAAAGATTCGTAACACTTGAAGGATTGGATAGATCAAGAGATCGATCAAAGTTTTTTTATTTTCTAATTTTCTTTATATCCTTATTTACAGTTATACGGGACCTGGGACTGACTAAGTACTTGAAATCTCCTTATCCGGGACTGGAATAATAGAGTCGAGTCAGAGAAAAAACTTTGCAAAAGTTCAATATCCTTATCTATGAGGGGAGAGCGTATGAAAAATGTAACTGATTCTTTCATTTCCCTAGTTTATTTGCCCTCCGCTGGGGGTTTCGGGTTAAATACCAATATTTTAGAAACAAATATAATAAATCTCAGTGTGGTGCTTGGTGTACTGATCTATTTCGGAAAGGGAGTGTGTGCGAGTTGTATATTTGAATAATATAGCTGGGTCCAACCAGCTGCACTTTGTAGATAGAAAAGTGTATGATCTCAACGAATTACTTCTAAAATATGAAAGAACTATAGCATTTCGTAATTGATTGGAAAATAAATTATTCTACCAACCAATAAGAGAATATCTTTAGAATGGTTAAAGCTAAACTGCTTGAAGTCCAAGCACAACTAGGTACTCTTTCCACCGCTGTGCCAATATGAGATGGGTTCAAAGGCATAGTTGGAGATTGATCCGATATATAACATTCATATCAATGGAATTGATTCGATCTATCTACTGAAAAATAGTCCTAATCTCCCATCCAATTTTTTGGTTTCAATGCGGAACCGACGACCTACACAGAAGGAAATTTATTCAAGAAAAGGTAAAGAGGAAACACGAATGAAAAGAAAAAAGGAGAAAAAATAAAAAAGAAAAGAACAACAACTTTTTTGATAATCAAAAATCCCTTTTGGCAAAAGAGCCCTTCGGAGATTTTGGTCTTTGATAGATTTATCTTATTCTTCCATAATATGAACGGAAAGGGCAGGCTTGGTGGAAAAAGGGGGATTGTCCCAAAAAATCCGAGCAGGAGAGCCGAATGAATCAAAAGGTTCGTGTTCGGTTTGGGAAGAGATTATCTATTCATAAGTTGAATGAATTTATAATCTACTTTCATTAAGTAATCTATTAGATAACCGTAAACAGAAAATATTGAGTACTATTCAGAATTCCGAAGAACTATGTAAAGGAGCTGCTGATCAGCTCGAGCAAGCCCGGGCTCGCTTACGGGAAGTAGAAATGAGAGCGCACGAAATTCGGGTAAATGGATACTCTCAAATAGAACAAGAAAAAGAGGATCTCATCAATGTTGCTTCTGCTAATTTGGAACAATTAGAGAATTTCAAGAATGAGACTGTTCACTTTGAACAACAAAGAGCAATTGAACAGGTCCGACAACAAATTTCCCGCCAAGCTGTACAAAGAGCTCTAGGAACTCTGAATAGTCGTTTGAATAGCGAGTTACATTTACGTACGATCGATCATAATATCGGCCTGCTTATAGCCATGAAAAACATAACTGATTAGCTTATAATATATTTTTTCTAAAATATATAGGTCTCATTTTTCAAAAGAGAATTAACTATAGTTAATGGTAACTATTCGACCCGATGAAATTAGTAGTATGATACGTAAACAGATTGAACAATATAATAACGAGGTCAAAGTTGTTAATATTGGCACTGTACTTCAAGTAGGAGATGGCATTGCTCGTATTCATGGTCTTGATAAAGTAATGGCAGGAGAATTAGTAGAATTTGTAGATGGTACAGTAGGTATTGCCCTAAATCTAGAATCAACTAATGTTGGAGCTGTATTAATGGGTGATGGCTTGATGATCCAAGAAGGCAGTTCCGTGAGAGCAACAGGAAAAATTGCTCAGATACCAGTAAGTGATGCTTATTTGGGTCGTGTTGTAAATGCTCTAGCTCGGCCTATTGATGGTAAGGGTAAAATTCCAGCTTCCGAATTTAGATTGATTGAATCTCCCGCTCCAGGTATTATTTCAAGACGTTCTGTATATGAACCTCTTCAAACAGGTCTTATTGCTATTGATTCTATGATTCCTATAGGACGTGGTCAGCGAGAATTAATTATTGGGGACAGACAGACCGGTAAGACGGCAGTAGCTACAGATACGATTATCAATCAAAAAGATCAGAATGTAATATGTGTTTATGTTGCTATTGGTCAAAAAGCCTCTTCCGTAGCTCAGGTAGTTAATACTTTTCAAGAACGTGGCGCAATGGAGTATACCATTGTGGTATCAGAAACTGCGGATTCTCCCGCTACATTACAATATCTTGCTCCTTATACAGGAGCAGCTTTAGCCGAATATTTTATGTATAAAGAACAACATACATCAATAATTTATGATGATCTCTCCAAACAAGCACAAGCTTATCGACAAATGTCTCTTCTATTAAGAAGACCACCTGGCCGGGAAGCTTATCCAGGAGATGTTTTCTATTTGCATTCCCGTCTATTGGAAAGAGCAGCTAAATTAAATTCTCAGCTAGGTGGGGGGAGTTTGACTGCTTTACCAATAGTTGAGACTCAAGCTGGAGATGTTTCAGCTTATATTCCCACTAACGTAATTTCGATTACTGACGGACAAATATTCTTGTCAGCCGATCTATTCAATGCAGGAATTCAACCTGCCATTAATGTAGGTCTTTCCGTATCTAGAGTAGGATCTGCGGCTCAGATGAAAGCTATGAAACAAGTAGCTGGAAAATTAAAATTAGAGCTAGCCCAACTTGCAGAGTTAGAAGCCTTTGCACAATTCGCTTCTGATCTTGATAAAGCTACTCAAGATCAATTGGCAAGAGGTCAACGATTACGCGAGTTGCTCAAACAATCTCAATCAGATCCTTTGACAGTGGAAGAACAAATAGCTATGATTTATACTGGGACGAACGGATATCTAGATGTATTAGAAATCGTACAGGTGAAAAAATTTATCCTTAAGTTGCGCGAATATTTATTAAAAAATAAACCCCAGTTTGGAGAAATTATACGTTCTACTGGGACATTCACGGAACAAGCGGAAACTCTTTTAAAAGAAGCTATTCAAGAAAATACCGAACTTTTTCTACTTCGAGAACCAAAATAGAAAATTTAGATTTGATAGATCGTTCGGAACAGGATGGAAGAGCTTAATAATAACTTTGCTACATTTCCGAGCACAATAATCAATCTTGGACAATTGATTGAAGATTATTACGTCCAATAGGATTTGAACCTATACCTAAGGTTTAGAAGACCTCTGTCCTATCCATTAGACGATGGACGCTCTTTTTTTCAGTATTTCCTTAAAATACTTTATCGTTAACAAAAACAAATCCGACTTTTTATCCATCCACGATGATGTTCGGGAAAGAAAGAGAAAGAATAAATTTTGAATGAGGAGAAGTTGCCCCTGATAAAATTGAATAAGGAATATGAGCGGGTAGCGGGAATCGAACCCGCATCGTTAGCTTGGAAGGCTAGGGGTTATAGTCGACGTCTATTAACGCCTCTAATTCAGAACCGAACATGAAAATTTCATTTCATTCGGCTCCTCCACGGCAGAAAGATAGAAACGGGGGTCAAGAAGAAGATTATTAACACAAAATCTTTGTAAAAAAAATAATAAAATATTTTTGCTCCATAACATCTATGTTAGTTTATTTTTAGTTTTTTCTTTCCTTTTTACTCCACGGACCGAAAACCTACTCACTTGATAGATGATCCCTATTAGAAAGATCAAATTGAAAATTTGTAAATATTTGACTATCGAATCTTTCTAGTTACTTCGTTCCCTATTTCTACTGATTGTGATCCTCCAGGAAATCAAATTCCACCGAGCTCGAACGAAATGGCGGTGACTCAAGTAAACCAAAGTCACCGTTCTCTAGCTATTTAACTCTGACTTTTATTAGTCTAGAAGTTGAACATTTAGTTACGATGAAAAAAAAAAATTTTTGATATCCATGGATCATTGATTGATCCGATTGGGAAGATTGGTCTAATCTTTTAAAACATTCTGTTTCGCCATCTTGAATAGAATTGCGAAATGTGTTCCTTTTTATCATTCCAGATCAAAGTTACGAGAATGTGTACAATTCCTTTTCTGAACCAGGGTACTCATAGGAAAGGTTTTGAACCTATATAGAAATATAGTTTTTTCATAACTAGGTTAGAGTTGAAAGAAAGATCCTTCAACTCTGCGAGTTGATGATGGAACGAATCACACTTTTACCACTAAACTATACCCGCCACGATTTTATCGTATCATACAGATACATCTTTTGTCCAACAGGAAGATAAGGTCTGCTTCTAGTGAAAGTTTAGTGCAAGTTCCTATCATTATATCTCTCTCTATTCCCGGAAATTCAATAGGAGATAATTCTCCTTTACGGTTTTTATTTTTGCAGCGACAACACTTAGTCAAGTGTTCCAATAATGCCCTATTGCTTAAATATTATAATAATCATTATATATTTCATTGATGATCATTTGATCAATTTTGATCAACTCCTTCCTAGTCTTTGAAATATATTTTTAACCATCCCAATCTGATCTATATAGATCAATCTAGAACATCTCATTATAGCCTTGAACAGCTGGAATTATTAAAATAAAAAATAAAAATAGAGGGCCCTATCTAGATAATAAAAAAAGTGATTGGAGAGGAAATAAAGAAATGATATCAGAGGGTCAAATTTTGATAGCCCTTTTTGCTGCTTTTATAACAAGCATTTTGGCCTTCAGATTAGGTAAAGCACTGTATTAAAAATTTGGTCCATTATTCTTATCTAATGGAAAGAGAATGGCCTGGCCAGATACTGGCCGGGCTAGAGAAAGCAAAGAATCATTTGGAATGGAATGAACAATACAACTGGATTCTCGCAAATGTTGGTCTTTATCTGAAGAAATGCTATATTCATTCTATATCTCCCATCTCGGAGAGATGGCTGAGCGGACTAAAGCGGTGGATTGCTAATCCGTTGTACAGATTATCTGTACCGAGGGTTCGAATCCCTCTCTCTCCGTTCAGTCACTTGAGATGAATCCTCAAAACCTATAGACCCCCCCCTTTTTTTTATCACTATTCTTTACGCCCAGGATTCCGTCCTGGATCGTTCGATAAAAATCCGAAGATAAAGAGAGAAACAAAAAATATAACTACTGTGTAAACGAACAGCTTGAGAGTAAGCATTATGTAATCTCCGGGATCCTAATTAATAATTACATCGGAATAGATGATCAATCTTTGTATCATATATTGAAAGAAGATAAATAAGGACTCAAGTCCTAGTTCAACTATCAACAAATTGACCATGTTTCTAAAAAATAGAAACAAGTATATCAATTGTCTAAAAGACAAGATATTATAAAGAATATGGAATACAGTAGAAAATACTCCGTTTTCAATATATCTAACGGATATGTAATTCTATTAATGGGAATTACATATTCCCCATCAATACCTAATAGCCCGAACTCCACCTGTGATGGAGTCGGAACTGACTAAGACGAATTAAAAAGGATTGAACCTGGAAGGTAGGTATTTTTATCTGTTGGGAACTAGAATGGAATTGATGCTTTACAAAATAAGCAGAACAAGGGAAAAGAGTTATACAAAATAAGGATTAATGACAGTAATCCAAGATCAATCAATATATAGAATAAAATAGAATAAAACTATTGAAACAATATTTGAATGGCTTTGCATCAAGTGAATGTTTCTTTTTTACAAAAAGGAATTCAATACTTTTTGTAAGATTATCGAAAACTTACGGCAGCTTGCCAAGCAAAGGCTAATAGAAAAAAGAACAAAGGTATAATTGGCATTACATCCACAATTGGATCGTAAATCGCATAAGCCTCGGGCAATTTGGCAAAAAAGAGATTATTCAAATGAAAAGCGGCATCGTCTGGATAAATATTGAGGTTGAGGATAACTGGCATTTTGATTCTCCGATGAATAAAAATGATGTAAAGGCCAAAAAGTATTTTGCCAATCAATCGAAACTCTTTGGCAAGATTAGACTTTTAGTCTTCGGGTTGGAAGGGATCATTTATTCATACAATATTTTAACCATTCTGATAGAGAATGACCAATGAATAGATATTCTTGTTTCTTTTTTCGTTCCCCATATAATGTATGTCCGATTCATTCAAGAATCTATGTCCCTCCGGTTTTTCTAAACCGAATTGCTTAGCATCATTTAAGAATGAATCTCTAATTTCAAAATATTCCAAAATCTAAAATAGATTTAATCTAATATGAGTATTGATTAGCATCAGATAAGAATGGGGCGTGGCCAAGCGGTAAGGCAGCAGGTTTTGGTCCTGTTATTGCGAAGGTTCGAATCCTTCCGTCCCAGACGGGACAAATATGAAAAGAACAAAATAATGGTAAATCCAATGAAATTGGATTTCTACTTTGTTTTGATTTCTAGTCATTTCATAGATTATACTTATGGAAAGGGAATATGATTTTCATAGGTATTAAATATGGAAAGGGATATTTTTATAGTGTAGGATGGGAACACAAATCAAGTTGAAATAAAGTCTAATTTATGAAATTAGCCTATTGGATGTATGCTGGTCCTGCTCATATTGGAACCCTACGAGTAGCTAGTTCCTTCAAAAATGTGCATGCCATTATGCATGCTCCTTTAGGAGATGATTATTTTAATGTAATGCGTTCTATGTTAGAACGCGAAAGAGATTTTACTGCTGCAACTGCTAGTATAGTAGATCGTCACGTACTAGCACGTGGATCTCAAGAAAGAGTTGTGGATAATATTCTCCGGAAAGATAAGGAGGAACGTCCTGATCTTATCATATTGACACCTACATGTACCTCTAGTATCTTGCAAGAGGATTTACATAATTTTGTAGACAGAGCATCCATAATTTCTGATTCAAACGTCATTTTTGCGGATGTGGATCATTATCAAGTGAATGAAATTCAGGCAGCAGATAGAACTTTGGAACAGGTAGTTCGATATTATTTAGATAGATGCCATAGACAAGAAAAATTGGATCAATTCCTAACAGATGCGCCTTCTGTCAATATAATTGGAATTTTTACATTGGGCTTTCATAATCAACACGATTGTCGTGAGTTGAGACGTTTATTACGAGATCTGGACATTGAAATTAATCAAATAATTCCTGAAGGAGGATCTGTAGAAGATCTTAAAAATTTACCAAAAGCTTGGTTCAATTTAATTCCTTATCGTGAAGTGGGCTTAATGACAGCGATGTATTTGAATAAAGAATATGGAATGCCTTACATATCCACAGCCCCCATGGGGGCTGTGGATATGGCGGAGTGGATCCGCCAGATTCACAAAAATGTGAATACCTTAGCTCGTAGTTCATCGAGTAAAAGAGTTGATTATGAACCTTATATCGACGGACAAACTCGATTTGTTTCCCAAGCTGCTTGGTTTTCAAAATCTATTGATTGTCAGAATTTGACGGGGAAAGAAACAGTCGTTTTTGGTGATGCAACTCATGCTGCTTCAATCACTAAGATACTTGCTCGAGAGATGGGAATTCGTGTGAGTTGTGCAGGTACTTATTGCAAACACGATGCGGAATGGTTCAAGGAGCAAATCCAAGGTTTCTGTGATGAAATACTGATCACAGATGATCATGCTGAAGTAGGAGATATGATCGCTCACGTAGAACCATCTGCAATATTTGGTACTCAAATGGAACGTCATATTGGTAAACGTCTTGATATTCCTTGTGGAGTTATTTCTGCACCAGTTCATATACAAAATTATCCCTTGGGATACCGACCCTTTCTAGGTTACGAAGGTACTAATCAAATAGCTGATCTAGTTTATAACTCATTTGCTCTGGGTATGGAGGACCATCTTCTAGATATTTTTGGTGGTCATGATACTAAAGAAATCATAACCAAATCATTATCCACGGATATAGGCCTAATTTGGAATCCTGAAAGTCGACTAGAATTAAGTAAAATCCCCCGTTTTGTCAGAGAAAAGGTAGAAAGAAATACTGAGAAATTTGCCCGACAAAAGGGCATTGAAACCATTACTGTCGAAGTAATGTACGCAGCTAAAGAAGAGTTAAATACTTATCATTAGCTAGGATATTGTATTGATGTCAATACAAATATTGTAGAAATCGAGTTAATGACTATTCATAATTACATATCCATTTTGTAGCAGATCAGATATCTACCTTATGATAAGAATTCGTCTAAAACGATGTGGTAGAAAGGACTTGAACGACATGATTGGTTCTGTGGATTATGACATCCGCCATTTTCGATTCGAAGATGCTCTTAGCTCAACATTTATCTCCTGAAAAAGATATGCGGAGCTTGACTAGGAAGAAAATAGAAATTCGTTTTTCAATTAGGGGGTAGAATCTAGGGTTAGTGTAAATGAAATAAATGAGCTATAACCATTTTGTAAGTCTACATCGAGCTCAAAGATTAGAATAGTGAGTTGGAATAAGGAAACAATTCTCGATCTAAGTATAAATATTTTGAGAAAAGCTAGATCCAATCCGACAAGGATCAATCATTCCTATTGCTCAACGTGGAAAATAGCGAAATGTACGTTGCTGTCATTCCGTAAGAATGGGGACCACCAGAGTAAGGCTTAGACCTAATGATTCAAAGATAATTGATCTTAGAACAAGAAAATTCTATGTCCGATCAAACAATTATCTCACATTATAAGGGATTGAGATATATTCCACGTAAAACGGAGAGAGAAAATAGATGAAAGACGGCTCAAAAAGTGTAGATAAATGTTCTCCTTTTTTTCTGGTTTTTGAACATTACTCCAGCAAACTTGAGCTACGAGTATAAATTATCTCTTTATTCTCCTTGAGAAGTCAAAGGACTAAGATGAATAATAACTTTCATTTCTAAAGTTTATCTAGTTAGATATTCCTTCTATAGATAGGGAGAGCTTATCCGAACAATTATTGCTCGAGCCGTATGAGGATAAACCTTCATATACGTTTTCCAGGGGGGGTAGAGGGGGTTATCTTGTCTATCTATTCCAATGAGCTACCTATCGAATTGTTGCCATTGACGTTAAGTCTCGAAGAGAAGGAAAAGCTCTTCAGGAATTGGGTTTTTATGATCCAATGAATAAGGATGGAACTTGCTTAATTTATGGTGCTATTGTGAATTTCCTCGAATTAGGAGCTCAACCTACGGAAACTGTTCATGGTATTTTTCTGAGGGCAAAAATTTATCATTTTAAACGTGCTTTAGAATTTTGAAAAAAAGGGAGATAAGTCATGCGTCTACGTCTAGGTCCAATAAACGTATCAATAAATTTCAATTACATGAGATTTATTTATTATTCACGTTTCGTGTCATGGTTGTTTTCTTATTATCCATTTTTTTTTCTCTTATTATATGCTCATTTCATGTATGTTATTGCCCTGCAATCCTATATAGGGATGCAGATTAGGAATCTTTATCTAATGATATGGAGATGAGAAAGATTCGACCGAGAACGATAAAAGATGGAGTGTATAGAAGGACCGAATTAATGAAATAAGGAACTAACTTCCTGTGGAAAAGTTGGAAGCTTCGTGATAAAAATTATCATAACGAATAATCATTTTTTTTTTACTGTCATTCCTAAATATAAGCGTAGGATCTTTTATTGATGTATCTAATAATTTTTTCGTCTTAATGTAGTGCCAATCCAACAATTAAAGTATCAATCCAACAATTTGGGATTGACAATGGCGCATTGTGCCAATATATGTCATAATAAAAAAGATATTTTTATTAGATCCACCATTGATGATTTTTTCGAATCATCGTGAATTCGTTTGACGACAAAAATAACCTGATCCGTAGATATTTTTTGATTTGATTCAAATCACTTCGTATTCCACTTCGATTGCATCTTTTCAAATAGCAAATAAGGGTTGCTAACTCAATGGTAGAGTACTCGGCTTTTAAGTGCGACTAAGATCTTTTACACGTTCGGATGAAGTCAAAATTTCGTCCATACCATCGGTAAAGTTAGTAAGACTACGACTGATCCTTGAAAAGGAAATAAATGGAAAAAGCAGCATGTCGTTCTAACAATCTTGACTTGATGAGACTTTATTTTTTTATCTGATTTTATCAGAAGCGTATTTTCTCCGAGGTTCCAAATGTATGGAAAATGTATATTGATATACGTATATTGGATATTATACGTTGTTTTTTCAAATGTATGAGTTATGAAATAAGATCGAATCAACACGCGATTGAGTCGAGTGAGTCAATGGAGAAAGCTGGATGGCTTGAATCATAAGTAAAACCAGAGGAACGAGCTTCTGTTCCTCATTTAAACGAGGAATTCCCTTTACTAATCAGAAGTTAAAAGCATTTTAGTAACCGATAGGGGAAGTTTTTCCCTGTAGTAGATCAGGGATCTATACACCCGCAATGAGTCCTAAGTACTCGAAGACAAATATGTAAGAGAAATAGTGTACTGACCAGGTCAATTTATTCCATGAGTCAGGAGAGCGATCGGACCGCCAAGATAAAAGATTTTTGTTCTTCCTCATGACGAATGAAGATATAATTGTAAAGAGAATATTCAGATAGAGATTCTCTCTTATGTCCTGACTAGATCGCACCATGTATCATTTGATAATCCAAGAGGTTATTCTAGGCCCCGAGGTTTTTTTTTTTATTAAAATGGATGAGTTCCAAAGAGATGGAAACAAACATAGATCTTGGCAACAATGCTTTTTATATCCACTTTTTTTTCGAGAAGATCTTTACGCAATTGCTCATGATCATCATTTAGATAGATCAAGTTCCTCCGAACCGACGGAAATTTTCATTTCTAATTATTTTAGTTTCCTAACTGTAAAACGTTTGATTCGTCGGATACGTCAACAGAATGATTCAATTGGTTTATTCGGGAATTGTGATCCAAATCAATTTATTGATCGCAATAGAAATTCTTATTCTGAATCGGTATTAGAAGCTTTGACAGTTATCTTGGAAGTTTCGTTCGCAATGCGATCAAAACATTTTCTAGAAGGAATTAATGGATGGAAGAGTATCCGATCCATTCATTGCATATTTCCCCTTATGGAGGATAAATTCCCATATTCCAATTATATATCAGATATACGAGTACCCTACTCGATTCATCCGGAACTTTTGGTGCGGACCTTTCGTCGCTGGATCCGAGATACTCCTTCTTTGCATCTATTACGATTCATTCTCCATTCATGGAAAAATAGTTTTAGTGCAGAAAATTTGCAGAAAGCTATGGTTGCACCGAGAGAAAATATGAGGTTATCCCTGTTCCTATGGAATTCTTATGTATATGAATGCGAATCCTTTTTAGTTCCTCTTCTGAAACGATTTTCTCATTCACAATCGTTGTTGTATGGATCTTTTCCCAATCGAACTCATTTTGTTCGAAAGATCAAACATATTGTCATATTTCCCATCAATATTTCAACGAAAAGGATCTGGTTGTTGAAGGATCCTTTCATCCACTATGTTAGATATGAAGAAAGATCCCTTATAGCTCTAAAGGGTACTCACCTCCAAGTGAAAAAATGTAGATATCATCTGTTTCATTTTTGGCAATATTATTTCCATCTTTGGTCTCAACCGTATAGGATATGTATTCTTGAATTATCCAAGAATTATTCCTTTTTTTTAGGTTATTTTCTGAGTTTTAAAATGAAACCTCTCGTGGTTAGGACCAAAATGCTAAATGATTTATTCATTACCAATCTAATTACTAATGAATTGAATCCAATAGCTCCGATTAGATCAATTCTTTTCTTTTTGGCTAAAGAAAGGTTCTGTGACATCTCAGGGCAGACAATTAGTAAATTATCCTGGACCAGTCTATCAGATGATGATATCCTCGATCGATTCGATCGAATTTGTAGAAATCTTTTTCATTACTACAGTGGATCCATCAATCCGGATGGTTTATATTATATAAAGTATATACTTCTACTTCCATGCGCTAAAACTTTAGCCTGTAAACATAAAAGTACGATACGTGTAGTTCGGGAAGAATCAGGTTCGGAACTCTTTACAAAATCGTTCTCCAAAGAACGAGAATTCATTTCTTCGTCCTTTTCAAAGACTCGTTCACAGAGAGAACGATTTTGGAATTCAGATATTATCCAGATAAATCCCCTATCTAATTCCTGGCAAAAGATACAGAATAAACAAGTAGAAAACTGATTTTACCAATGAAATGCTTATTGATCAATTACCTCAATTCAGGATCCTATGGATTTTTTCCACCCGGGAATCCAAATGATTAATAAATTTATACATGGAGAAAGCCGTGTGCAATGAAAATTGCAAGCACGGTTTGGGGAGAGATTTTTTTACTCTTAGAAAAGGAGTAGATAATCCACTCCATCCGACGAGTTCCGGGTTCAAGTCCCGGGCAACCCAGATCAATGGGATCCAAGTCCTAGAGTAAGTAGACTTCTGTCTACTTATTCTGGATCCAATCCAATTTATTTTAATTATTATTACTTGGAACCATAAGTAAAGAAGGAATGTAATAGAGTGTTTCTATCTACGGGTATAATATTATACTGTTAATATAGTGTGAAATATGCTTACTTCGTAAGCATATAGTCTATGAAAATGTAAGATACTCTATAGAAATAGAGTAATCTTAGTCTTATATTTTTCATAAAGATGGTAAAATATTGGTTGACATACAGATATGAATCATGTTATACTGTTGAATAACAAGCCTTATGTATATGCTTGGGAGCTTCTAATGATTAAATATAAATAAACCAAGTTCTAACCATGACCGCAATTCTAGAAAGACGCGAAAGCGCAAGCCTATGGAATCGTTTTTGCGATTGGATCACTAGCACCGAAAACCGTCTTTACATTGGATGGTTTGGTGTCTTGATGATTCCTACCCTATTGACTGCAACCTCTGTATTCATTATCGCTTTCATTGCAGCTCCTCCAGTAGATATTGATGGTATTCGTGAGCCTGTTTCCGGTTCTCTTCTTTATGGAAACAATATTATCTCCGGTGCTATTATTCCTACCTCTGCAGCCATTGGTCTGCATTTCTATCCCATCTGGGAAGCAGCTTCTGTTGATGAATGGCTATACAACGGTGGTCCCTATGAGCTAATCGTTCTACACTTCCTACTTGGTGTAGCTTGCTATATGGGTCGTGAGTGGGAGCTTAGCTTCCGTCTAGGTATGCGTCCTTGGATTGCTGTTGCATACTCAGCTCCTGTTGCAGCTGCTACTGCTGTTTTCTTGATCTACCCTATCGGTCAAGGAAGCTTCTCTGACGGTATGCCTCTAGGAATCTCTGGTACTTTCAATTTCATGATTGTATTCCAGGCTGAACACAATATTCTTATGCATCCATTTCACATGTTAGGTGTAGCTGGCGTATTCGGCGGCTCTCTATTTAGTGCTATGCATGGTTCCTTGGTAACTTCGAGTTTGATCAGGGAAACTACGGAAAATGAGTCCGCTAATGCAGGTTACAAATTTGGTCAAGAAGAAGAAACCTACAATATTGTAGCTGCTCACGGTTATTTTGGCCGATTGATCTTCCAATATGCTAGTTTCAACAACTCCCGTTCTCTACATTTCTTTTTAGCTGCTTGGCCAGTAGTAGGTATCTGGTTTACTGCTCTGGGCATCAGCACTATGGCTTTCAACTTAAATGGATTCAATTTCAACCAATCTGTTGTTGACAGTCAAGGTCGTGTAATTAACACTTGGGCCGATATCATTAATCGTGCTAACCTTGGTATGGAAGTTATGCACGAACGTAACGCTCACAACTTCCCTCTGGATCTAGCTGCTGTTGAAGCTAATTATATAGACGGCTAA